CTGCAGCGGTTGCCCTGCCCTTTTTGCATTCCTCGGCGACCGTTGATGAAATTCACCTTATGAAAGTTCTCAGAGACCACTTATCGATGAGACTTCAAAGGCCAGGGACCCGGGACCAAAACAACAAAGCCACTCTGCGCGTCACGAGGCCCGTAGGGCAGTTGACTCTTCTGTGCGTCGCATAAACCTACCGAGGAGTGCAGATTTAGGTGCTTTAGCCAAAACTAATCTTTTTTTAGCTATTACCTTGTCTATTACTATGTTTTCATACACAGGAATACCCCCGTTAGCTGGATTTCGTAGCAAATTCTATTTGTTTTTTGCCGCTTTAGGCTGTGGGGCCTACTTACTAGCCTTAATAGGAGTAGTTACTAGCGTTATCAGTTGTTTTTATTATATACGCTTTGTGAAAATAATGTATTTTGATACACCTAAAACCATAAAATATACCTTAACTTTAATGCGTATTTTATCAAACAGGGCGTCGTAGGCGGAATAAGGCTTGAACACATTCACATTGATCAAGAGCCGCTTGCGATCGGGCAAGTTGAGTCCTGTACCAATTATTACGAACTGCCGACCTTAGTTTTGCAGTCTTCCGAGGAACCTGGATCGCTACGCACTGAAATTCCTGACCAGCATTCAGATCATTCTCGCCTAAGATAACCACCCCGACAGGCCCGTGAGTATGTCGAGTGAACTCATAGAACCGTTTGGCGTGGTTTTTAGAGGCTGAGAATGATCTATATGATTGGTTAGATAAAAAAGATGCTCCAAAAAGAAAGATCTAGCTTATTAAACCAGTTTTAATTTACGGCCACTAACATGATTTCGTCCAACTTTTTATGGTATTACCGCTTGACACGAGAGAGAACCGGCGAGTCATTGGAGATGAACTGGATAGCCTCGATGTTCAAGTCGGATAGGGTCGCAGAAGCAAAGATACAAGTCTTCAAGGCCATAAAAGCTGGAAGCAATTTGAAGCAGACCATGTCAGACGGGACCTTCTCTGTATAATAGATCAACGGGTTGCCTGATGGTGTGTCTGGTTCGATATCGGGTTCAAAATCCTGTCATCCGTAACCTTCTGCTTGAGCTTTTTTTTGAAAGAATGGAAAGGTCGTAGCTCTCGTTACACTGTAAGGATAGTTGCTTCTTAAGCAAGGATGATAACTAGCTTGGAGCCAGTTCTCAATCCAATTTTGAACCTTTAAGCTCGTGTCCGGCAAACCCGAAGCTATCCCCTTGTCTGCTTTTAGTTTCGGGTAAACCACTCCGTAGCCTCGTTAACCACATGCTCACCATAATACCGGGGCGAATATCCCAAACGGATTTTCTGTATACTCGCTCCCCAGTGGTCTTTTCTTGACGACGCTTTAACCTTATTAATATTTAGATTTTCCATAGGTCGTAGGACTTTATTTTGTTTTTTATGATAATTCATCATTTTTATGACGTTTCTAAAAGATGCGCATTATTGGACTTGAACCAATAACCAATAGGAACGGATTTTAAATCCGTCGTGTTTACCTTTTTCACCAAATGCGCGAAAGAGCGGAGACAAAAATAGATATATTGCTTTAGCCCTTTCGGTTTTTTTCGTTTCGCTGTGCGCTCGCCAACATCTGCTAAAGCGTAGAGCCTCGCTCCATGGCTCCATGGCTAATACCTTCTAAGCTATATATTTTGCGTTTCCCGAAGCAAGCTTATTCTCTCCTTCGTAATCCAACTGTAATTTGATGACGCGAAATCAAACCGTAATTCGAGTACGGGACATTAATTATTATGTAAATTTATTATTCAATTTTTATTCCTTAATATATGATTATACATGAAAAGGAGATCATCTTATCGCGGAACGATTCCCTTAGCCATAGGCTAAAAAATGGCAAAAAAAAGTGTATGCGGCGATCAAAATAAACTAGACCGACCTTACTAAATCAAGGTAGGAATCGAAGAACAAACATTCTTGAAAATCAAAATTTGAAGTTATCGGTACAGCTTCGGCAAACAAAAAACATATGTGTATTTTCGGTTTTCGATTAGTAGATTTTTTAAGCCGGAGTCCGCAATTATTTATTACATTAGTGAAAAGTGGATATACTAGTAATTTCATTCAAAATTTTACCGCTGGCCGGGCATTGTCAGACAGGTAAACTTTACACAGACCCAGAGAACACTGTTTTAATAAAATGGAGCAAAGAGAATACTTAGTGCCTGAGTACGAAGCCAATGTAAGGGAAGCTTACGATGAGCAAGAGACTACAAGGAATAAAAGCAACTCCATAGAAACTCGCTATATTATAAACGTAAGTTATATTAAACCTGGCCGACCCCTGAGGTTGCCTGAATCTATTCCGAAGATTAAAAGTAGAGCCTACATAAATTAGGTCCTTTTTCCGTTGATAAATCAAAATGCCTTCCGGCAAGTCGAATTCAAGCAAAAAAAAAAATAGTACTTATGTATTTACTTATAGTCATTTTACCGTTGATTGGGAGTTTTGCGGCAGGGTTTTTTGGTCGTTTTCTTGGTTCAAGGGGAGTGGCTGTAGTCACAACCACGTGTGTTTCATTATCTTCTATTTTCTCTTGTATTGCATTTTATGAAGTCGCGCTGTGTGCCAGTGCTTGCTATATAAAGATTGCTCCTTGGATTTTTTCGGAACTCTTTGACGCTGCTTGGGGCTTTTTATTTGACAGCCTTACAGTCATTTTATTATTGGTCGTCACAATTGTAAGTAGCTTAGTTCATATTTATTCAATTTCCTATATGTCTGAGGATCCGCATAGTCCACGTTTTTTTTGCTATTTGTCAATTTTTACTTTTTTTATGCTTATGTTGGTAACTGGAGATAATTTTATTCAGTTATTTTTAGGATGGGAGGGAGTTGGACTCGCGTCATATTTATTGATAAATTTTTGGTTTACGCGCATTCAGGCAAATAAAGCGGCTATTAAAGCTATGCTCATAAATCGCGTAGGTGATTTTGGATTAGCTCTCGGGATTATGGGTTGTTTTACTATTTTTCAAACAGTTGACTTTTCCACTATTTTTGCTTGTGCTAGTGCCTTTTCCGAACCCCATCATTATTTCCTTTTTTGTAACATGGGATTTCATGCCATAACTGTTATTTGTATTTTAGTGTTTATTGGCGCTGTTGGAAAATCTGCACAGATTGGATTGCATACTTGGTTACCCGATGCAATGGAGGGTTTTATAATATTTGAGGGCTCTCATGTGCCATTAGGTACATTCCAACAATCTCACTGTATGCTGGAATCGTCGACGAAATGAGAGTCCCTATCGGAAAAATATCTCATTTTGACCAATCAGCAGGAAACCTATTAGGGTCAAATCCACCCGGCGAAGTCAAGGCCGAAGGAGCTCTATAGGATCCCCAGAGACTGTACGTAAGACCTCTTGTTCGAAATTGAATCTCTCCCGAACCTGCTGGCCCAAAGGGCACGAAGACCAGAGGGAGGGGCCCGGAGGGCAGGGGACTTTGTTTGTCTGACAGGGCCCTGGACTGTCAGACAAACAAGGAAAAAAACTGAAAACCCCGGCTGTCAGACAAAAAAAAGAAAAAAAACTGACAGGAAAAAACTGACAAAAAAAAATAGAAAAAAACAGAGCAGAAACTTATAAGTTTTTGGAAAAATCTATATTTTTGGCGTCAAGTCTATTCATGTATGAAAGAAAAACCACATCTTAGTTTTTAAGGCCACAGCGGCCACCCGTAAGACTATTGGGAGAGCCTATATTTCATAAGTGGAAGATCCAGTCCCTACTCTTGCCAAAGGTAGACTCACCAACCAATTACCCAATGCTGTGGAAAAAAAATATATATATTTTCCGGCCTTGTGAAATCGTAAAAGGTTATGCGAGAGTAGCCCACTCCAGTATCCGCTTTGATTCATGCAGCTACTATGGTAACAGCAGGCGTTTTTATGATAGCAAGGTGCTCCCCTTTATTTGAATACTCACCCAATGCTTTGATTGTTATTACTTTTGTAGGCGCTATGACGTCATTCTTCGCGGCAACCACCGGAATATTACAAAACGATTTAAAAAGGGTTATAGCTTATTCAACTTGTAGTCAGTTAGGCTATATGATCTTTGCTTGCGGCATTTCCAACTATTCTGTTAGCGTATTTCATTTAATGAATCACGCCTGCTTCAAAGCACTTTTATTCTTGAGTGCAGGTTCAGTGATTCATGCCATGTCGGATGAGCAAGATATGCGTAAGATGGGAGGGCTTGCTTCCTTGTTACCTTTTACCTATGCTATGATGCTTATAGGTAGCTTATCTTTAATTGGTTTCCCTTTTTTAACGGGATTTTATTCAAAAGATGTTATTCTGGAACTTGCTTACACGAAATATACTATTAGTGGTAACTTTGCTTTCTGGTTAGGAAGTGTATCGGTCTTCTTTACTTCTTATTACTCTTTTCGTTTACTGTTTTTAACCTTTTTAGCACCAACTAATTCATTCAAGCGAGACTTAAGTAGATGTCATGATGCGCCCATTCTTATGGCAATACCTTTAATCCTTTTGGCTTTTGGGAGTATTTTTGTAGGATACTTGGCCAAAGATATGATGATTGGTTTAGGTACCAATTTTTGGGCTAATTCACTTTTCATACTACCCAAAAATGAAATTCTGGCCGAATCTGAGTTTGCTACTCCAACCATTATCAAACTCATTCCTATTTTGTTTAGTACTTTAGGTTCATTTGTGGCGTATAGTGTAAATTTTGTGGTGAATCCACTCATTTTCGCTTTGAAAACTAGTACTTTTGGTAATCGACTATATTGCTTTTTCAATAAGCGCTGGTTTTTCGATAAAGTTTTTAACGACTTTTTAGCTAGATCGTTTTTGCGTTTTGGATATGAAGTCTCATTTAAAGCTTTAGACAAAGGTGCTATTGAAATCTTGGGTCCTTATGGAATTTCGTACACAATTCGAAAAATGGCCCAGCAAATAAGTAAAATTCAAAGTGGATTTGTTTATCATTATGCCTTTGTTATGTTGCTCGGATTAACGATATTTATTTCCGTTATAGGCCTGTGGGATTTTATCTCTTTTTGGGTAGATAATCGATTGTATTTCATTTACATAGTTAGCTTTTTATTTATTAATATCTAAGGAAACATTAGTACGAACTAAAGGCCCACACTTCATTGTATAATATATTAAATCTTTAAGGAACGCAATGATAAGGGCAAAGCTAGCTATGAAAGACCCGGGGGGGCCCCGGCCTCCCCGGGGAGAGCCCTTCGGCCTTCGGGCCTTTTCTCTGATATAAAATGACTCTCCCGCTGGTCGAGACCTTCGGGCCTCAAAAACAAAAAAAAACAACCGAACCGAGAGTGACCCATCACACGGCTCTCTAACCTGACTTTCTTCGGAGCTTCTTCAAACCCGGAAGGTCTATTTAACGCACATTCCCTCTCTTTCGAGCGCCTATTACACGGTCCTTGGAAGATGGCCTGATAGACTCGTCAAAGTGAAACTTGCCAAACGGTAACCATTTAGTAAGTACATAGGCTCCTTCCCTGCTGCTTGTTATCAAGCGCTTTCCTATTGCTAGGTCCCTTTCAGGTAGGCAGGTAATACGGGCCCTCTGACTTCCTAGGGATAAAAGCGACCCCTAGGACCTCACCGTTGTTTCCTACACGGCTTGTCCAAAAACCTTCGTTTTTGAACGCCCTGTGCTTAAGATGTCGTTTAGACTCCTGTCCCTAGTAATATAGGTAATCTGCTCCATCTTGAACTCTATCCTTCCATACGAGAGAGTAGGTAGAGGACAAACCATTTATGACCTGGTTGATATATACCATCAATAGGCATGGAGCGAGCAACGTACGTTCATGCGCTTCGCCATTTGCAGAGCTCAGGTGCCAATGGTTAGTTGCTGGTTGACAAGGACCGAAAGAGTCTCCGATTCGCCAGTACAGAACCTCATCTTAAATACAAGAAAACCGGCTTGCTCCATACTTTTGGGTTACCCCCCCCCGGGGAGGGTAAATGAACCCCCCTCAACAGAGCTTCTTGCACATGCTAAGGTCTCCGTGTTCGTTGCCGAACAAGAATGAGTGCAATGCCTTTGCACAGAAATGGACTTGTGCTTTTTATCGTGCGGGACGGTCGCCCGATGAAAATAATAAACTTAATTCGCCAAAAACAGACCGGATCAACAGATTTTTAGTATCAAATGCTAATTCTTTGCTTTAGGCCATTATTGTACTGGCATTTTTTATAATAATTAGATTAGCGCATCCTGATTTCATTGTGAATAACTATCTATTATCCAAAAACTGACAAAAAAAAAACAGACAAAAAAAGGGCAAAAACTTGCTTAACAAGCGGAGGCCTACGGCCCGTAGGGCAGCGCTACGGGCTTTTTCGCAGCATATATATTTTTCGCAGCAAAAATATATATATATTTTTTTCGGGATTTCTAGGAAAAAGAGTAAACGTATATGTTACAAGTTTTAGCTCCATTTTATTCCAATTTAAGTGGTCTTATTTTGCTTCCTTTGCTAGGAAGCCTTATTATTTTGGTGATCCCGAATTCAAGAGTACGTCTGATACGAGGTATCACAATTTGGACCTCTTTGATTACTTTTTTATATTCTCTTTTTTTTTGGATACGCTTTGAGAATGATACAGCAAAATTTCAGTTTGTGGAAACTATTCGATGGCTTCCGTATTCAAATATCAATTTTTATATAGGTATAGATGGTATCTCTTTATTCTTTGTGATCTTGACCACGTTTTTAACTCCTATTTGCATTCTTGTTGGCTTTTATAGCGTCAAAAGTTATAAAAAAGAATATATGATAGCGTTTTTCATTTGTGAATCTTTCCTAATTGCTGTGTTTTGCTCACTCGATCTTTTAATATTTTACGTTTTTTTTGAAAGCGTGTTAATTCCCATGTTTATTATTATAGGTGTTTGGGGTTCCAGACAAAGGAAAATCAAAGCAGCATATCAGTTCTTCTTGTACACCTTGATGGGATCCTTGTTGTGCGCCACGTTGGTACTAGTGAGTCTCCGGACAACAATCAAATAAGCCGGCATGGGGTGTTCTATGTAAAGCGTCCCACTATCCTTGCGGGGAAAGCCCAAAGGGTATTGTAGCATGTGGGGAAAAGGGGAACACGGCGTGAAACCGATAGCGCTAAGGAGTTCCCCGAGCTAGAAGTTCTATGGATCGTCTTGTGAGTCTACTGGAGATATCCCACTCAGTCTGGCTGGGAAAAGGCCCAGCTATTATGTCGCCAGCGGGAAGAGCGACCTTCTCCACAGCCACCGCCCTTGAACAGGGGGCTAGTAAAAAGAGTGGAACGCACTTGGAGACAGCTACCGTATAGATACGGGCAAAGACTCAGAACCTAAGGAACCGATTCGACACACCAGCATGAAACGTGGGATTGTCTAAGGTCATTCCGGGTAACTGGCTTTTGAACCTCTCCGGGGGTGTCAGACCCGGGAGAAGGGTAGGCAACGGGGGGCCCGTAATAACGGACATGATTCTGCTAAGGGGCCCAGAGAGAACGAGTGATGACATTATAAGTAAAACCCTTATACTGTTCATCCTGTCTTAGGGGAGGCTGAACCCAAACAAGAAGGCTCGGGGTCCGACCGCGGTTAGTTAGATTGGAACCCCCTGTGACAAGAACACAGGGTATACTGGAAGCGGGGGGGAGGCCAAACGGGGACCGAAGCCTCTAAAAGCTTCCAACCAATCTATAAGCTCAAAGATCACTCGGAGAGCCGTATGCGAGGAGACTTGCACGTACGGTTCGGAGGAAGGCCATTGATACCTAATGAAAATATCACCATGCCTAAGGTATAAGCCGCGCCTTGAAAGTCCAGAGGACTTGGTTTTATTGGGTAGTTGAGGTTGGTGGCCCATCTCTTACCATGCTCTTAGCCATTTTATTTATTTTTTTTCAAACAGGAACCACTGATCTACAAATATTATTAACCACAGAATTTAGTGAGCGGCGCCAAATCTTGCTATGGATTGCTTTTTTTGCTTCTTTCTCCGTGAAAGTGCCTATGGTACCAGTTCATATTTGGTTACCTGAAGCTCATGTGGAGGCACCTACGGCTGGATCTGTAATCTTGGCAGGAATTCTTTTAAAATTGGGAACCTATGGTTTTTTAAGATTTTCCATACCCATGTTTCCTGAAGCGACACTTTATTTCACTCCTTTCATTTATACTCTAAGCGTGATTGCTATTATATATACTTCCTTAACTACAATAAGACAAATCGATCTGAAGAAAATTATTGCTTACTCTTCAGTAGCCCATATGAATTTTGTGACTATTGGTATGTTTAGTCTGAACATACAGGGAATTGAAGGTAGCATTTTACTTATGTTAAGTCATGGACTGGTTTCTTCAGCCCTTTTTTTATGTGTTGGCGCTCTATACGACCGACATAAGACAAGAATTGTTAAATATTATGGAGGTTTAGTCAGCACCATGCCTATTTTCTCTACCATTTTCTTATTTTTTACTTTAGCCAATATGAGTTTACCCGGTACTAGCAGCTTTATCGGGGAATTTCTTATTTTAGTAGGAGCTTTCCAAAGAAATAGCTTAGTGGCCACATTAGCAGCACTTGGGATGATTTTAGGCGCCGCTTATTCTCTTTGGCTATATAATCGTGTGGTTTTTGGTAATTTCAAACCCAATTTTATCCTCAAATTCTCCGATTTAAATAGAAGAGAAGTTCTCATCTTTTTACCTTTTATTGTGGGAGTTATTTGGATGGGTGTTTACCCTGAAGTGTTCCTAGAGTGTATGCATACTTCCGTAAGTAACTTAGTGCAACATGGAAAATTTGATTAAAAAACATAAAAAAGAGGTTCGAAGAAATGTTTGAGCATGATTTTTTAGCGCTTTTCCCGGAGATCTTTCTCATTAACGCAACCATCATTTTGCTTATTTATGGAGTTGTATTTAGTACCTCTAAAAAATATGATTATCCACCGTTAGTGCGTAATGTGGGTTGGCTTGGTTTACTTAGTGTTCTAATAACCATCCTATTGGTCGCCGTTGGCTCACCTCTAGCTGTTGCCAATTTAGTATATAATAATTTAATAATAGACAATTTTACATATTTTTGCCAAATCTTTCTATTATTAAGTACGGCTAGTACTATGGTTATGTGTTTGGATTATTTCAAACAGGAGAGTTTGAATGCTTTTGAATCTATTGTATTAATTTTACTTTCTACTTGCAGTATGCTTTTTATGATCTCGGCTTATGATTTAATTGCCATGTATTTAGCTATTGAGCTTCAAAGTTTATGTTTTTATGTGATCGCAGCATCAAAAAGAGACTCTGAATTTTCCACAGAAGCCGGCTTAAAATATTTTATTTTAGGTGCTTTCTCCTCTGGAATATTATTGTTTGGTTGTTCTATGATTTATGGGTTTACTGGAGTTACCAACTTTGAGGAATTAGCTAAGATTTTCACTGGATATGAAATCACTTTGTTCGGTGCTCAATCTAGTGGTATCTTTATGGGAATTTTATTTATCGCTGTAGGTTTTTTATTTAAGATCACTGCAGTTCCTTTTCGGGCGGCCGTTAGACGGCCTATGGGTACCGACAGATTGCGGCCAATCTCAATACTTTCGGGGCGCCCTGTGCGCCGAGCATGGAAAACTCATCACTACCTCGTGAGAGCGTTGAGACCATAGCATGTTACAAAAACGCGGTTGAGAGCGCGGCGGCCAAAATATTTTTTTGCTGCTCAATAGCACCGCGTGAGCTCTAATAGTGTCACACGAGATAAGCCCACCTGGCGAATCGAAGTTATCTTCTTGTCAACTGGCTACCCAGTTCACCCGTGGAAAGGGTGGGGAAACGCGCGAACGCACGCTGGTGTGCTTCCTGCCTGTCGAGGTGAAAAGGCGACAAGGTCTAGATTGGAGCTGGAAACTGCATGGGAGCTGATTACCCAACTCTTTGGGGACAATTAACAAAACGATATCTCAAGACACCAAAAACCATAGGCTGTACCGGCGAGATCCAACGGTGAAATAAATCCCCGGCTGGAAGTCAGAGGACCTTTAGTACCCCAATGCCCAAATATTTTATTCGGCCGCAAAGCGAACCAAGTGCGAAAGCGAGAGAAGAAAACAAGTTTTCTTCTCGGCCCAGTGAAGCGCTGGCAACAACAGAAGGAAAGGGGTCTATGCAGTACCTGCCTATACTTGGCAGGTTGAACTCTACAAAATCAACTGATATCATTCCAGGTGATCCGGGTGGATCCGGCTGCGTGTGGAGTGGAATGGCTGAAAGCAAAAAGGGTTCCGGAGGTGCGAAGAGGGAGAGGCCCGGAGGGCTCGACCTGCCGGTTTAAAAAAATATATATATTTTTTGCTGTGCCCTCTCCCCTCTCACGGGGAGAGTGCTACGCCCTTTGGATATATAATCCAAAAGTTAAGTAGAGTTAGAGAGCCGTATGATGGGCTACTATCTAGTACGGTTCGGAGAGCACTGTAGTAAATCATTTGGGATTTTTCTCAACTGTTTGCTAAGCGAACAGCGAGTGAACGACAAATCAAAAATATATATATTTCCAGAAACTTATCAGAATCGTTCCTTTTTTTGTCTGACAGTGCCTGGCCCTGTCAGACAAAAAAATTTCTCGGCCCTACGGGACTCTACCGCCGGTATCGTCCCCTTTGGCCAAAAAATAAGTGCGCGGGAACCATTTCCGGCCTTCGACCCTTCGGGCCTTGTAAAGCCAAAGAAGTCTCCTTCGGAACCACAAAGTGCTGCGCACCTCTTCTTATAGTCTCGTGCCTTTGGCGGCCATAGGCACGTAGTGCGCATGGAGCGTATTCGGGAAAGGAGAGGTGCATAGCACTCGACCAGAGGGGGAGCGCTTTACGATTGAAGGGCTTGAGCTCTCGAACCAATAGCGGATAGGAAAAATATAGATTTTTTATTGACTTGTTGCGCGGCTCGGTGAATGTACTTTTGACTCTATATATGTGGGCACCCGATGTATACGAGGGTTCACCTACTATAGTTACAGCATTCTTTTCGATTGCACCTAAAATATCTATTCTTGCCAATATGTTACGTGTTTTTATTTATAGTTTCTATGATCCAACATGGCAACAACTATTCTTTTTTTGCAGCATTGCTTCTATGATCTTAGGAGCACTGGCCGCCATGGCCCAAAACAAAGTAAAAAGACTTTTAGCTTATAGTTCTATTGGACATGTAGGTTATCTTTTAATTGGTTTTTCATGCGGAACGATAGAAGGGATTCAATCACTACTAATTGGTATCTTTATTTATGTATTAATGACCGTTAATGTATTCGCCATAGTTTTAGCGTTACGTCAAAACCGTTTCAAATATATAGCAGATTTAGGTGCTTTAGCCAAAACTAATCCTATTTTAGCTATTACCTTGTCTATTACTATGTTTTCATATGCAGGAATACCCCCGTTAGCTGGATTTTGTAGCAAATTCTATTTGTTTTTTGCCGCTTTAGGCTGTGGGGCCTACTTACTAGCCTTAATAGGAGTAGTTACTAGCGTTATCAGTTGTTTTTATTATATACGCTTTGTGAAAATAATGTATTTTGATACACCTAAAACATGGATTTTATATAAACCCATGGATCGTGAAAAATCGTTACTACTAGCAATCACTGTCTTTTTTATTACTTTTTTCTTTCTATATCCCTCTCCCTTGTTTTTAGTTACTCATCAAATGGCACTTTGCCTATGTTTATGAGCTTAATGATTTCTTGATGAGGGCGCGGGAGGACGCAGCACAAAAAAAAATCTTTGTTTTCGCGGCTGATTATCTATCATATATAGAGAAATCCCCCCCTCAAGGCTTTAACTCTCCGCAGGCCCGTAGTGCATAAAAGGCTTTCTGATTTCGTGGCCCTCTGGTCTTACATCCAAAGGGCCACCCCACGGGAGAGAGCAAAAAAAAATATGTACATTTTTTTTTTCGTGCGGCTCCGAAAGGCTGTCGTCGGGCTCTTCGCTGCAGGACGATAGTGGCACCTTGACTCGGTCGGCTCCTTCGGCCCTTCCTACGCATTTTTTTAGCGGCCCTGGGAGTTGAAGGTTAAGCCAACGCCAAAGGAGCCCGAACGACTTCCCTTGGGTCGGGGTCGAACCATTAATTGAAATTCGCATGAAAAACCTATGATTCGGGGCCAGGCTTTCGAAGGCCTTACCTTTCCGCCGTGAGATGGTCTTTATCAAAAAAGTTAAATGAAGTATGTAACATTTGAAAGCAAACAAGGGTTTTCGGTATAAAACCGTTGATTCTAATTTGTTTCTCAATTATGATTTATATCTTCCTAAGAGCGACGATCATCGGTAAAATCAAAAAGCTTTTGATTTTATCTAAGTCTATCAAAAAGAAACTGTCTACAGGCCGGCTTATTTTTGACGTGGTTATTTAATCGTTGGATTGATTACAAAGGGGGTAGAGACCTGCCCCACGGGAAACCCTTCGAGTTTGGGACTCGGGGATAGGGGCCGCCCTCTTTGCCATATTTTTTATTGTTCAATCTGCTATAAGGAAAAAACCCCAAGAAATAACAATGTCCACTGTTTACTGTTTCTTCACAAATATCTTACTCTTTTACTTAGATATACGAAAATTATATCAGTCTTTGCGTACTTTGTTTTCTGGTTGCCGTTACCACGCTATACTTCTCGGATATTAACTACTATGTTGCTTTTTTCAATCTCTTTTTTTGTATATCATTTTATTTGATTTTTATTCCGGGACCGCTATCCAGCCATAAAAGAGTGGCTTATTGACAATCAATCAATCAAATTCAATAAATGCTATCCTATCTATGCTTCTTTTGTTTTTGGTACAATCTTGCTTCTCTGTAAATCCTTATTGGAAGCTTACGAGGTTTTAGATACATTATCTAAAACCTTAGAAGCATAAAAGAGAAAACCAAAAGAAGAAAACGAGCACGTTTGCCGTATAATGGAATTCATTGATGGCGCTTTGAAAGATGGAGATTTGGTTAGAGTTTTTACATATATCACGAGTCTTTATTTTTTTTTCCAAACAGCAATAAAAATCGAAGGGTAAACACAAGGTCTTTTTGGTCCATCTAACCTAAGCAAAGAAACGGAAGTACCACCCACACAGGAGCCAATCCAACCGGTTACTGAAGAGGTCTGTGAAGTCTGGAACATTTTTTTGAATGGTTGAAAAAACCTGACGATTTTCATCCATTAATCTAATAGGGTGGCCCAGAACTCTTGTAGGATCTCTTACTTTGTGAACTCATATGATTAAATATTATTATTTACTCTCAATTTCCGCATTTAACCTGAGCTTACCTTAATCTCTTGATTTATGGATTCGTCGTATATGCATATATAATGATTATAATTTCCTCTTACCTAAATTTATTGATTTATGTATTATTCATTTTGTATATATGAAATGGAAGCCTTATGTTATCCTTCTTACAAGGCCAGGGATATCCATTGCGGCAGCTTCCTGGCCTAAGCGCTAAGTAGGGAAATCAAATCAACCTTTTATAGATTATGGAATGGCAAAAGTTATCCAAGCAGATATCCCGTGTGATGAGGCTCACGTTCGCTGTTATATGGCCCTTAGTTCTTCGGTTAATTGATATTAGATTAAGTTTCTTTGCTGCCTACTTGTATGTATATTTCAGGCTGTATTAGGTGATCCTCCACTCGACCCGAACTAAAAATATCAAGGCATATATGGTCTCTGGGCGGCTTCCAGAACACAAAAAGTTCTTTTCCACGCACCTCCGGCGGATTACTCAAGTCCAAAAGAAAGATGCTTCCGAGCTCCATTACGCTTTCTTCTTCCATTATCTTTTTATCCGGCTCGGCCTCCCGTTTCATATTATTTTTCATCTCCAAATAGCATCTTATACACGGTTGTGCCGCCGCTGTTGTAAAAATCTTTTATTTGCTGCGGGTCTGGTTCCTTATTGGACGATTTCATCGACTCGATATAATTGGCTGCATCCATCTTGTTCTTGATGGCCTGCCCCTAGTCGAGTCCTCTATCAAATAATACAACAGCCGGCAGCACGACATTCGCGGCTGCTGGATGATCGCCGATGTGAGCTGTCACATAACCCCGATCTACAAAGTGTTCTACAAATTGCTTTATCATTGAAAACCTCAAAAGAACCGCAAAGGCTATAATTAAGCCTAGAACGTATCAACTGCAAACTGCGCAGACTATTTATAAATAAATGAAAGGCTCAGAAAAGTCCAGTACGCGCTGTCGTTCCGCGTACGAAAATAAAAACATAAACGTGTACAATATGCGGCCTAATTTGGGCACTCCGAAGAAATGAATAACTTTCAAACAAAATTTTAGGGTAATCACATAAGTATAATAAACGCGGATTAGCGCATAAAAGCCTCCGACTGCTGCAACTAGATAGTAACTTCAGCGGCTTCTTTCCATAAATTCTTTCAACTTGCACCTCGACAACGAATGTGAAAAGCGATTATATAAACGAAACTGAAGTTTCTGTATATGTATATGCTATTTGAAGTTATATATATATATATACGAAACTGAAGTTTCTGTATATGTATATTCTATTTGAAGTTATATATATATATATATACGAAACTTTAGTTTCTGTATATGTATAGGCTATTTTCAATTATTTATATGTATACGAAACTTCAGTTTCGTGTATTCTATATGATATAACAAGTCCTATATGCTATGCGTTATGCCGCACTCTGCGCCACGCCCCGGGGCCGTCTTAGGCTTCTAAGAACCAATAACACGTAAACTATGTAAAACTAAAGCAAATCAATATACAAAAAACACGAATTATAATTTCCTCCAAAATAGTTTTTAATACAAAATTCATTATATTTCGTCGTGTGTTGAACCAGATCAAAACCAAGAAAACGCAAAGCAAAAAAAAATATATATATTTTTTTTTCGTTTTATTCTATTGGACTCTTTCAGCCTTCATTCGCGATGCGAATAAAGCGGGAGAGAAGAAAGAAGCAAGCTTCTCCGGATTTCACTCTTTTTTTGCGAAGTGGTTAGTAATGTACTGCATTCTTAGCTCAGTTGGATAGAGCAACAACCTTCTAAGTTGAAGGTCACAGGTTCAAATCCTGTAGAATGCGTAAAGTGCACAATGAATAATATATACCAACGGTAATCCTTCTACTTGTTTAATTAGTATAAAGGAACAACGTTACACGCGTGGATTGACCTATTTTTCACCAGAGTCCCGTGGCACCGGAAAGTAGAAGCTTACTTATCATAGGGAGAGTGGCCGAGTGGTTAAAAGCGACAGACTGTAAATCTGCTGAAGGTTTTCTACGTAGGTTCGAATCCTGCCTCTCCCAAGTATACTTCGTATTTTTCAAATAGAGGCTGGGACCCAAGCCCCAAAAACCACAATATCTCTGGGGGCACGTAGTGCTTGTCGGATTCTTTTTCCGTTTTTTGCATCGAGTCGATGTTCGCTTTCGATTTCTTTTTGACCGATTGTTCCCAATTAAGCTGCCGGAAAGATAGGATCTAATGAAAATAAAAGCAAGGTGGCCGAGATCCGTAGAGTGGAAATACAACCGCAATTTTATGTTTTTGTCTTGGCCACCGCAAGAACTTATGTCGTATATATAATGAACCCAGGGCAAGTTCTAGCTGTTGGCCCAAAGAGAAGCACTGGGGGTTTACAAGGCGATGACTGCAGTGAAGCTAGCAAGAATCACAAGGGCAAGTTATTAGCTATACAAAGAGAGATTACGTTCTAGAGGTCGGCCTAAGAGAAGCATCTAGTAGCTCGAAATCTCTGAGGAAAAAGAATACACATCCTTTATGGGCTATTTCCTAGTAATTCCATCCGTGACACGCGCTCCTGAAAAAGCTTTTGATAAGCCATCTTAAACCCTGTTCGTAAGGGATGGTCCAAATTCCTTTCTGGATTGCTGCCAAATTTTGCTCAGATCTGCTTGCGTCCCCTGAAAGTCTGGGGCCTTTTGCATGTGATTCAAGATTTCCTTTGCATTATTTTGAACCGGCCAGTCATTCACTAGGTTGTCGATCGTCCGACCGGCAAAATATGCAGCTATACTTAAGCTGTGCTTCCTGATAGCCGAAAACGGCGCGTTTCCCGCCCTTTTTTCTAGCTGGGTAGCGCCAAATTATCGCTTAAGCCATTGATAGAATGGCGGTAAAACATGCAATCCCAAAGGTCATCCCATTAAGGAACAGATACATTACACTTAACAAAGGAACTTCATCTCCAAAAGTCGCATAAAAAAATGGCAAAAACATTATTCGACCAAACGTCGAATGCAAAAACACATAATAGATCCTCTCCCTTTGGTAGAGCACTACGTGCCTCAGATAAATATGCAAATAGAACTTATAGCCCCATAATCTCCATAAAAAAAAATTTCCAGAAGGAACTCATAAAGACTTCGGCCCTAGGCCCCGAAGTTTTTATGACAAAAATACCTCGGTACTTGAACCCTTTTTTTTCATCTACTGCAGGGTAGGCGTAGCCTACTCGACTCCCGAGCCTGGCTCGGTAAAGTCCCTAACTACAACTTTCGGGGCGGGCTCCGCCCCCCCCCCAAGGACTAGGGCCTTCTAGGACAGAGCGGATCAGTGCCTAAGTTACACAAATGGCTAAGGCGTCTTCTTCGAACCTTGATAGCTGGAAATTCCTCAAAAGTATGAAAAGCCTCTCCCTTTGGGCGAGTGCCTTTTGGGCCATAAGGTTCGGGTTGAGGCCTGGAGGGCTCTCCCTAACGGGACAGGCCCGAAGGTGCGTAAGCACTTTTTTTGTCAAAAGGGTCAAAAATTTTTTTATTTTGTTTTCTATTTTCTTTCAACGAAAATAGCAAGAAAACTTCAATGAGAGCTAGTCTTTGATTGATTGTGAATTGCTAAACAATCGCTTGATGCTTGATTACTAGCGTGTTATACTGTATGAGGCCAGACTGCGGGACTGCGACCAAGATGTTGAATGATTTGATCACAGTACTTTGACGAGAAATTGTAACGAAAAAAATATATATAGATTTTTGCCCGTAGGGGGGGGGGAGGTTTTATTTGAGTGAGCTCTGAGTTAGGTGGTGAGGGGGGGCAGAAAACGGCAGTTTTCTGGCACAAACGCTTAATAACGCAATACGCTAGTCATGCGGCTATTTACGATGCTTTTTAGTATACCGCAGCTTAAGCTAATAGGATGAAGCATAAATATATATATCTTTTTTCTATTTATTTCGCAGTGATCAAGCGTATATGACACGTAGTGCTTAAGAATAGCCAACTAGTGCTTGTAGCTCAATTGGATAGAGCACCAAACTACGGATTTGGGGGTTGAGAGTTCAAATCTTTCCAAGCATGGGCCTATCAATCAGATTGTACTAAGAGAATACGTCAGAGAAGTAGAAAGTAAGTAGTTCCAATCAGATGTTTTCTAGCTTCGCCCCGGCCCTGCAGAAAAGGTTACGAAAAAAAAATATATATACCTACGTCCCTCCACTAATAGTTTAAGCACACCGTGCTCTTGTCTTGTCCGACTATTCCAGATTTTCAATGGACTCGCGGCGCCAAGAGAAACATGGGTTTCGAAATCGTCAAAAAAGCTGTTCTCTGGGGACAACACCCTTCTGGTGTGAACTATCGCCAGTTTGGTAGTTTTCTTACACATGTGGCAGACTGGTCGCAGGTACCACTAGAGCCTGGTGGCTTTACCCCAAAATATAGCCGGGGTATTTCCGATGGGATTAACCAAACCGAATCCTTCAAAATTTCGCGTGCGGCTCTTGACGGCCCCGCAAATGGAGCCCTGGAGGATTCATGGGGAGAAAACAAGCCCTTTTTTTGTCTGACAGTGCCCGGGGCCTCGCCGAAGCTGCAGGGTGGCTAAACCTCAAATATAAGACCTCGGCATATCATGACGACAATAAGCGTTATTTGTCCCCTTGCATTGACCATCCAGAGGACTATCGTGATCCGGTCTACTTGGGGTTTGGTGGTGGAAAGCTATCTTGTACACATGATAGCTGTGCCAAAAAGTATCACGGTATGCTGAAAGGATTTTGACAGGACCCGGCCTGCTTGGATATTGACTTTCATAACTTAGTAAAAGCACCTGTTCGGCAGTTTCCTGGGGCCAAAGGTCACGAGACCTGAGGGATAGGCCCTACGGGCCCAAAAACTTATCAGTTTTTGGAAAAATATAGATTTTTTATTTCGGTATTAGGACTAGATATTAATGTTGAATCACTCGGCCTCCCATGGAGCCAGTCTCTTGCTCCAGGGGAGGGGCTCAGGAGATCCAATGGCTGACTGGTCCGCCTCACGGCGGACAGAGTCATACCCTATGCGAATTTATGTATATATATCTTCATTTATGGCGGAAATAGCTTAATGGTAGAGTATAGCCTTGCCAAGGCTAAGGTTGAGGGTTCAAGTCCCTTTTTCCGCTTGGAGGGTTATTTACCGGTCTTTCGTTTAACAGGGACGAAATATTTGTGATCATCGGCGAAGCAAGCAGAAGGCGCGAGAAGTTAGTGGCTTCTCTTCCCTTTGTTCGTCTTTTCTATTTTGTGTTTTTTGTCAGTTTTTTTCCATTTATGTGTCGGGGATAGAGCTAAAGCCGAGACAAAAGGCCCGTAGCGCGGGGTACTGTCAGACAAAAAAGAGAAAAAAAGAAAAAAAACTGACAGGAAAAAACTGACAAGAAACTGACAAAAAAAGGGCTTTTGGAACCCCAAAGCTTTCTGGGAGAGGGCCGAAGGAGGCTATCTCCCCGATAGGGTATAGGGCTGAAGCTCTCCCGGGCCGTAGGGATATATATATATTTTTTTTTGCTTTGGGTTTTCTGGATGGTTCTATAAGCGTTATATGGAGGTGCATTCCCTTTTGTTTTCTCGTTGCGCAGCGAAAAAACAAAACTTTTTTGGACGTCGAAGACACGGGTTCAAATCCCGTAAGGGGCGAAGCACCTACCGTTACTACGGTTGCTCTAAAAGCAGAGCGAAAAGGCTTTCTGGTGCACGGATTTTGACAAAAAAAAAATACTTTACAATAATAAATAAGAATACTATTATGCAAAAAGACAACTTGTTTTATGAACCATTAATTATAAGGTTAGAGTACCTATTAGGATTTTTTTAAACCGATGGTAGCTTACAGATTTTATTCAAAAAAGATGCTCGTATGACTTTTGGTTATTACATTCGGCCAGTTGCCGTTGTGAAAAAACGGCATCATTTACTTTTGAAGTGTGTTGTTCTTCCATAATATTTCGTTTTTTTTGAAAACAATACCGATAAACTAAGAACATCTAAAGTCAGGATTGAGGTTCTAGAGCCCGTGCGATAATTTATTGCTCTAGTAGAAAGTGCTTCATGCAAAATGTATGGGTTGAATTTCTTGGATCTTTGCTTGATGAGGGCCCTTTCTTCAATTGTGGGCGAGAATACGCACAATACGCCAGAAGGTCGACATAGCATCATCGATATAAAATTTAGTCTTTATACATCTGATAAGGACGAAGAATTTGAAGCAAATAATTTGAGGTTATCTCGATAGGAAAATAGTAATTCGTTTGCGATGGACTCTTCTCTAGGTGCTGCTGAAGATCTTATTCGTCGTGCGCACTCCCTTTCTGAACAACATCAGAAAAAAACTCGGCTTTTGATAGAGAATCGAACATTGAAGCGTTATGTAGACTATTTATCCGGTATAATCGAAGGGGGATGGAGACATCTCTTGTAGTATTGAAACCCATAAAGGTTTGGCTATACCCAGGTTCTTTTGCAAATTCAGCGTCACTGTTGAACAAGGGGGCGCTATTATCCTAGAATTCGTTGCGTACGGGGATCTTGAACCTGTAATTCGTCATCTCGAGTACGCAAAAGCCTCTCCCGCCGGTCTCGACCTTCGGACCTCGAAATATAGAACAGGCAGTTTTATTCTACTTGAAAATCTTTCTAAACACTTCAAGCGCAATACAATGCTTGGCTTGCAGCCTCAAACGGATATGCTGAGTATACTGTTGAGTGAAAGTAAAAAGACGCTACAAGAAGTCCTTCATGACTTCGATATCTATTTTCATCGATGAAGCGGCTGACCCGCAGAGCCATTCGGCCTACGGGCCGCCGTAATGCTTCGGGCTTCGCCCCCTAGCGGATAATAAGCATTCTGGTGAATACGGACCAATAAAAAAACAAAAATATTTTTGTTTTTATGCTTTCACCTCGAGACAAAATAGTAGACTTACGGCACCGTTAAGCGCACCTACGAGCCTGAAGTGATTTCGTCCCTTTCGTCTAGGGGTATAGGACATCGTCTTTTCATGTCGAAAACACGGGTTCAAATCCCGTAAGGGATACTCTTCCTTACCTTCACTAAGGTTGCTCTAAAAGCAAAGTGAAAAAAGCTTTCTGGCGCACGGGGGAGGTTTTGACAAAAAAAAAGAATAAACTTCAATGCTTTTAATTATCCTGGTTTTCGTTTGGTACAAAATTATTCACTTTTTTAATATTGAATTAAGTTTGAAGATATCTGTTTTTCATTTATTAGCTATTTTTTTACTTGCATGGTTTTTGGGCATTTTTTTTGAAAAGAGCTTTTATGAATCTTATTGGTTTCAAAAGTGTCTTTTTTAATGTCTTAATTTCGAAAATTATGATTGTCGGTCCTAACCACTTTCATTACTTGTAATTGCATTATTTGCATATTTGGTGCAACGGTCTATCCGCTATCAGACATTTATGATTACGTTTTTGTGTCTTCCTCACCATTATCGCAACTGCAACTTTACTGTATCTTCGTATGAGGCTTTGGCTCCACTTACACTACATTGAAACGGAATCTGCACCGAGGGGAAAGTGCTAAATAGTTTATCAGCATGCCCTGAGAACGTATAAGTGGCGCCTATGGACCATGAATTTACTAATATGAAAATTAGGAGAATGAGTGGCGCCGCCAAGGATGCGCTGCGCACTGCAAGTTCAAATTGGAACCCTATCGCAGGTTGAGCATCTGCCGTTTTTGCGGGAGGGGTCGCTTTGTAGAATATAGGTGCATATTTTAAGCATAAAGAAGAGGAGATCGAGTTATCCTCGCAACAATCAAAAAAACGTATTGCAATGGAGGGGATACGTGCAAACAAACGTATTAAGCAAACAGAGTTGGGTTTTAAGCAACAGGAACAAGGTTTAAATCTATTTAATTCTTTAAGACAGCACGAAGATATAAGGGGTGCCCAAACTTTGGAATACCTAAAACTCTTCAAAGAAAGCTACGCCGACATGAAAAAAGGTCCTTCTTTGGTAAAGCCAAAGAAGTCTCCTTTGGAACCTAAGACTATCGGTGAAAAAAAAATGGCATGATGCTGAGAACGCGAATCGTTGCGCGAAGAAAAGCGAAGAGGTTCATAATAAAACAAATGAGTTTTTACAAAAAAAGATTTTATAACTCCTCGAGCCCGTAGTTACTACTTGGGTACCACTGGCAGCGAATTGGTTCCTCAAATCGGTCCCAAATTTACTTGTTATTGAAAAAAGAAAAAGAAATAAAAAATATGTCCATTTAATCTTCTTCATCTTCCAATGTGCGAAGATACATACTAATAACGCTATTTCATGCAAAGAAGCGAGAAGTTACACCGGAGATGGCCATAAGCCGTCTCCGGTCCCTGTTCTCTTGTACTAGCATCGTACTTTCTAAAGAGAACCACTCCGGTTACCATTACCACATTGGCCTGAAGAATTAATATGCTAGCCATTTAACGGCTACCAAGAAGAGAAGCTCTGCGTATCCCGAGTTCGAAGGCCATCAATGGAATGTGTCATTCCATAAGGGCTGGAACACAATATGCAGATACCTGCTAAAGCAGGATAAAACCCTTGTCTGCTGGGGGGAACGTTTGGATGAGATCCGTGTTCGTGGACGAGCATCATCCATGAAGTACCGAGGTCCAGACTTAGCTAATCTTCTTCTTTCGAAGAAGACTTGGAGGGAGGTGCCCGAGGATGCCGATCTGTTTCGCAAGGCGCTAACCTCCTATTTTTCAGTGCGAAATGCTTTCGCAGACCTTTGAACGATGGAGGAGACTCAACACTTTTTCACTCGCCTATCGGCGTATGTTCAAAAGACAAAGGGCCTCAGTGAAAGCGACTTGAAAGAGAAATGGACCGCCGGCTGGTGTTTAACCTTTGCCGAGAACGGCACTTCAAACAACCTCCGTAAAGCAAAAAAAGTATCCTTCGGATCCACAAAGTGGCTCGGCTTCGCACCTCCGGCCCTTCCCCGGCAGGTCGAGCACTACTTGCCTAAAATATTTTTTTTGTCAACTTTCTTAACATAATAAAACTGATGCTAGCAAATAAAAAGTTTACTTTGAGGAATAGGATAACCTCGCGGCCTCTTAACCCATGGGGATAGGGAGGATAATGTCTAAGGCGTAAAACTAGTAATTGTAGGCCTACGCAGGCCACCCTTAGAAATATAGCCCTGTTCCGTAACATTCCCGGAGGAGCCTTATGATGGGAAACTAGCACGTACGGTTCGGTGACGGCCGTAAAATTAGTTCTACCTATTATCAATAGATCTTCGTAGCAAACCCCTAAAGTGGCTGAACGATATGCGAGAGGGCCGAAGGCGCGAAGAGCAGAAACAAAAAAAATTTTTGGTTTTTAAGTCTCCTTCGGACCCAAGGGGCGCTTTGTTTTGTCCGACAAAACAAAGGAAGGAGAGTGAAGGGCCGAAGGGCTTGAAAATATCTAGAAATTCGTATTTTTCGTTTGGAGATTAATCAAACGATTTTGAGCCGAATTTTGGGTCCGAAGGACTGAAAAATCAATGAAAAAAAACAAAGTAAGCAAAATATGCCAACAATGAATCAGCTTGTTCGTAAAGGCAGAGAGTCGAAACGACGCACAAAGCGTACTCGAGCTTTAAATAAATGTCCGCAAAAGCAGGGGGTTTGCCTGCGTGTTTCGACAAGATCGCCGAAAAAACCTAATTCAGCTTTACGCAAGATAGCTAAAGTACGTTTAACCAATCGAAATGAAATAATTGCTTACATTCCCGGCGAAGGTCATAATTTGCAAGAGCATTCTGTGGTTATGGTTAGAGGAGGTAGAGTGCAAGATTTGCCAGGCGTAAAATACCATTGTATTCGAGGAGTTAAAGATCTTCAAGGAATACCGGGTCGACGTCGAGGCAGATCTAAATATGGTACAAAAAAACCCAAAGATTATCTATGAATTTATTTGGAAAATCGAATTTCAACTGTGTTTTTAGTTCATCCCTTGATTGGTTTCACTCATCAAGACTTTCAGAGAAGGTGGGAACGAAAAAAAATAGAATTTGTCGCGAAACAGAAAGCTTTTATGCGCTTTGCTTAACCCACCGTAGATATTTATGCTATGCCCTGGAAGGGCTTTTGCCATCAAGACCTAGGGGCCGTAGGGCAAGCACATACAATTGCTCAGACAATTTGGGCTATATCCGGGGCTTGAATGGTAAACAAAAACAATTAATAAAAAAATTGGTTCACATTTGCATGATTGATGGGAAAAAAACGAGATCTCGTGCTATTGTTTATAAAACGTTTCATCGTCTAGCTCCTCACGGCGATGTAATAAAACTTTTGGTTAACGCCATAGAAAATGTCAAGCCTATTTGTGAAGTGAAAAAAGTAAGAATCTCAGGGACTACTCGATTAGTACCGTCTATTATAGCAACAAATCGTCAAGAAACCTTAGCTATTCGTTGGATGCTTGAATCAGCAGCCAAACGACGTATGGGCAAAAAGAGCATAAGCTTAGATCAATGTTTATACGCTGAGATACTGGAGGCTTCCCAAAAGATGGGGATTGCCCGTAAAAAAAGGGATGATCTTCATAAACTTGCTGAAGCCAATCGTAGTTTCTCCCATTATAGATGGTGGTAAACTATCTACTTTATCAATTATAAAAAAGCTCACCCACGAGCAATTGAAAACATTTTTTTATTTTGATTTGGCAAGGTGATCTTTTGCTATCCTTGGGCAGATGCACCATCCTAAACTTTGTTTTTCATTTTGATTTGGCAATAAAATATCTGACTATGCGCCAAATTTTCTCTTACTTTGATTGTTTTGCTATATTTTGTCAATTTTATAGGGGAACCCGCAGTGATTGTGAAGCTTTTAGTACAAGATGGTATGATATAAAAAAGGGATAAATTACTAGACTATTGGTTATTAGAATATTGATATGGTACAAGATAATTCACTTATTTTCTATAGAGATTACTTGGACTACCTCTTTAATTAATTCCATCGCCCCGGGGATGAATAAAAAAATTTTACCCGGGTCGAAGACGCGCGACCAACGGGTATCGGCCTCTCCCCTATCGGGTCTTCATGCCGAACGCTTCGGCCCTTCTTTGCCTTTCCAGGCACTACGTGCTTCTTTGGCTTTACGGATCCTTTGGCCGGAAATGGCTTTACAATTTCCGCAAACTTCTTTGCCTTTACGAAAGAAGGGCCCTATGAAATCAGATTTGTTTTACTGTTAGAAAGGTTAATTAATATCAAATTGTTGGAATTTTTATACGTATCCTTGTTTGTTTTTAGAAAATATGTAGATAAGGATTCATTTTTATGTAATATTTTCATTTTTGTAGGGGCTGGTCTGAATTTGTTTATAGGTGTTTATTACCTTAGTTTGGTTATTTTACGGATTCGACATTGGAAGAAATTCATAATTAGAAACTCTCCGATTCAAACCGCTTCTTTAGTATACACCTTATAAAAAGCTATGGGAAGTAGCTAAATTCTGTGTGTTATGCGTTGGCACTTTTTGTATAGTAGAACAAGGCGGCTTACCGCAGAACCTTTTCTGATTCCCGCCCACCAATGCTTAGGCTGGGTAATGGCATTTCTCACCGGTTATCCGAAAAAATAATAGGACTTTTTCCACTTGCTCAAACTCAATTTTTTATCTCTTATTACGGTGAGTCGCTACCAGCGGCCTCCTTTTCTAAAAAAAATAGAATTAATTATGGCGTGCAGTCCGCTAGAACAATTTGCAATTATTCAATTGATTCCTATTCATATAGGAAACTTGTATTTTTCATTTACCAACTCCTCTTTGTTTATGCTACTAACTATCAGTTTAGTATTGCTTTTAGTTCATTTTGTCACCCTGAATGGAGGACACTTAGTACCAAATGCTTGGCAATCCTTTGTGGAAATGATTTATGATTTTGTGCTTAACTTGGTGAACGAACAAATAAGTGGTGCTTCTTCGGTGAAACAACGGTTTTTCCCCTTAATCTATGTCACCTTTACTTTTTTATTATTTTGTAATCTTATTGGTATGATACCATATAGTTTTACAGTAACAAGTCATTTTATAATTACCCTAGGTCTTTCATTCTCTCTTTTTATTGGAATAACTATAGTTGGATTTCAAACACATGGGCTCCATTTTTTCAGTATCTTATTACCGCAAGGAGTACCCTTGCCGTTAGCACCTTTCTTAGTACTTCTTGAGCTAATCTCTTATTGTTTTCGCGCATTAAGCTTAGGAATACGTTTATTTGCCAATATGATGGCTGGTCATAGTTTAGTCAAGATTTTAAGCGGGTTTGCTTGGACTATGCTATCCATGGGGGGTATTCTGTATTTAGGGCAGCTTGCTCCCTTTTTTATAGTATTCGCATTAACTGGTTTAGAATTAGGTGTTGCCATTCTCCAGGCTTATGTTTTCACAATTTTGCTATGTATTTACCTAAATGATGCTATAAACCTTCATTAAAAACGGGCCTCACATCCTTCGCGCGTCATAATCAACCAGAATAAAAGAACTGGGTTTGCTGTTGATGACGCAAAGCAATGCACACCAATGGTCGGAGACCTTAACCTTTCGCCCCTAAGAATTAGGGGTTGTGCGGGTACTCATGCGCTACCCGCAAGGGTGCGCAAAACAAAACTACACGAGTATTACTCAGCATATGCAAATCATAAACTTCGGATAATAAAACGCTAAGCAAAAAAAATATAGATTTTTGGCCTCTTCCCTCTGCCCTTACAGGGATAGAGCTAAAGCCCAGCAGGCCATAGCAGCTCAAGGTTAAAATGCGCATCGCCAAAGAATTCTTTTTATTCGCTCTATGGACTCCGTCAATGCGGGCTTAAGTTGGCGTTCTAGAACGAAAAAAAATATATATTTATTTTTTCAACCTAAGGCCTTGTATTGATGGGTCAATCCTGCCCATTATGTATGACGTCAATCATGAAGAACACAAAGTTTCCATGATACGCAAAAAAAAGCACGAAGGCAAGACAACTGTCGATTCTTAAACAACCTATATTTTCTACACTTAACAATCATTTGATAGATTATCCAACTCCGAGCAATATAAGTTATTGGTGGGGTTTTGGTTCGTTGGCTGGTCTTTGTTTGGTTATCCAAATACTTACAGGTGTTTTCTTAGCTATGCATTATACACCTCATGTGGATCTAGCTTTCTTAAGCGTAGAACACATCATAAGAGATGTGAAAGGAGGCTGGTTGCTTCGTTATATGCATGCTAATGGAGCCAGTATGTTTTTTATTGTGCTTCATTTTTTTCGTGGTTTATATTATGGAAGTTCTGCGAGTCCTAGCAAATTAGTTTGGTGTCTTGGAGTGGTCACGTTATTCTTAATTATGGTAACAGCTTTTATAGGATACGTATTACCTTGGGGTCCTCTTCATGGAGCCACAAGCTTAGCTAGCGCAATACCTGGTCGTAGGAGACACTATAGTAACTTGGCTTTGGGGTGGCTAGACAATGCCACCTTAAATCGTTTTTTTAGCCTTCATTACTTACTTCCTTTTATAATAGTAGATGCTAGTATTCTTCATCTGGCTGCATTACATCAATATGGTTCCAATAATCCATTGGGTATCAATTCTTCTGTAGATAAAATAGCTTTTATCCCTATTTTTATGTAAAAGATAAGGTTTTTGGACGAGCCGTGTAGGAAACAACGGTGAGGTCCTAGGCCTTCCCTTTTATCCCTAGGAAGTCAAAGAGGCCGGCACGTATTACCCACCTAACCGAAAGGTACCTAGTAATAGGAAAGCGCTTGATAACAAACAGTAGGGAAGGAGCCTATGTACTTACTAAATGGTTACCGTTTGGCAAGTTTTTTACTTTGACGCAGTCTATCAGGTCATCTTCAAAGGACCGTGTAATAGGCGCTCGGGGGTTGTGCCCTTCCGGGTTTGAAGAAGCTCCGAAGAAAGTCAGGTTAGAGAGCTGTGTGATGGGCAACGTACGGTTCGTAGAGCTGTATCCCAGATCGGTGAACGGGGCCCGGGGCGGACTCTTTACTCTATCCCGCAAATTCCATGCCAACTCCGGCTCATATAGTGCTGGAATGGTATTTCTTACGAGTCTATACAATTTTTCGAAGTATACCTAACAAGGGTGTAGCCGCCATAGGACTAGTTTTTGTGTCATTATTGGCTTTATCTTTTATTAACACTTCATATGTACGTAGTTCAATTTTTTCGACCAATTCACCAAAAATTTTTTTGGTTGCTTGTAGCAGCTTGCTTGCTTTTAGGGTGGATTGGATGTAAACCCGTGGAAGCACCATATGTTTTGGACAAATTGCTTCAGTAGGTTTTTTCTTCTATTTTGCTATAACGATCATTCTTTGCAAATGTGAAGCCAAATTATTCGTAAAAAAGTATAATGCTTGGAAGGGGGCAGATTACACGCACTTTTTACAATATATCTGCCTTCCTTTTTTGGTTTTACTTATGATCGCTTTAGCTTTGGAGTTGTGGGCCTCCACAACAGCACTCTTCGTGAATTCCGTACCTAGCCCGTTGCAGCGGGCTAGGTACGGATTCTTTTTTTTCTTTTCGCGATTTAATCGGATCTTCCGGCTTCCAACCGCGATTCTTTTGCTGGCTGATTAAGGCGCTCGTATTAAAGCTCTACTTTCTCGACGGTAGAGGACTTGGAAAGGGCTCTATCACAATTACCGGATGTCATTTCCGGGCCAGGCAGGGACAGTGAAATGGGGTTGCGTCGCGGTTCCTCTGTCCCGAATGTCTAAGAACTCCAGAATTCGCGGCAGCTCGCACTACTACACGAACTTGGTTCGCGGAGTGTTTCCGTAAATGAGATCCTAGATAGAGTCTCAGGACCGGTCTCTGAGTTTTATCAACGGACCAAATCTGCTAGAGTCTCAGATATTGCCTCTGGGGCCCAGTCTCAGAGCTTTATCAAAGGACCAGAGCCGCTACTGTCTCCGAGTTAGTTTTAGTATCTGCGACCTCTGGATCCGAAGGGTCCAAAGCCGCACTTTGTTTGTCTGACAGGGCCCCGGACTGTCAGACAAACAAGGAAAAAAAAACTGAAAAAAAAGTCCCCGGCTGTCAGAGAAAAAAAGAAAAAAAACTGCCAGGAAAAAAACTGACGGGACACGAGACCTTAGGGGAGGCTCTTTCTCAGTACAAGTTCTTAATACTCTAGTTTCGAACAGGTATTCCGGCTCTAGTGCCGGCGATTTGGCAACTCAAGGAACAATATCAGGTCGAATAGAAGTCCCTCTTGGACCAGTCAAAATTACCGCAGGAACGGAAAATATACAAAAACCCTCCATATCCAAGGAAGATTTTGCCAATTGCCTGGGGGCGGATACCGTATTCGGCGCAAGCTACGGGCTTGCGCATTTAGTTATCAAAGCCACTTCGGAGGCGATGAAAAAATCCTCTAATTCCAGAGCTTTCTTGGCGTTTGCAGGCGTCGGGTATCTTGCGGTATGAAGATGATTGATCAACATTTCAATGTTGGCGAAGGTCCAGAACAACCTGTCAAAACCGACCCCGAAGGCGAGGCGCGGGGTGAGTTCATCTCGTAGCGAGTGCTACAAGCAACTGGACTATGACGAGGGTTATTGCGGTGGCCTCAGCGCTAAATCCCCCGCAGAGTCGTGAGACTTGTGGAAATCCTGGTGGGATGCTTTAATGAATCCAACATCCATGGATCCATAAACGGCTATTGTTATATATTGCCAATTATTGGTAATGTTTTTTATCTGTTATATTTCTAGCATTTTGACAAAATTGGTACTAATCCATTTTCTGGAAAAAATGCAAACCTTAACCATTGTAAAACAGAAACCTTGTATTAATCAATTAATACTGTGGTTTCTTAGGACTTTCCGTAGATTGTCCTTTCAGCAGAAAATCATAGCTATTATTATTATTTATAGCGATCTTTTTCTGTTTAGTATTTTTGCTAGAATTCTTAAGCACATGACTATGTTTTTAGCTTAGTCGTTTTTTCATTTTTTCGGGTGCTGGTTTTGAGACCTTAGGTCTTAGTTTACCAGATCACAAAAGAAGGGGGGGGATAGTACTTCTTTTTATCCGTTCATTACTGGATCCTCGTCCGGGTACACCCGGAATTGTGGGCCTGGTGTAAGGCCTGAGGACGAAGGAAAGACAAAGTCTAGACCCACGGCCAGGTTCGAATCCTAACAGTTCCTATTACGCGGGATAGGGCCAAATAAACCGGCGACCCAAAGGGTTCGGGTCGAATCTCCGGGCCTCTAACCTAACGGTTAGAGGCCCGGAGGGCTTTGTCTGAATAAACAAAAAAAAGATTAGCGATACTAAGCTCGCGAGCAAATGATAGAGCTGCTCGCCAACTCTTCTTGTTGATTCGCAGAAATAACAAGGTGCGTGCGGCTGCTATGTTGGGGCCCTCTTTAAGAGGTTCATAGAAGCTATTTTGTGGAAGTTTTAAGAGGCTAGCTTGCGATGTGTGTAATCTCCCGTTATTGAAGTTGGGACTCATAATCGGCATGCAAAATGCCGTAACGAAAAGATCTCAGACATATATATGTACGTCGTTAGAAAATTTCGGGGAAAAATTTCTGCCGACGCAGCTCGCAGCAAAAATATATATTTTTTGTTCACAGCTAATAAAATTAAAAGGGAAAATTTCACCATGATACTTTTTTATGTTTTTGTGGTCCTCGCTTTAGTGTCAGGCGCTATGGTGATACGTGCCAAAAATCCAGTTCATTCTGTTTTATTTTTAATCCTAGTTTTTTGCAATACTTCCGGGTTACTTGTTTTGTTAGGTCTTGACTTCTTTGCTATGATTTTTTTAGTGGTTTATGTAGGAGCTATTGCCGTTTTATTTTTGTTTGTCGTTATGATGTTACATATAAGGATAGAAGAAATTCACGAGAATGTATTGCGCTATTTACCTGTAGGTGGTATTATTGGACTTATTTTTTTGTTGGAAATCTTTTTAATGGTAGATAATGATTACATTCCAATATTACCAACGAAATTGAGTGCAACCTATCTAACATATACAGTTTATGCTGGAAAGATACATAGTTGGACTAATTTGGAGACATTAGGCAATTTACTTTATACAACCTATTTTTTCTTGTTTTTGGTTTCTAGTCTAATTTTATTAGTAGCACTTATTGGGGCAATAGTACTTACGATGCATAAAACGACTAAGGTCAAACGTCAGGATGTTTTCATACAAAATGCTATAGATTTTCAGAATACTATTAAAAAAGTTCGTTGAAAATCCTGTCAATTCATTTTTTGGTAAAACATAATGGTATCGATTAGAATTCAAAATGAGGTTGTCTGGAACTCGGGTCTATATTTTTCTTTATACTCGAGTAAAGCCCTACGGGCTTCTCCTTTCAAGACTTGGGCTTGAAATCCATCAGGCCACAAAGCGGCTTGATGGTTTCGCCTTGCGCCAGGATCAAAAAAAAGAAAATTAATCATATGGCTTGCAGTCCGCTAGAACAATTTGCGATTATTTAATTGATTCCTATTCATATAGGAAACTTGTATTTTTCATCTACCAATTCATCTTTGTTTATGCGACTAACTATCAGTTTAGTATTGCTTTTAGTTCATTTTGTCACCCGGGGCCTCTTAGTACCAAATGCTTAGAAATCCGGGGCTCGCCCTGCGGGCCCTATGGCAAAAGTGGATAAGTTCGGGACGGGGAACCCGTTTGCACATGCGAAAGAACTGGGCGATGAATATGCCCTCAACTCAGCCTTGGTGTAAACCCAGTGTAGCCCCCCCGAAGTAGGCAAGTAAGGCGACTCGTCCAATTCGGTTATGGAGCAAGCTGTCCCTTTGGGACCCATATCTAAATTGGATCCTCTGGGGTTAACGGATAAATCGGGAGCGTCGACGGACGATACCCGGTCAAACTATCAAAATAGAATTACCTATTCCACTCCCTTGGTAATTTCTTAAATAGTTCTTATAATTTTGGGGGGATTATTGAAAAAGACCTCACCGATAAGTTATTTATTGTGGGTCCTGGCTCGTTATTTGTGTATAAATTGGTTAACCTGAAGCCGAACGCCAACTTCAAGTTGGCGCTAGCTGCTCTAGGGATTGTTTGCGCTGCTTTGCTTGTATATAAACTCAAAGCCGAAGCAAAAATATTATTACAAGAAGTATAAATCTGATAAGCGCCACAACCATGAGGCCAGTAAATCTGGCAGCCATAATTATGAAAATAGTTATGACGGCGACTCGCATGTACCTTCACTTTCGGAACCTGCTGATGAGTCGTGGAGAGCTTTGCTCTAATCGGTTGACTTCTTGTTCCGGGTTGTTTTCGATCCTACATCAATGGACCCTGAGTTTGCTTCTTTAGTACGCGTCAAAATATTTATTGGATATATATCTATATTTCTTTCTTCCCTATTTTTCAGATATCTAGTGTCCTAGACGGTAGAAAGAATTCAACTGAGAATATCAAAATATGACACGTCGCGTATAAATCGTATTCTCCTCTGGTTTTGCAAAAAACCGTACAAAAATTGACCTACGTTTTCTAATATAGTTATTCCGGTTATTGTTTATGTCTATCTATACCAGCTATGGCATATTATAGATTGTTTATTCAAAACGCGAGAACCATGAACGGATAGGTAAATAGAAAAAAAAAAAATGAAGTGAAGGTGGAGCACGCACTGTTTGACAGGGTTTTCTCACCTTGAAAATAAGCCCGTGACCATCGGGTTAATGGACAACTGACCGAGTTATTGCAGTGTGTACGACCTCGGCGATGTCGAGCACCGAGATAGAAAGGCCTGCGGGGCAGAAAATAAAAAAAATAGAAATTGGCTTTAGCCGAGACCTTAGAGAGAGACGCTACGTGCTCGGGAAGAGTCAAAAATCTTTTTTTTGAAACTCGACCAACGGAAACTTCGTCGAAACGGCTGAGAAAGAAGCACTACGTGCCGTGGGTAGCCTCGGCTTACACAACATTGGGGCTTGGAGTGGTTTATTTTGTTCCCAAAGTCTCGAATTTTTTAGGAATTATAAGTCCTAACTTGTCGGGAAACGCCATTAAGGTAACCGCCCGCAGGGGGACCGCGACTGGATTGACTCCTCTTTTGAAGTTTCAAATATAGAAATATATAGATATATCTATAACAACGGGAGAGGCCCGGAGGGCGGATACTGTGAAGTTTATGGGGCCAAAGGGGACGAGACCAGTGGGATAGGCCCGGAGGCCCCCAGGGGGGGGGCCTTTTTTTTTCTGTTTCTTTCTTTGCGGTTTTTTTGTGAGTTTTTTTTCCCTGTCAGACAAAAAAAGAGCAAAAACTTCTAAGTTTTTGGGAAAATCTATATTTTTGAATTCCTTCCGCTATGGCATTTTGGAATATGTCAATGATGTGTCAAATCTTATAGAGCGCAAAAAGTTTTACTTGGATTTATTCAGTCCCTTTAACAAAACACACTTAGTGCAATTCGCTTGATTTCTATACGAACCTGAATTGGTTCGCGACTCTTTTATCGTTTGCGGGCCGTTAGGCCCGGGGCCACCTTCGTCCAGTGAAAAGAGGCGCGGACTAAGCCAAAATGGACGCTTGTATAAAGGTGTAGCTCCAAAATTGATTTTTGTTTTTTTTTCGATTCGTTTCTTTGGTGCTTATTCTTTAGTAGCTCAGCGGTTAGAGCAAATGGCTGTTAACTATTGGGTCGTTGGTTCGAATCCAACCTAGAGAGACCAAATCAGCAAAAAAAAGTAAGACCGAAAAAATGTTATGTAGAACTAACGTTTTACACCTTTGGTCTCAACTAGATCAATTGAAGTATTTGACGCTTTTCTTTTTTTCTTGTGTTAACTCACTTGAAACCGGCCTTATCGAAACCCGATTCTCCGACCCGGTAATTGCCAGGCCGGTCAACGCCCTTTGCCGACAGGGCAAAGGCCAAACAGTCCGAAACCTATGGGCCATTAAGCACGAGGCCATAGGCTGCACGTAGTGCGCGGGGAGCGGGGGTCTCGTGCGCGGTAAAGCCATTTCTGGCCAGAGGACCCGTAAAGGCAAAGAAGTGCCCCTTGGGCCAAAGAGGTTCGGTTCGGCGATTCGGCATTGCTCGTTTGGTTCGGTTGTTTCGCCAATTCCGTTTTGTATGCAGGCACTGCCCTACGGGCCTTTGTTTTCCTTCCTGTGTTTTACGTAATATGATGTTGTATCGGGTAAGGAAAAACACCTCAGGTGCTTTTTCTTTACCCGATACAATGCTTTAAATATACGAAGAAAAAAAAACTGCATAATCTTTTGATTTTAAGAGCTAAATCAAAAGATGATGCAGCGTATATAATGAAGAAAAAAACGTGAAAAAAAGTTGATGTAAAAAAACGAGGAAAAAAATGAATGGCTAAAAGAGCATTTTGACGGAAAATAAAAACGAAAAAACCTTGTTGCAGAACCCGGATAAGTGAAAAGCCTTAGTACATCGTGGACTTGTACTTTTTCTCGCGCAGGCCCTATCCCGGTGACCGGTCACCCAGGCGCGCATCTCAGGCCGGCGGCGTGAGGGACATTTATGCCGTCCTCACCGGCCCGAGGCGCTGTTTGAGCCGAAGGCAGATTGGGCTCGATACGATTCGTAAGAGACGGCCGTACGCGGGACTGGTCCCAAATACTTTTCAATTCCTCCGGAGTTGTTTTAAATCCTTGCGCTCCATATGTTTGGTTAGGGCATTGCCCCGGCGCTCAAGGCGGCCATAACTTATGTAGTTGTCAAGGGTCCGAACAATATCATATGCCTTGAGGAAATGGATCATATTTGCGGGAGATCCATCAGGTTTGCGGTGGAACCTTATTCCGTTTGATATACCTCAACCCTATTTTTGTCAATTTTTTTCTTTTGTTGTGAATTTGTTTTTTTCCTGGCAGTTTTTTTTCTCTGACAGTCCCCCTGAGGCCCTGTCTGACAGTCCACCCCCCCCAGGGGCCCTGTCAGCCAATCCCCGGTCCCCGGCCCTTCGGACCCACAAAGTATCTCGTGTTCTTTGGGCCGTTGGTCGAGAGCTTTGGATTTCCAGCCCTTCGAAAAACCGGGTTTCGTCCAAAAATAATGGCGAAGCGTTAGACTTTGATGATGTTCGCGGGTAATTGGTAACTCGTCAGGCTCATAATCTGAATGTTGTAGGTTGGAAAGTTGCACGATGTATGAAGGGCGAGGGCAGTCATTGCTTTACATAGTGAGTTTTTATTTATCTCTCTCTCACAATAAATTAGCACGAACTAAACTTCATCGTATAATACAATGAATCTTTCAGGGACACCGTGTGCCAGCCGGTGTTACGGTCTTCTCAAAGTCTTCGCCCTTCTACCCATGGCAACCCTTGTTCCTCTTCGTTCCTTTGTTAGATCTTTAGCGCTTAGCGCCGTGGTTGTATGTAAGCCTTTTGTTATCCGTCTTACAAGGCCAGGGATATCCTTTGCGGCAGCTTACTGGCCTAAGCTCTAAGTAGGAAAATCAAATCAACCTTTTATAGATTATGGAATGGCAAAAGTTATCCAAGCAGATATCCCGTGTGATGAGGCTCACGTTCGCTTTTATATGGCCCTTAGTGCTCAGGTTGATTAATATAAGATTAAGTTTCTTTGCTGCCTACTTGCATGTATATTTCAGGCTGTATTATGTGATCCTCCACTCGACCTTTGGTCGACTGACTTTTTTTGTGCCCTTTTTTTATTTGTTTTTCTATTCGTGGCTGACGAGTATCTAGTATTTAGCCTCATATGTTGATACATTTTTATGAACAGAGTCACCTTTTTCCTGTTATGTCGCATTAACCCTCCCTTCTACGAGTGGTTTAAAAGCCTGTTTGGGGCCGAAAGGCTCACAAAGTGGGTGGAGAACGCGCCCTTTTTTCTCATCAAGCGACACGGGGAAGCAACAGAGAATTTTCGAAGATCGATTATATTGGCTTTGTTCAACCACCGCAATTTTCAAAATTAGAACATTATATATATACATGGCAATTCATATAGAATAGTAGCTTACGGGCCAGATAGATATATATATTTTTTTCTTTTATTTATTTATCTATCTCTCTATATGGGCCAGGAACTTTGATCCCCTCTCTTTTATACGTAAGATGAAATTATTATTATACAAGATATTAAGGATAGTAATAATTGTTAGGTTCAGAATGGGGACTTATACCAAATACTGAGATTTAAAAAATGACTAATTCGGTTTTCCAAGTCGGGAAACTGGACCCCAACTTTTTATAAATAAAACTAAGAAGGGACCCCCGAGAATTTTCGTTGACATCCTAGTAAATAATACGGTTGGAAACCTTTATTATTACGATGGGATAAGCTCATTTCTATTCTATGATCTGATTAAGGGAACCTAGGTTAAAAGGTGTCTGCCCATAATCGAAGCCGAGATAATGACCTTAGAGCCTTTGAGCCAACAAGCCTAGTTGCTTGTCCTTATATCTGACAACGAAGTTTATCAAGGGGACATGGCAGTCCTGAAGTAGATAATAGGAGGTGATCATATCATGAATAGAATCAAATATGTTCAAGGGTCTACCTTCCCCAAGGGAATGTTATGCTGAGTTGAGTCGCCGACTTATTACTTATGTCGCCGACCGGGTTATACCACCAGAGTCCCGTAGCCTTGGCGGGTTCAAAGGCCCTCTTGCTCACGGAGCTAAGTGATTTGATCCGGGCTATCGACTCCTCTGAAGCGGAGCCTATAATACAATTTCCCGAGCTGACTTGCCCGGCCCCTGACATAGCTCAGGGAAAGGCTGGGGTGAATCCTCTTTCCTCATGGGCCTCTGAAGAGCTAGTAGAAGGGGCATATGTTGGAGTCCACATGGATAAAGGGCCGGGAACCCCAAAGAAGTCTACTTCGGATCCTTAAAAGTAAAATTACCAAAGGGATAACAACTATTAGGAAGTTCCTGCCCTTTTATTACAAACGGATGGGAGGATCATTCCCGTAAGCTACAAGGACTCTTTGAATTCTGTCAAGCGTGCTGTTAGGGAAAAGAAGGCCGTGGGTCCCTGCCTTTTATTACCATATTTATCTATGAGAATTCATCGGATTCAGCCTTTATCTATCTATGGGGGTTCTTCCTTATTTATCTATAATGATTCTTCATTTCTCTATGATTATTCAAGGCTAGGGACGGAAACGAGCTATTCATCATGGAATTACATAGTTAATAGCATAACTGGAAAATTCATCGTATATTCCGATGAATGATACTTTATAATGCAATTACAACGATACTTGAAAATGCAATTACATAATAAATTGCATTTTTAAGCAAATTAATAAGGCGGACAATGACCGACTTGGACTCTTCCGGACTTGAGCGAACGTATAAAGGCTGAAAAACTAATACACGTCCGTGAGGCCCAAAATATCTTTTTTTCTTCTTAGCCTTTTTTATTAATGTTGATTAATCAAATCCTAAGCATTAATATAATATTATTTGGGGGAGCCAAGGTGTAGCGCAATCTGGTAGCGCGTCTGCCTTGGGCGCAGAAAGTTACAGGTTCAAATCCTGTCACCTTGAATCAAAATCGGAGTCAACTAAAAAGATGAAAATAAATCGACCGTTATCACCTCACCTTACCATCTATAAGCCACAACTTACTTCGACGTTTTCTATTTTTCATAGAATATCCGGGGCTTTCTTGGCCACTATGGTTTTGTTTAGTATTCTTTTTTTTAAAATAGGTGATCTTAGCCTTACGTTTTATCATTTTTACCAGTATTTTTTTTTTTTAACTTTCTATTTGAATTGGTTCATTATAAGCTTAGTCAATTTCACTTTATTAGCGTTGTGCTATCATATGAGTAATGGAGTTCGTCATTTATTGTGGGATTTGGGTTTTTTTCTAGAATTATCTAAAGTGTATACTTCCGGAATTATTATGTTATTCTGTGCAGCTTTTTTAGCTTTATTGAATATTATCCGACAGCACTGGTCAAATGGCCAAATACCTTATTAAATTAGACAAAAAAAAGGAAATATTCTGAATCACTATCAGCACTGGCCAAAACGGCCAAATACCACATTAGCTGGCTTATTTTTTTTACCTATTTTCAGTATTTTGTTTTATATTTTCAAACTTTATGTTAGCCCAAAAATGGTCTCAATCTTAGCCACCATTAAAACTCTTTTGATATACCTTGGAGTCAGGAACAAACTGCAACCCTATTTCTAATTTTATATAATATATCTGCTAAATTCCACAGTGTTTCAGTTCATTTTGTTCAAAATGTTATGCTTCGAGCAAACGTTTCGTCTTTTTAGGGTTTTATAATTTTTGACCTTTTTTCAAATTGGGATTCTTTTTGCTATCTCCATATTTCCTTCCAGTAATGAACTCGTAAGTGTTTTAGCAAAAATAGTCATTGTGTTTATAATAATCTACTATCGATTAAGACGCGATTTTTTTGTGTTTCAAACTACCGAAAATTCACAAAAAATAAGAACGTGGGATTTGATATTGAGTAAGCTCCGGGATGCTATTCAACAACAGTTGGCCGGCTACAGGGAGAATATTGAAGAGTTTATAGGGCCTTTTGTAAATAAACTAACAAACAAATCCTCAGTGACCTTCCCGTTTTTTACACAAAAAAGGTCTTATTATGCTTCAGCTGCAAGAGAAGCACCCCGTGGTGGATCTGCCGCTAGAGCCGGTAATTCTGCGGTACAGTGGGCAACTGATTGGGCCTAGTAAAATTTTTGGGGAACCCTGCCGTCTATTGCTGTCATTGTAGGCGGGGCGGGGTTTTTCGGTTATAAAATATATGACAATGAGCGTTTTCACGCTCGAAAAGACCGAGCTCTGGACCAAAAAGATGAAGAGCTTGCCCAAAATGAGAAAAAGCTGGGCCAAAATGAGAAAAAGTATGAGCTGGATAAATAAAAGTATGAGCTGGATAAAGGAAAGTTTGAGTACGAAAAGTCGAAAAAAGGGAGGCCATGGAAGATCTTAACGCCCCGACTCCGGAGGATGCACAGTAAGAATTTCTTCAAAAGCCTGGAGGGCTTTCAGCCGGAGGAGCTCATAACAAACCAATGGGCTTTTTGAGCCTACGGCCGAACGGGATACGTTTAATATCTTCGATTTCTTTTTTTCACTTTTCTAACGGAAAGAGCAGCGCTACGCGCCTGGCTTTGTTGTTTTAGCCAAAACTAATCTTTTTTTAGCTATTACCTTGTCTATTACTATGTTTTCATACGCAGGAATACCCCCGTTAGCTGGATTTTGTAGCAAATTCTATTTGTTTTTTGCCGCTTTAGGCTGTGGGGCCTACTTACTAGCCTTAATAGGAGTAGTTACTAGCGTTATCAGTTGTTTTTATTATATACGCTTTGTGAAAATAATGTATTTTGATACACTTAAAACATGGATTTTATATAAACCCATGGATCGTGAAAAATCGTTACTACTAGCAATCACTGTCTTTTTTATTACTTTTTTCTTTCTATATCCCTCTCCCTTGTTTTTAGTTACTCATCAAATGGCACTTTGCCTATGTTTATGAGCTTGATGATTTCTCGATGAGGGCGCGGGAGGACGCGGCACAAAAAAAAATCTTTGTTTTCGCGACTGATTATCTATCATATATAGAGAAATCCCCCCCTCAAGGCTTTAACTCTCCGCAGGCCCGTAGTGCATAAAAGGCTTTCTGATTTCGTGGCCCTCTGGTCTTACATCCAAAGGGCCACCCCTTATCGTGAAGTAGCCGCTTTTGCTCAATTTGGTTCAGACCTTGATGCTGCGACTCAGTATTTATTAAATCGTGGGGCTAGGTTAACTGAGATACTTAAACAAGCACAATATAGCCCAATTCCTATTGAAAAACAAATCGTGGTTATTTATGCAGCTGTCAAAGGTTACTTAGACCAAATACCCGTCGCTCTCATAACGCACTATGAACAAGAGCTATTGAAATCTATTGACCCAGGTCTACTTTCTGCTATTGTACAACAAAAAAACATCACTGAGCAAATTAGTAGTCAACTGGCTACCTTTTGCCAAAAATTTACGCAGAGCTTCTTAGCAACTCATCAATCATAAAAAAAGAAGAGGGGCGAAGCTATTTGCTTCACCCCTCGGGTTACCGGGTAGCCATGACTTATGAAAAAGGTAGGTCATGGGCAGTTTGTCTTTGGGAGTTCGTAAAGTCCCTCATTTTTAAGTTATAATCGTAACCGCGCCCCCTCTGCAACGACGCTTCCTTTCCGGAATTAAGGATGGGATAAACAAGCGCTTAGCGCCTCGGGTTTTCACATTCGTTGTTAAATCAGGAGAAAAGGGATTCGAACCCTTAACCTTTGGTTTTGGAGACCATTGTTCTACCATTGGAACTATTCTCCTTTTAAAAAAGTGGTTCTTGAGTTATGGAATTTGCACCTATTTTTGTCTATTTAGTAATCAGTTTGCTACTTTCTTTGATCTTAATTGGTGTTTCTTTTTTATTTGCTTCTTCTTCCAGTTTGGCTTATCCAGAGAAATTGTCAGCTTACGAATGTGGTTTTGAGGGCGGCCGTTAGGTCACCTACAGTAATAAACGTGTGTGGCCGAACTTCACACGAGGGGTATATGGCTTACTGGAAGCTGGTAACAGCAGAGGAACCAAAGCATGCCATAAAAGCATCACTGAGGGCCAGAGGCGGGGAGAGGGCCGACCAAAGCGATACATTCGACCAAAGGGTCCGAGTCCAAAGGAGACTTCTTTGGCTTTACAGAGTCAATAGCTCGGAAATGGCTTGACGATTTCAGCACACGAAGACCCGACGGGGCCAAAGGGCACGAGACTTTCCGTGAGAGGTGCTGCGCACTTTGGGCCAAAGAGTTTGGGTCGAAGGTGCTTCCGGGGGCCTACGGACCTCGCTTTCTGCCTGAGACCGTGATGCGAGCCTCCTGGCACTAATGAGATGAGGTGCTGTTATGGCGAATCGGAGTCGTTTTCGGGAAAGCATACCCTGCCTGCAGCTAACTCCGTGCCTTGCGCACGCGGGAACGCACACAAAAGGACGCAGTCATGCCCTCTGCCTGCAGATGATCAAAATCGGCCAGGCCACAGGTCGGAGTGAAAATATGGGGGCAGATTACCCAACACATTGGGGACAGACGACTAAATGACATCTCGAAGTGCTACAGCCTGTAGGCGATACCGGCGAGGTCCAGCCAGATGAGCGCCGGCCGAGGCGGGTTGGAAATCAGAAGGCCCGTAGTACCCGCCTAAGCCTTCGCTTCGGGAAGGGGGAAGGCACTGGAAACACCAGTAATGGGGAAGGGGCCTAGGTATCTGCTTAGTCTAAGCAGATCTAACTCTACACAGCTTACCAAAGCAACTCCCACGGATCCTAGATTGGATGTGACCGACACGGTACGGTATGGGGTTTGCTCCCTGTGAGGCCTTTGGATCTCTAGCTATAAAAAAAAGCGAACAGGCGGACAAAGCGGCGTTGAAAGTCCTTTAGCTTCTCTATCAAGCTATAGAGGACGGCGCAGCACAAAATAGTTTTCATTCACTTGGTCCACCTGCCCTGGCTCCCCTGGCGAAACTTGCCAAGGATGCTCGAACTCTGCAAGACGATAAGTATAAACTCTGAAATCGTTCAAAAAGCGGAGCAACCCGACAAATACGAGATCATTCTATGCCCTGTCTTGTGTGGCTCTACTCAAAAGGCTGTTCAGCACTACAGAGGCTCCGCGCTCTCTGGGCATCGACGCAGAGCGTGGAATGGAATCATGCTTTTGATACAAAAAAACCTACTCTGTTTATCAGAAGATACCACCTGGAAGCCCATGAGGAAGACCTAGAGAAGATAATCGGTTTTCGAAAACCGAAAAAAAATATATAAATATATATATATTCACATATATATATGCTGCGCCCGTAGTAAAAAAAAGACCAAAGTAAGTAGAGTTAGTGAGCCGTGTAATGGGCAACTATTTCGCACGGTTCGGAGGGCACTTCAGTAAGCCTTACAAGGGCTGAAGTCTTGACCCCTATTCCTTTTGATGATGCTAGAAGTCGTTTTGATATACGATTTTATCTTGTTTCTATTTTATTTATTATATTTGATTTGGAAGTCACCTTTTTATTTCCTTGGGCAGTTTCTCTTAACAAGATTGGTTTGTTTGGATTTTGGTCTATGATGGTATTTTTATTTATTTTGACGATTGGATTTGTATATGAATGGAAAAAGGGCGCTTTAGATTGGGAGTAACTCTTCATTTGCTTTCGCGAATAAAGTGGGAAGAAAAAATATAGGCCCGTAGGGCTGAAGCTCTCATCGCTCTCTTTCGCCCTCTCCGGACACTTTTTTGGTCCAAAGGACACGAGACCTGCCGGGTATCGTGTGCGTCGTCAAGCCATATCCGGCCCTTCGGACCCTGTAAAGCCAAAGAAGTCTCCTTCGGATCGAGACCTTAGGGAGAGGCACTACGTGCTCGACCCGAAACCTTCAGGTTTTTCTTTCGTAAAGCCGTCTCCTGTCTGAAAGTGCTTACGCACCTTCGGACCCATAGGCACGTAGTGCGCGGGGAGCCTGTTCGGGTATCGTGTGCGGATTCCAGCCAAAAATATTTTTGTCTTTTCTGTGCGTTTTATTCTCTTCGGCCCGCTTGGCAGTTTCATCTCTTAAACCCTCCGGATTGGAAGTCTATAAAGCGCTTCGCGGGACTCTATGTCCCGCACAGTGAATGCTCTCTCCCATAGCACTATGTGCCTAAAATAATACATCTTTCTTGCGATGGGGGAAGCAACGAACACCATCGCAAAAACAAACCACTCGTTGTATGTGCTTTTTAATAATTGATTATTGGTCAAATTAGGGTAATTAGCTCAGTTGGTAGAGTGCCTCGTTTACACCGAGAGAGTCAGCGGTTCAAGTCCGTTATTACCCAAGGGTTTCCATTATATGTAATTATGAATTGAATCTAGCGTCTGAATAAATTGACTAATTTTATTGATGTTGGTTACGAGAATATGAAAAAAGGGGGGGACAAAGTGGATTCTATGCTATCGGTAACCTGAGCTATAGAGATTACAGTAGAGAGGAGAAACGGCCCATAAAGGATAATAAAAGAATTCTATTACTCAAACTTGAGTAACGTAAACGAGAGATCCCATTAATAGACAGATCACGTGAGGGGTGGGGGAAAGGTCAGGATAGCCGTAATATATAGCCCTGGCCTAGGGAAAAGACCAAATAAGAGGATTAGAAGATGGAACCCCCGTAAATGTGATCCAATTGTTAAAATCAATCCGCGAACGTGACGATGTGACAGATAGATGGATATATAGAAAAAGAAAATGAGCGGCCGGGGGAGGCTAGTTCCCGGGGACCGAAATGCGCAACGGTGACGAATTATCGCAAATGTGACGGAGATAGCAGGAAATAATAATAATTGTTTTATATTATTATTATTAATAATGGATAAGGCTTATCCATATAATATGCCCCTATTTGAACTAAAAGGCCCCTGGACCTAAGACTTCCTAAACGGTGCCGTCTATCAAAATATCCCGAGACTACAAGCCGTCCCCGCCGGTCAACTAAAGGGATAATATGCTAATACCTCGAAAAAAAGGAAAAGGGATAATATTCTCACACCTCTATTGGCGAGCACGGAGTGCTGTCCAATTCCAATGTGGCGTGGTGTTGAGCACCATCCCCCAAGAAACCATTCTCGGGGGCGGGCACCCGACACGAAATGGGCTGTAAGGGTCCGGATTATTAAAGGCTCCGGTGTATAGATAATAAAATATATACAATATTTATCGTGGTCGGGAGTGACTGGACAGCCTTTTTCATAAAATGTTCCTCTGTGTACCATACTGGGGTGATGGTACAGCCCCATAATTGCGCTACGCGCACCAATTCCATTATTTCTATCAACATCGAAAATTTTGTATTTGTCCATATGGGTAACCCCGAGGACGATTCATCTTTTTTTTAGTAGTTCATTTATATATCTTTTTTTTTAGTAGTTTATTTATATAGAAATAGATGATATTTATTTCTACGATGGTTTAGCGACGACCCACTTTTAGATGCCCTTATATATTAATGATAAGAAATATATAAGGGTTTCACTTTCATATTGGCCTGAAGAACGAAAATGCTAGTCGCTATACAGCGACGAAGCAAATACGCTTCGCGTATCCCGAGTTCGAAAACCGACAGTGTAACGTGTCATTTCATAAGGGCAGGAGTAACCGTCCTGGCATCTGGCAAGTGGATGGATCGAACCGCCGGTCGAGCCCTCAGAGATCGGGAATGATTTCCTCTGACCCGGGTCCAAAGTGAAAAGATAATAAAAAGAAAATAGATATCGGCCATCCTGTCCCTGTTAATAATGGAAACGCTACGCTTCTCAAGTACTAGGTTCCCGCCGCCAGCACCACGTCTACAAAAGAACGGCGGCCGACCCAGCGCGGAAGGCGAAGGTATTGTTTCCTGTCTGTCCGTCGTAGACGGCTAATTGTCGTAGACGCTTAGCCGTCTACCCAGTTTTTCTTTTTTTTCCATTTTTTTCAATAAAAATTCTTATTTCATATTGTATTATCGTACTTTAATACTTCATATACGATGCATCATTTTCTATTTTTTTCAATAAAAATTGTTATTTTATACTTTATTATCGTAATTTAATATCTCATATATGATGCATCATCAAACCGTTTTAGTTCTAAAAATCTTGAAAAATGCGTTTCAAAATTTTGAAACTACATGAAAATTTGTTTAAAAAGATCCAATTCTACTAATGGTTTCAAATTTACTAAATTAGTAATATCCATCAATAAAGCCCAAAATTATGCAGGCACAGGTAATGAAAACGAAGTGTAATGTCTTTTACGGAATAATTAAAAATAGAACTCCCCGAGTAGTGATACCAATTTCAAAAATAAACTATAGACAGATCCCAGGCATATTTTCTAAATATAGTTCGAGAGGATTTGCTATAGGTGTAACCTCGGATATCTCGCCTGTGTTACTGGTAAAGGCGACGGATTTCTCTCTATTTCTTTCTTTTGGAAATACTGAGACCGTATTTTCATCGCGACTGCGGTCGACTTTTTCGAATTTGCCGCGGCTTCCAATAATGACTTTTTAGAGGGTTCATTACCCTGGGACGGTTTAGTTCTTTGTAACAAGAGGGCCGCGCCCCCAATTTGATATCAACATTATCTTTTAAAAGCGACTGCATCCGGGCATCATCCTGCGGAAGCTTAAGCGGTTTATCCCTATTATCTTGATAGTTATGAATTTTCTCTTGTAATTCATCATTGGCTTTATAATTAGCTAAATAAGCGAGACCCGCACCACCAACAAAACCAGCCACGGGTTTGCCTCCTTCCACAATTGTATCAACAGAAGGAATTTTAGATTTTCAAGCTGCTCCAACTGCGCATTGCCCCGTGTTTCGTTTAGGTATAAACCTAAAGCTATGTTGAAAATCCAATTTATTATCTATAAAACCTGCTACGTGCCGTTTGCAAAAATATTAATTCAAACCACCTATCACGGATTTCCACTCAAAGTGATCCTGGTCAGGGCCATAAAACTCCAGTTGATCGTCGTTTACCACATGATAACGCAAGCGTATATAATAAATGGTGGCCATATAGACACCCAAGTGTATAAAATTGGCCACGTGGGTTAAAAAAGAAGCTTATTATTGAATACGAAATAACGAACAAGATAAAACAGCCACTCCAGTAATTCTTTCTATAACGCTTTTCTAAACGAAGCCCAAATAAAACAAAGAGTTGAAAGAAATCCAAATTGAACAAATAAAATAAAGCGGCAATTTTGGTCTTTTCGAATAGATATATAATTATAGAGACAGTTAAAGAACCAAGTAAAACATGTAAAAGCGTCAAACAATCAAATTTCTGGAACCAAAAAGGCAAAAATAGAAAAAGATAGATAGATAATTATTTCTCCAAAAACAAAAAGGAATTAGTATAATGGAAGGTTCAATAAAGAATTGTACTCAATGCGATGAAGCATCGTATGACATACTAGATGCCGATTCACTTAGGACCTGTGAGGCACTTGTCAGACAGAAAATCGACTTTGAAGAGATATATATCAAACAACATAATGACAGACTCTTATTCAAGGATATGAATAAAGTGGTGGAAGTTTTAGAAAGGAAAACTGTTTTCGTAACCTTAAAGACATATCCAACTAGAAATCCCCATTAGCTTTATAACATGAAGGAAGGTGTATACGTACAGTACAGCAACATAGAATTCTAATCAATCGTTAGTATGATTTTGCATAAGTGTGGATTGCCCTATTTTGCATCTGAAACTGAGAAGCTTATAAAACATTTAAAAACTAGCCATAAGGTCAAGTTAGGACCACAAAAATTGAAGAAATGCTTTATTGTTTTTAAGGACGCAGTTTTGGATACTATAACTGGGAGAGTGGAAGAATTCTCACCAGATAGATTTTGCAACGCAAAATTACCTTATAACATCGGGATATCTCAACTGGAAGATATTCCTTGCCCAGATATTCCAGGAGATCTATGCCCTACATTCACAGAATTTCTAGATTCCTTTACAGTGGGGAAGGATGATCTGAAGAAGTTTATCAGGGCTTATTTTAACCGCCTCCTCCGCTCGGACAATTCGTCCCAACGTTTTCTATATATGATGGGACCCACAGGAACAGGTAAGAGTGTGTTTTCTTTGCTTTCTGAGGCTTTGGTGGGCTCTATTAATACATGCCATACTACTTTGGCGAGGATGAATCAGCCATTGGGGTTTAATCTCATCCAATTTAAAGAAGATGTTAATTGTTGTTAATGACTCCCCTTTTTATAAGGGAGATACGGCAATACTAAGACAGCTAGTAGGAGGAGATAGGATTTCGGATAAACTAAAACATGCAAATGTAAGACATGAATTCAGCTATTCAGGTTGGGTACTCATCGTAGGTAATGAATATCTCGGTATGTCAGAGATTTCAGGAGCTCTAGCGAGGAGAATGATAGTCTTTCCAGCTCATAATGCTGTCCATCTTAAGAAATTCCTTATCAAAGAAGAGCATGGTCTATTCATGGGACCACTGGCCGAGGAGATAAGTGAGATAGCGAAGTGGGCTCTTTCTATGCCTGACTAGGATGCTACGGAAATAATGAGAGACCCTGAGATACATTGTCCTAGTCTATCAGAAGAAAACAAGTTATGTCGTGAGAACCTAAATCACATAAGCGCTTGTTTGATGAAGACCCCTCCTGCATGCTCCAGCAGCAAACCCTCCCAAGAATTTTACCACGCGCACGATCCGATTAGTTGATGTACTTCATCGACATATATCCAAATCCTTTCGCTGTATTTTAAGAAAACAGCCGCAAAAGGAGTAACTTGAGGCGCATGTCCGCGCCAAAGAACGTAGTTATGAAGGCACAAGATAATTGTAGGTTTGTCCGCTTTGAAATAAGCGACGAGGTCATCCAACTAGCTGGGTTTTCGAATGAAATTGACACAATATTGATGTTTTGACTATCTGGCTCCTCCAAGATAATTTTACATTGTCGTAACCATTTATTGGTAGGATACATTAGAATTGCGACAATACGCCCGAGAAAGGAGGCGGCTCAATTACGAGCGGAGGCGCAGAAATCACAACAGTAAACGGAGGCCCTGGTTTATCGAGAAATTAAGGATCTGAGTGTGCAATTAACTTATTTTGAATTACGGTACGATATTATTCGTAATGAAATTGCCAGAAGATTGTTCTTTCCTACCCAGGAACAACTCAAACGGACCAAAGAGGATGTGGAGTTTTCTCGGGGTCGCTTGAAGCTCGTTTAGCCAGTGGTGATCGTGGATGCCCGATTTCCAGGGGCGGTTGGAAGCAGCCATGAATGCCAGCAAAACTGCCGCCAAGGGCCACATGCAGTGGTTTTTCCGAGCATTCGGGATTTGCTGCCAGTGGAAGTGCTGCATCACAAAATCCTCCGGTCGCTCCTGATAACCCAGATTTTGATGACTGGGGTTCAGCGCTTCATAGGCTGTTCATGGAGGGTAATCCTTTTTCATAATTACGGTTTCTTACTTATGTTTATAATGCAGAAATTCATTGAATTGAATTTCTGCTTCCTTATTTCGTTTTTTATTTGCTCGGTGCCTAACACTTAATAGTACGAGATATTTTAATAGCTTAACCATCCGTTAGTACTATAAATAATTAGGAGATGGCTTTGCCCCAGGGTCCGAAGGAGACTTCTTTGGCTTTACAGGGGTTTTTTCTCTTTTACTCGCTTAGTTATTGCTACTTAAAGGTCATGCCGGTTAATGCTTTCATTACCTTATCCGCTTGAATAACGAATAGGCATGTATGAGTACGGCCACTATTGGGATAAGCACTGCTTATCCCCCTCCCCCACCCGATACGTAAGGTGGGGGAGGGGGGGGGCTACCATAAAGCCTGGGCCTTATGGTTGCTTTTTATTACTAGTTTTCTAGTCTTTTAAATTAAACAGAGTTGCAGTTAACTCGGGATTTGGTTCTGGCATTTCTCCTTTTGTTACTCGTATGGGGCGAGTCCCCACCTACGTTCTGTCCGGTGCGTATACTTTTGATCTTTTACGCTCAAATGCACCTAATGAAAGGTGTATTTCACTTGAGAAGATACGGAGCTTGCTCCAATTGATTCTAAATTTTACGAGTTTTATGGCTTCTGTTGCGCGGCTTGTATTTTTATTCTGCAATTCGAACCAATCCCAATTTACTTTAAAGGGCCCTTTATGCTTTATTATAGTACAAACCCCTTTCTAATTTCATTTTACCCAATGCAGGTTCAACTTGAGACTCTGGCGGAGGCCTTTCCGTCACTGCAGATTCCGTATCAGTATAATAGTAGGACTCTGTTCGAATAAACGGATACATATGAATCCGTGCGTGAGCGGTGACCGCCGCATCAATTTGAACTGTAACGTTTAAAACCACTTTTTTCTTTATAAGACTCGCCTCTACCACAGCTGCATGTCTCAGGACATCCGGAGACTGATCGCCCATCACCTGCATTTCATCAAGATAGGTTATGAAAAAACGTTCCATATCCAATTCGTGGAAACTCAAAATGCGGTAACACTAATCTTTCCGATTTTTCCTAAAACCCTGTCAGTTTTTTTCTTTTTTTGAAAGCATCCGTTTTTTTCCTTTTTTTTTCTGACAGTCCCCCTGGGGCCCTGTCGGACAGTCCCCCCAGGGGCCTTGTCAGACAGTCGCGGGCCCCGCCCTTCAAACTCCACCACACTATACAATTGATCTAAGATGTACAATTATATGTATTATACCCGAAATCATCAACAACCAAAAAATACAATGTCTTTTTTTTGTAATGAATCATCGTAGATAATTCATTACTTTTGGGGAAATAGCTTAGTGGTTTATAGCGCTGGTCTGTCAAGCCAGAAGTCGCGGGTTCAAATCCCGTTTTTCCCGGTGAAACTTTAATTCAATTATAAAACCCAGTTCATCAAGATATATATATTTTTTTCCGAAAAAAGCAGCTTAGATAAGCTTTTTTTTAAGCTTCGGCATACTGGCGGAGCTCTTACACCCCGCATCCTCCGCGCATATGCCGAAGCCAAGGTAATCAAAAATATTTTTTTGTTTTTTTTTTGGAGGTATGGCTGAGTGGTTGAAAGCATTGGTTTGCTAAATCAGTGCGACAAGAAACTGTGCAATGTAATGTGGTTCAATTCCACAGGACGTAACCCCCGTCCTACCCAACCTAGACATGCGTCGGGAGTAATCTTGAGGTGTGAAGCTCTAGGGACAATGTAATGATGCTTGGGATTCCGTACTAAGCTAATGCTAGGGTAAAGAGACCCGGCGGGTCTTCGTGTGCGGAAATCGTAAAGTCGGCCAGAGGACCTGTAAAGCCAAAGAAGCACGTAGTGCCTGGAAAGGCAAAGAAGTCTCCTTCGGGCCCTCAATAGATGAACAGTTCAAACGAACTAATACAGAGACCTCGTAAAAAACAATCCAAGGCGGAACCAAAAGATCTTCTGGATGAAATATCGTAGGTTCAAAATTGGAATGGTAGGTATCCCGAGCAGGAAACCCGCCGTGGAAGGGGTGGTATCTCTGATTTTGATATCACCGTGGGTTCAGATTTCCATCGGGGTTTTTTTAGGTTCTTCCTGTTGAGAGAAATGGTACATTGCGCGGAACTTGGTAAACCCGTATCGCTCCTTTCGGGAGGCTCTGTGGTAATGCAGAGTAACGCAATGCGGGTAGAGGACAGCTCAAAAAGCAAAAGCCCGTCTGTAATTGATGGGATAGGATCTTGTGATCTACACCGAAAGGTGGCAGACTTGAGCATGGGTGACTTGTACTATATCTTTCTTGAGATTTTGATAAAAAGGATATAAAATTCATTTTTTTTTATTGGCACAAGGCCCCGGGGACACCAAAAAACCAAAATACTGTCTGACAAAACAAGGAACAGGGGCTTAGAGTTGCGGGTTCACCCGTAACACTTAACTTGCCATTTTACACATGCAACAAGTTCTAGTAGCCAATGATTCAAACATGACTCTTGCGGGTTTACATTTTGGACAGGTTGCTTGAGCCGTATGCGGGAAAACTCGCACGTACGGTTCTTAGGGGGGGGAAAGCTTGAGAGGGCCTACCTATCCCGACAAATACAACAATATTGTATCATGGGTTCAAATCCCATTTCCTCCGTAGGGGACGTAGCTCAATTGGTAGAGCGTATGTTTTGCAAGCATAAAGCTGTCGGTTCAAATCCGATCGTCTCCATAATCTACTGGAAAAAAAATAGAATAAATGCTTGTAAGAATGCAACTTTATAAAACCTGCGGGAGATCTCGTTATGCTTCGCACCTTAAATTGGCTTCGGGGGGTGCCAGGCATGTGCTGGGATATAATCTAATGTGTTGAAGCTGAAGATGGAGAACGAGGTCAAAAATGGTTTTTCGGCCCCGGGACTGTCTGACAGGGACACGAGACCTTAGGGAGAGGCACTACGTGCGAACGCCACTACGTGCCTTCAATCTACAAGCCCCCTCCCTATAGTCTCGCGCTCCCCCACAACAGGCAAAATAAAAAATGTAGTAAATGAGCCTTGCCTCCGCAAGGCTAAAAAGTGGCTGCATTTTTACTAAAATTTATGCATAAACGTAGACGTTGAAAACAACGAAAATAAATGAAAGTCATGGATTAATCTGATTTTTTCTCGACTCACCGCGTAAAATGCGTCCAATCCAAGCTAAATCCAAGATGCCGGTAAAATAAGTTCACCTCGCACAAGTAAAGCGAGTGTTTTTTTCTAAAAAAACACTTGCTTTGAGAGCGGCAAATGAGTAGCTTTTGCAAATCATAGATGTCCCGCGCGTATAGCGAAGTTTGAGCCTACGACCGGACTTGAACCGGAGGCCTTTCCCTTACCATGGGAATGCTCTACCATCTGAGCTACGCGGGCCCGGCAAGTGCTTTTATTACTCAAAAAAATACTGTAATTTACGCGTTCCGGAGCAATCTAGCAAACACTGGCACACAGTGCGACTTCATAAAATGCAATACAAGAGAAAATAGAAGATAATGAAAAACACGTAATTGTGACTACAGCAACTCCCCTTGAACAAAGAAAACGACCAAAAAACCCTGCTAAAAAACTACGGATAAGAGGTAAAAAAACGATGAGTAAAAACACACTTAATACTTTTTTGTTACAAATCTAGATTTTTTGAAAGGCTGTGGAAGGCACACCAGCCAGCAAATGGCGAGAAAACGGGGATAACTGGGGGGGGGGCGGAGCCCCGGAGGGCGAGGATGAAAAAATATATATATATTTCTTTTGGCTACGCCCCCGGTCAGCTTCTTCATCGATGAAAATAGATATCGAAGTCATGATGGACTTCGTGTAGCGTCTTTTTTCGTACACCAGACTGGGATGAATATTCGTAGATTAGGGTAGCTATCCTCTTAGCACTATCGAGTCTTAGACCCCGAAGGAATACATGGGTCGTAGACGCCGAAGGGCTTTCCGGAAGGGCAGGGCGAAGCCAATACATAGGCTTGGCTGCTCCGCACCTTAAGGCTTGTGGGGCGGGCCTCAATCCGAACCCCATGGTCCAAGGGACGCGAGACTATAGGGAGAGGTGCTACGCACTTTGGGGGTACGAAGGGTCCGAAGGTGCGTAAGCACTTTCCAGACCCACAAAGTTCAGCGCGGGCCGGAGAAAGTTATAGTTGAATAGGACGCCAAAATAGGGAAGTCGGAAGGTAAGGTCGCCCGGCGTGCTTACGAAAAGGTCCAGGATTCTTACAATAAGGCCGGGAAGGGCTACAGCAGGCTTGCAGGGTCCGTATAGATAAATGATTGAGGGGGAGCACCTTAGACAACAAGAGAATCCGTTATTTCCCGACGCGCTTAAAGGCGCAACTCCTAGCGTACCTTCGATTTACGAAGAGTACGGCCGCTTAAGTTTGCTTCTTCGGCAGTTAGTTGATTTTATATAATTCTTGGAATGGCTTTACAGTTGGAAGATAGATTTTGTCGCGAAACAGAAAGCTTTTATGCGTTTCGCTTATCGCACCGTAGATATTTATGCTATGGTTTGAATGGTAAACAAAAACAATTAATAAAAAATACGAATTATTAGATATGGCTAAAACTAAACAAATCAAGAATTTTACTTTTCATTTTGGACCTCAACATCCTGCTGCTCATGGTGTTTTACGATTAGTATTGGAAATCAATGGAGAAATGGTAGAACGCGCGGAACCGCATATTGGATTACTCCATAGAGGCACAGAAAAATGAATTGAGTATAAAACGTATCTTCAAGCTTTACCTTATTTTGATCGTTTAGATTATGTTTCTATGATGGCCCAAGAACATGCTTATTCTTTAGTTGTAGAGAGACTTTGTAATTGTGAGGTACCTTTACGAGCTCAGTATATACGAGTGTTATTTTGTGAAATAACTTGGATTTTCAATGTGCGCCATTTAAGTAGCAATGTGTTCTCGGCGATAGGCGGATTAATGATGTCTAATATAAAGCATCACACTATCCTTGAAGGGGAAGCCCAAGGGGTATTGCAGCATGTGGGGAAAAGGAGAACCCGGCGTGAAACCGATAGCGTTATGATGTTCTACGAGCTATAGCTCTATGGATCTTAGTAGTTCCTCTGGAGTGATCCGGCTCAGGCTGGTTGGCCTAACAAACACACGTGGTTGTGATTGGGGGCAGAACCATTATGTCGCCAGCGGGCATTGCGACCTTCTCCAAGCCACCGCCTCTGATTTAAGGGTTCGTCGAAAAAATGGAACAACCTGGGGACAGCTACCGTATAAAAACGGGCATGGAAGTTAAGAACCTACGGAACAACAAATGACACATTGAAAGGAAAAATGGGATTGCCTAAAGCCACCCTCCCCGAAAAGGAGGGCCGGCCAAAGAGATATTCCTATCTCTTCACCCTCACCAGACGTGTAAAGTCTGGAGAGGGAGGGCAACGGGGATTTTGCAGTAACGGCCCCAACCGGCGACGGCTCTTGAGAACGACAAGGGACCCCCTCCCCCCACGCCAGCTCCTGGGCCCCAGCTGCCGGCTGGCGGAAACGGGCAACAACCGCAAGGACGCTTTCAACTGCGACGATCGGGGGCATGAGGGAACGCCCTAATAAGTCTCTGGAACACTTACGATAGAAGGACCGCGAAAGGCCCCAGAATTACCTCTCCCCCAGCTGATGACACGATAAGCTGAGATCTTATACTGACCATCATTCCATGGGGGCCTTTTCGCCACTCAAGGCAGGATCGGAGAACCAGAATTGAAGTAAGCCTCCGGGCTTACCTATGCACCAAATGGAATGACCCGACACAGTCCGGACCTACGGACTGTACGCGGTTAGTCCCCAAGGACCTGAAACACCAAACTCCAGGGCCCTCCGAGGTTAACTCCATCGCTCTGATTTCGGCTTACAAACTATTAAAAGAAAAAGACTACATGAACTACCTATATCTTACAAAATTGCTACTCACATTTCAAATAGAACTTATATACCAGCTACAGAATCATGAAAATCTTTTACGATTGATCGCTCAGAAAGGATTATACTGTAAACTATTCGACACAAACTTACACATAACAACCTATGGTAAACTGAAATCAAAGCAGGGAAACATGACTCCGGGACTGCGGACTCCCAAACCGTTGTACAAGAAGCTATACAGGCAGTTATCGAACCCGCCTTCGAACGAAAATTTTTGCCCTCTAGTCATGGGTTCCGTCCAAGCCGGTCTCCTCGTACTGCACTGAGAGAAATAAGAACCAATGGAAGAGTGTAAACTGGGCAATCGAAGGAGACATCAAAGGATACTTTTACAATATCAACCACCACAAACTAGCTTCGTTCCTCGATGCGGAACTTCGAGACCCATAGCTTTTACAACTTTACTGGAAACTAGTAGGGGGGCAGGATATGGACTAAAAAAGGAGCCCCAAACTGTAGTTGGGGTACGGGGAGTACTATCCCCTATGCTGCCCAACATATACTTGCGCCCCCTAGACCAATTCTGTGAAGAATTTAAAATAACATACAAAGCCCCAACCTCTCTAATCACCCGATAGACGATTCAGACTGTTCAAAAAATCTAAAGAGGAAGACCGCCTGAGAGCACGACTGGAATGGCTTAGAAAACCAATAGAGAGGAGGGGAGTAAAAATCTACTACCTACGATATGCAAACGACTGGATCGTAGGGGGGGGGGGTGGTTGGCTCCAAGAAGGTAGCGCTGGCAATAAGAGCTGAAATAGCATCATTTCTGAAACTCCACCTGTAACTAAATTGGGACAACACAAAGATAACTCATATAAGCAGCCAACTAGCTCTCTTTCTCGGAACCCATATCAAAGTTCTGAGGGCAGAATCCATCAGAAATCACAGGATACTCGTGGTAGGACAACGTACGAGAAGTGCCACCTTTAGACTCCACCTGCTTGCTCCCATAGAAAGGATTGTAAAACACCTACATGGGAAAGGTTTATGTACCCCGACTGGAAAACCCAAACCCGTTAGATAATGGATCTTTTTGGATCACCACGAACTCATCTTAAGATACCAGGGCATCATGAGTGGATACATGAACTACTACTCCTTTGTGGATAACTATGGAATGTTAAAACGAGTGGCGTACATCGTCAGGTTCTCGGCAGCAGGAACTTTGAAACGAAAGTTCAAAATGTTGTCTGTAGCAAGCGTCTTCAAAGGGAGTGGGACAGGCAGGGGAAAAGAACTATAGGCGGCTACATTCCTCAACTGACTGGAGAAACGATTTTTGCAATAAATAATAAAAAAATAATGGAATTCTCCGCTAGAATCAGACTCCGAACCCATGCGGTCCTAACTAGCCCCTGCTGTATATGCAGGAACCAGGAAAACAGGGAAATGCACCATGTGAAGCACCTTCGGAAATCGAAGGCGAATGGCCTCACAAAACTAATGGTCCAGCTCAACCGGAAACAAATTCCGGTGTGTCGGACCTGTCATCTGAAAATCCACCAGGGGAAGTATGACGGCAAGAAATGAAGTCTATTCAATAGGAAAGTGTAGCCCGGGCTACCGGCCTCATATTAGGTGGGAGAGAATCCGGTAGGACTCTCGTAATTGGATTGCATAGACTTCAAACTTACCTAGCACCCCCTCGAAAGAAGCGGGCGCCAAGGGGAATAAGGGAAGGCCACTGATAGTCCAGGTCAAAAGCTCGGCCCAAAGGGCCTTCGAGAGCCCGAGGATTCACTCGGAAAGCCGTATGCGAGGAAATCTTGCACGTCCGGTTCGGAGGAAGGCCATTGATACCTGACGAAAGGCTCGCAGCTGAATAATTGGGCTTAGTGGCCCATCTCTTACCATTTACTTGCTTTAACTACTCATGCTATGGATGTAGGAGCACTAACTCCATTCCTTTGGGCTTTTGAAGAGCGAGAAAAACTTTGAGAATTCTATGAAAGAGTCTCGGGAGCCAGGATGCATGCCAGTTACATACGCCCGGGTGGTGTGGGGCAAGATCTGCCTTTGGGCTTAAGTGAAGATATTTTTCTATTTACACAACAATTTGCTTCTCGTATTGACGAATTAGAAGAAAAGTTAACCAACAACCGTATCTAGAAACAACGATTAGTGGATATTGGTACTGTCACTGCACAGCAAGCTGTGGATTGGGGATTCAACGGTGTAATGTTAAGAGGCTCCGGAGTATGCTGGAATTTGCGAAAATAAGCGCCTTACGATGTTTACGACCGATTGGATTTTGAAGTAGGTACCAGAAGAGATTGCTATGACCGTTATTGTATTCGTATTGAAGAGATGCGCCAAAGTATTCGAATCATTATTATGCAATGTCTTAATCAAATGCCTAGTGGCATGATTAAAGCCGATGATCGTAAACTAGATCCTCCGGCACGATCTCGAATGAAACAATCCATGGAATCTTTAATTCACCATTTTAAACTTTATACAGAAAGTGTTTCTGTACGAGCTTCTTCTACCTATACAGCAGTAGAAGCGCCTAAAGGATAATTTGGTATGTTTCTAGTCAGTAATGGAACCAATCGTCCTTATCGTTGTAAAATAACAGCACCAGGTTTTGCTCATTTACAAGGACTTGATTTTATGTCCAAACATCACGCGCGACCTGTTCACAGGATAAGACGATAAGTCATACCTGTGCGCTCTACTCAGCGTACATCCGCACTGGGATGACAGAGTGATCGAACTGAGTTTTCCATGAAGGTGAAAGTCCTTCTCCCCGTAGAACGGGGTAACAGCGTACCCACACGCGTTTGGGGTGGCATCCAAGGGTGTGAAGCTGAGTAGAAAAGGGATGAAGACCCCTAAGGAGTGGGGAACTCAGAATCTCGAGCAAGGGCGTGACCATAACCTCCTCGGTTATTGTCTGGGTGAATACAACAGTGCGGATATTTAACCTCCGAAGGCTCATTAATGAATCGCAGCATCTGAAGTGTCGTAATGGACAAGCGGGGCGGTATTGCTTCCTACTCTTATATATAAGAGACCCCCGCATCCGGAACATCGGATATAGGCCTGAGGGAAAGTAATGTGATGTCCTTTCCCGCTCTTTCAACGCGCCTCGGGCGTAGAGCGGGAGCCTTACGGCCCCTTTCGGATAAATGGAACCCGGAACTCGGGAACCCTGAAGACCCCTGAGGTTATACGCGCCAAAAAAATCTTTTTTTTCCCGGCTGTCGGGATATGCTGAATTGTCCCTGCATCCGTAGACGAAAAAAAAGGTAAAAGCTTCAACAGGAAGATGAGAGACTTGGATTGGCAGTTGCTAGACTGGAAATCAATTCAGGTACATGTCTCTAAGTTGCAAACCTTTTATTTTCAAGCTAAGTCGAGAACAGAAGTACAAAGAGATGCACGCCCTCTAACGTAAATTGGTAGGCCATGCCAAAAAATTGGACGGGGTTACGCAAGATAATCGAGGAAAAAGCACCGTGGTCTGCGCGGCCTCACCGCTAAACAGCGAGGAGCGCGATCACTGGAAAAAGACTGCGAAAAAAATCTTTTTTTCCACCACTCTCAACATTGAGAGACCGAGCTAAACAAACGTGAGCCCTTATGGCTTTCGAACCCCAATGGGAGGCTAGATTTAAACCTAATAGTTACGGGTTCCGCCCAGGTCGTTCCTGCAGCGACGCCATCGCAGCGATTTACACATCTATTAATAAGAAAGATAAATATGTACTTGATGCGGATATACACAAGTTTTTTGATCAGGTTAACCATGAGGCACTTATCGGGAAACTTGAAACTTTCCCACAAATGAGAAGACAAATAACACCGTGGCTGAAAGCAGAAATATTAGACCGGGGTGAATACCCAGAATAAGGAACCGGCAGGATCTTTGCCAACGTGGCGCTTCATGGATTAGAGTAGTCGCTTAAGATTTGGGTAGAAAAAATTTTATGTAGGGACACCAAAGGGAAAGCCGTTGGGCGAAGAGAGAGACGGACCCAGCTCTCTTTCATCCGGTACGCCGACGATTTCGTGGTCCTCCACTCAAATCTGGGAATAGTCCAACAAGCCCGTGTGAAGATCGAATGACTACTTCAGCCGATGGGGCTGAAGCTTAAGTAAAGTAAAACGCACATCTGCCACGGCCAAAAAAAGATTTTGATGGCTTCCGTATCCGTCAGTACCTGTGGGAGCCTCACATTGTGGGCGTACAAAACCTTTGTAAAGGTTAGTAAGAAAAAGAGAAAAAACTATTTAATGAAGCCCGTAGGGCGGGGCACTGGCATGACCAAAATACGACGGAAAAGCGCACTTCTCAGGAAACTGGCTCGATGGGATGCAAGGAGCCGTAGGACGGGAAACTGTCACGTACGGTTCTGAGTTGGCGGCCAGGTGGGAGACCCCTGGTCGACCATAACATGCTAGCAGATGTTGTCACCATCATAGGTACTCAAGATATTGTGTTTGGAGAGGTAGATAGATAGGACTACTAATTGCACAGGTAGGACAAAAAAATCTATATTGTTTTCCAGAAACTTATCCTTATTATTTTCTCCCTTTTTTTTGTCTGTTTTTTTCGCCCCATTTTTGTCAGACAGTCCCTGGCCCTTTGTTTTGTCGGACAGTTTTTTGATTTTGTGGTGTCCCCGGGCCCTTTTTTTGTCTGACAGTGCCCCCGCCCTACGGGCTTACTGTTTCAAATATAGAAATATATAAATATATCTATATATTTTGCTTGATTAAGATTATCATCAATATAATGCGAATGAAGGCCGCAGGAATAAATAAATATATATGTATTTTAAAATCTTCTAACCTGCCCTACAAGCCTCCATAATGCTTCCCTTCGGGCAGCCTTATGTAATTGCAAAAAAACACGGGAAAGCATCAAAAAACATGGCCTTTAATAGGTTATCTATCAATAAATAGATAAACCTGAAAAACGGCCTGTAGAGCATAAAAAGAGAAAAAACTATATATATTTTTTTTGCCTCCGCGCCGTTGCGGAGGTTCGAAGAAGCCGGGTTAGTAAAATCTTTTTTTTTTGACACTTGTTCCAAGGACACTAGACTCGGGTACGCCCTTTTTTCTATAGTCTCGTGCCCTTTGCTCCAACGGGTTCGGCCCGGGGGCTCGACCCGAACCCTTCAGGTCCTTTTTTCGTAAAGCCGTTTCCTGTCTGAAAGTGTTTACGCACCTTCAGACCCATAGGCACGTAGTGCGCGGGGAGTGTGTTCGGGTATCGCGCGCGGTAAAGCCATTTCCGCCCTTCGGCGCTTCTTTCGTAAAGGCAAAGAAGTCTCCTTCGGATTCTGCGCGGAGCGAAAAACAAAAGATATTCTCCAATATTTTTTTTTATTTTTGCGTGTTTAAAAAAAAAATGCTGTGCCCGAGCCAAAAAATAGTTTTTCTAGCGAAGCTCATAACGCTGATGAATCATCTATAATGATTCATCAACGTAGCTTGCGGAGAGGTATATACATAGCGACTTGCTAGATGCGCGCAATTGACAACTTTGAGGCTTTTCCTCTCTGGAGCTCCGCACTTTGTTTGCTTCGCGAACAAAAGGTGCAGCATAATATAGATTTTTTGGGCTTCGCCCCCCCCCCCGCGTAAAGCGTCAGCTTTTCAGGGGGCGCATGAGAAGCGAAAAGCAAAAAAAATATTTTTTTGCATTCTCTTCTCAGGTTTACCCCAGCATAGCGAATGATGGGTAAGGGTGGGACGATGAAAGCACCCGAGGCCCATAAAAACCATCAGGATTATGCCATTATTACGTAATGGCATAATGAAAAACTAAAAAACCACGTGGAATGACTGCCAAAATATGCATCGTTATTAAATCTTTTGAGAATCCAAGGTCAGGGCTTCTGCTTAACACACGCAAAATTGGATTGCCTAAAAAACAAACCTTATATACAGTATTACGATCACCTCATATTGATAAAAAGTCTAGAGAACAATTTGAAATGAGAATACATAAACAATTGCTGGTCATAGAAACGGAAACGCATAAATTGCGTGAAAAGTTAAATTGGTTAAAACTACATGATCTACTTGGAGTTCAAGTGAAAATTATCTTTTATTATCAAACCCGTTTGGATAAAGTTTGCAAACCCTAGTCAAATTGCTTTTAAGTCAGGGAAGTCCTTATTTATAAAAATACAAAATAACACTGTGTTTGCTTTGTCCAAGGGCGTAGCACTACGTATAATCAAATCAAGGCCAAAGGGCTACCAAATCTATGATGTTGTATTGCGTAACATGCGGGGAGGCATGCCCGGAGGGCGGGGCACTGTCTGACCGCATGCTTTCAAAAAAAGAAAAAAATTGACGGGACACGAGACGAAATGCCGAGAAAGAAGGCGCGTAGCGTTTCTTCGGCCCGGAGGGCCCACAAAATGCGTAGCGCCTCTCCTTATAGTCTCGTGCCTTTGGCTGCCATAGGCACGGAGTGCGCGGGGAGCGTGTTCAGGGAAGGAGAGGTGCGTAGCACTCGACCAGAGGGAGAGCGCTTTACGATTAAAGGGCGCAGCTCTCCCCGGCAAGGAGAGAGCTGCACCCTTTTTTAATTTGCTCTTGTTTGGTTCGTGTGCCAGCTTCAAAGAGACTTAACCTGAGATCATATAGAATAATGGCCGCATAAAGAAACATGATGCACACTTGGTGTGCTTAGCTTTCGTATGAGATTGTAGCACCTATGTAGTTTATTGGAAGGGAGTGCCTGTAGGGCCCTGGCGACGGCCAACGTAAGGCCGAGGGTCCACTTACGGACCTTCGGCCTTACGTTATATATTTTATGGCTAGTAGCGAAGCCATCAATCATCTACGATGATTGATGACACTGACAGTTGAAGAGAGGTGTACCTACGGTACATTCGGGTTTTCGGTGTCATTGATGCTTCAAATGAAATAAAAAAAGGCAAATACACTATGAGAAATAGTTGCTGGAAGGGAAAAGGTGCGCCAAGTTAGTAATAATGTGTCTCCGGCGACAAGCCGGCACGGAGTGTTCTGTGTAAAGCGTCCCACTATCCTCACGGGGAAAGCCCAAGGGGTATTGTAGCATGTAGGTGAGAAGGGGAACATGGCGTGAAACCGATAACGTTAAGCCGTTCTCCGAGCTAGAGGTTCTATGGATCGTCTTGGAGGTCTACTGGAGGTATTCCACTCAGTCTGGCTGTGGCCTCGGCCCAGCCATCATGTCGCCAGCGGGAAGTGCGACCTTCTCCTCAGCCACCGCCCCCTGCTTTTCGGGTTGAAAACAGAGTGGAACACACTGAGAGACAGCTACCGTACAGATACGGGAAATGACCAAAAAGCCTAATGAACCGGCTCGACACACTAGAAACGAAACTTGGGATTGCCTAAAGTAACTCCCGGGAACCTGGCTAGGAAAATACAAATATTTCCCATCTTTTGTGTCAGAACCGAGGAAAGGAGGGCAACGGGGGACTCGTAGTAACGGAAATACCGCGAAGGGGCCCAGAGCAAAAGAGATCGGAGATGACTTTGGTAAGGAAGAACCTTATCCCGTTCATCCTGACTGGGGACTTACCCCAACAAGTACGGGTAACAGTCCCGTGTGGAAGGACTCCCGTTAACGGATACTCCTAACCAACTGGCTAAGTCAAAAGGATCGCTTGGAGAGCCGTATGCGGGGAGACTCGCACGTACGGTTCGGAGGAAGGCCTTCCCAGACGAGAGATCATGGGGTTGGTGGCCCATCTCCTACCACTAAAACAATTAACTTTTCATTTAAAACGGAGTTCTGCTGGAAGAAATTCATCAGGGCGTATTACGGTTTTTCACCGAGGAGGTGGATCGAAGCGATTGCAGCGAAAAATTGATTTTAAACGAAGCACTTCGTCTATGGGCATTGTAGAAAGAATCGAATATGACCCAAATCGTTCGTCTTGGATTGCTTTAGTACGATGGATCGAAGGGGTTCTACGCCCCGGAAAGCGGTTGGCTTTTTCTAAAGCGAATAGTCGAAGAGAAAAAAATATGTTCTTTTTCGGCCTCTTATTTTCGTTCTCTTCGCTGCCTAGACAAGCTCAAAGAATAAAATACGAAAAAACGAGGGCCCTCCGGCCCTGCGGGCAGATACTGGAAAGTTCCTGGGTCTTAGGGACACGAGACCTTAGGGCCAAAGAAGTGTCCTTAGGACCTTTAGGTAGCTTTCTTGGGTTACCCAGCATAGCAGTTGCTGGGGCAAAGCCCGCTTTCTTCGCTTTTCGAATGAAAGGGCCTTCCTCCCTAACGGGAAGAGAGCGCCTGTCGGCCCTCAGAGGAGAAAATACGTTCTCTCAAAGCGAAGGCCAAAGGTGGAAAACGCAGAGCGGGGCGCCGAGAAGAAAAAGCCTAGTACTCTCTTGGTCCCAAGGGCCGAAGGCCGGAAATGGCTTGATGATTTCCGCACACGATATTGGGAAGAAGGACCGAAGGCCGGAAATGGCTGGTCCGCACACGATACCCGAACAAGCTCCTCGCGCACTCCATGCCGTCGGGCCTTCGGGTTCGGGTCGAGTGCTACGCACCTCCGAGCCTTTCACTTATATATTAGCCAGTGAAAATTTGGAAGTAGGCAAGACGGTGATGAATTTTCATGGGTCTAAACCTTCGACCCCGTTAAACTACCATCAACCTTCCCAGAAAGCTAATGACCCTTCGGGCCTTAGGGTGGAAGAGACCGCACGGGATAGCCAGGCTTGGCTACACCCCCGTGGAGACTACGCTTCTAGTGAGAATAAATACATACTTGATTCATATTATCAAATGGTCGGAAATTGCATACCATTAGCCAAAATACCTATAGGCACGTGGGTACATAATATTGAAAGGAACCCAGGTCAAGGCGCAAAGTTGACTCGAGCTGCAGGAACCTTTGCTCAAATAATTCAAAAAGTTGAGAATACACCACAATGTATTGTGCGGTTACCTTCGGGTGTTGACAAACTAATAGATTCCCGATGCCGAGCTACTATTGGTATAGTTTCTAATCTTAATCATGCTAAACGTAAGCTTAACAAAGCAGGACAAAGCCGGTGGTTAGGCAGACGCCCCATTGTTCGGGGTGTTGCTATGAATCCAGTTGATCATCCTCATGGAGGCGGTGAAGGACGCACTAAAGGAGGTAGACCTTCGGTATCACCTTGGGGTAAGCCTACCAAAGGTGGATTTAAAACAGTAGTAAGAAAACGCAGAAATTAGTTTATGACACGCTCTATATGGAAAGGTCCTTTTGTGGATACTTGCTTGTTCAAGCAAAAAAAGATTAGGTGGAGAATTTGGTCACGTAGATCTTGTATTTTGCCTCAATTTGTTGGTTGCTATGCACAAATTTATAACGGAAAAGGTTTTGTTGGTTTAAAGATTACTGAAGAAATGGTTGGTCATAAATTTGGAGAGTTTGCTTCTACACGGAAAACCTCTTCCTTGGGTAAGAGAGCTTTGCCCTCGAAAACCAAGATCAAACCAATCAAAAAGGTACGATAGTAAACTATGGCACAAAAAGTCAATCCGATTTCAGTCAGACTCAATCTGAATCGTAGTTCAGATTCCAGTTGGTTTAGTGATTATTATTATGGAAAATTGTTGTATCAAGATTTAAATTTTAGAGATTATTTTGGTTCAATACGTCCACCTACGGGAAACACGTTTGGCTTTCGTCTCGGTAGGTGTATTATTCATCATTTTCCTAAAAGGACATTCATTCATGTATTTTTTCTGGATCGACTTAGCCAATCAAGACATCAAGGCCTTGGGGCAATACCATCTGTCAAGTTGATCAGGCGTATTAACGACAACACAGTAAAACAGAGAAATGAAGTCGGGATTTGGCCCAAAAAACGCTATGAATACCATGATCGATTGCCATCAATACAGAAGATTGACCAATTACTTCGAGTCAGCGATTGGATGGCCGACATACACTCTACTTTTCAAAGTATCTGGCCGAAAGACGAAAATGATGACAGAAGAGCGTCAGAAGAACGCTATGCGTTCTCTCGCTTCGCGCCTTCCATTCTGGTAGCTGTGCGTGCTGAAAAAAAAAAAGAGATTTTTGGGTCCGAAGGAGACTTCTTTGGTTTTACCGGGCGTGCTTTCTTGGATTATTTTGTAATGCAATACTTCTTTAATCTAAAGAACCAAATTCAATTTGATCCTATGGTTAACAGAAGTCCCGTGGCACAGGGCGTAGCTAAAACATCTACGATTGAGGAAGCAATTCCGGCCAAGACCGAGCAAGGAACACAAAGCGGGGAGTCAATTTGTCAACTCAGGTCCACATTATATTTCGATGCTATCATATTTTTAAGGTATGCCCGATTTAGGAAAGCTACATCTCTTTCCAGTCGTTATTATTATTTGAAAAAAATGCAATCTTTATTTTCTAATCAAACAAAAACTAATACCTTAATTCAGCCAGTCAAAATAGCTTCTGTTTATCAAAGTGCCTCTCTAATTGCTCAAGAAATATCTTGGAAACTAGAACAAAAAAAATCATTTCGACAAATATGTAGATCTATATTTAAACAGATTAAAAAATGCCCATATGTGAAGGGGATCCGTATTGGTTGTTCAGGTCGATTAAATGGTGCAGAAATAGCTAAAACTGAATGCAAAAAGTACGGTGAAACATCTTTACATGTTTTTTCCGATCAAATTGATTATGCGAAAACACAAGCATCTACTCCTTATGGAATCTTAGGTGTCAAAGTGTGGGTTTCATATTTTTTAACACAAAAAAAAGGGACAAGTTGTGCTATATCCAAAACGTACAAAATTTCGTAAATATCAAAAAGGCAGATGTAAAGGTTGCAAAGCAGACGGTACACAACTTTGTTTTGGAAAATATGGCATTAAAAGTTGTGAAGCTGGCCGTATTTCATATCAAGCAATTGAAGCAGCGCGTCGTGCTATAAGCAGAAAATTTCGAAGAAATTCTAAAATATGGGTAAGAGTTTTCGCAGATATTCCTATTACCAGTAAACCGGCTGAAGTGCGAATGGGAAAGGGCAAGGGAAATACTAAAGGTTGGATTGCTCGTGTGTTGAAGGGACAAATCTTATTTGAAATGGATTGTGTTAGTTTGTCAAATGCTCAACAAGCTGCTACATTAGCCGCGCATAAACTGGGTTTGTCGATAAAGTTTTTTAAGTGGTCATAAAAAAAAGAAATAAATATGGCAAAAAGTAAAAATTAGCTTGTAACCTTCGTTACGTTATTTAGCTCTATTAAAGAAGTCCGCCCTCAAGACAAAAGTGGCATTCCGAACGCTCTCTTTCTGGTCGAGTGCTATGCACCTCTCCCTCTGGTCTCGTGCTACGCACCTACAATCAAGATGTTTTTTATGTTCCGATCATCCTTATGTATATGCTCAATGGCGCTTCGCGCCTTTACTTAATTTATTACTGCGTTTTATTGTTCCGACGGGCCCTTGTGTCGGCTCGGATTCTGTCAGACAGTCGCGGGCCCTTGTCGGACAGTATTTTGGTTTTGTGGTGTCCGACAAAACAGAGTCCGGGGCCCTTTCTTCTACAGATTAATATGATTTTCTATTGCAGGGTTCGACATCGACCCTGATAGTAGGAGCAGACCTTGCTATGTTCACGGGGGTCATTTATATCTTAGGTAAAGCGGTGCCGCCGACCGGGAAACCCTCGGGAATTGGGGAGGAATTCGACAAATCGGGCGCTCGGTCACTGAGCAAGCAAAATTTCTTGCAGCTAGTCTAGTAATGAGGCGAAAGCAAGAGCTGCCGAGGCCAAAGCTACTCTGGCCATGTATGAATACAAAACAGAATTACTTAAAGCGGTTCATCGCACAACCCGAGGAACGGAAGGTAGCCCTTGAACCCTCGGAGACCAAGTATTTGGGGACAACCATCCTGCCGGCCTAACCCAGGATTTTATTTGGGAGACGTCACCCCAACACAAGGGCTAGAAGCCGGCGTGAATCATTGGAAAAATAGTATGATACCTACCCCAGCGGAGCCCAAGGGCTCCCAGCCCCGAAATCGATCCCTTCCATCATATTCTGATTGAAGATCACCGTCTTCTTTTGCATCTTACTAGTGATTTTGCTAACCTTACAAATTATCATTAGGGACTTCAAGGAGATTATAAGAGCCGGCGTTCAACGCCTAAAATACCCGAAACTAAGAACGTTTGTCCTTGTATCTTTTTGATCGGTACCTTACGTACTCAAAGTATAATAAGATCTTGATACTCGTATTGTTATATGTACAGCCTGGCGTAGTTCTTTACGGATTATCCTGCCTTAATTGTTGCAGATGGTTATTTATTTCTAATTCCTCATAGTGGGAGACCTTATTTAAAGATCTCCCGCTCCCTCTAAACATCCGTTACTCGCCGGCAAAAAATAAATACATTTTGCAGATGGTTGCAGATCTTTCTGAGCTAATCTGAGCTAATCATCCATGACCCGTCGCAAATAAATATATATATTTATTTTATCAAAAGAAAAAAAATAGAAAAAAAGATGATACATTTTCAAAACTCTTTGCAAAAAGACAACTTGTTTTCTTCTAATGAACCGTCAATAATAACCCTATTTTGCTAATTCGGTGTTACTATTGAAAAGGGATATTACCTTTTACTATAAGTAGTCGCTTACTATTGGCAAGCATCTTTCACCTTCGGTCGCAAAAAATCCTGGGCGCACGACCCAAAGGGCACGAGACCAGAGGGAGAGGTGCACAGCACTCGAGCAGAGGAAGAGCGCTTTACGATTGAAGGGCTTGTAGAAAGAAGGCGCGTGGTGCTTTCTATCTTTTGTGCTGCACTTACCGGGCATTCTGGCTCCAACTTGACTTCAGCCCAGATTGGCCGCGCAAATGGGTAGGCTTTAGCACTTTTCCATGGTTAGGAAACCGGCATAGCTGCTTATTTCGCTAGTCGCACGTTGCACAATATTGTTAACGACTGGCGCGTGGATAACAACGCTAAAAATATCTTTGAAATGTTACCGGACTTTCAGAAAACGCCAGAAGACTTACAAAGGATTTGAACTCAGTCCTGCCAAGAGTTCGGCCCGTCATTTACGCGCAATCTTTAGGAAAGGGTCCAGAAGGTCATTATGGGTGTTGTCAAAGGTGCCCGCGATGAAGTAGGTAGAATCTCTAGGGTGCGTGGTCTTAACTTCGCACGATGCCGTCAAGTATTACTTTCTCTATATCCATCGGGGTGAGCTCATGACTGCTTACCCCTCCCGATAAACAATTGGGCTGGTACATTGGTTTTCGATGTCCTTGATGCTTCAATTTCAATAAAAAAAGGCCAAATCAAATTATGTTCTCTCCAAATAGAAATAGACTTGAGTTTCATTACAATCAGGTAATACGTCCAGATTTATTGCTAAAAATTAATTATGAAAACATAATGGAAGTTCCCAGATTGTGTAAAATAATAGTAGTTCCAAAGGCACCCTCAAATTTCATAAAGAATGTTAAATTAGCTATGGAAATTGTTTGTGGTCAAAAATTTATACAGACACGAAGTAGAGGTTCGACAGGAAAGTCGTTTCGATTCAATAAATTTGTATTAAATCAGGAGTCCAAGAGAGACACAGGATATGTAACTTACCTAGCACGAAGCACTCTACGAGGGCATATCATGTATAATTTCTTGGAAAAACTTGTTACGATAATATCTTTTTACGATTATCCAGTCAAAATACAAAAAAATTCCATTCAATTATCAATGGCAACGTCGTTGTTACGATTATTTCCGGAAATACAAGATCATTTCGAGATTTTTGAGCATATTCGAGGGTTTGATGTAACTATTGTCACTTCAGCCAACACACAAGATGAGACTGTAATTTTGTGGAGTGGCTTTTTGCAAAAAGAGGTTTAGTCATATGTCAAATCAAATTATACGAGATCACAAACGTAGATTGCTTGTGGCTAAATATGAATTAAAACGAATGCATTATAAAGCCATTTGTCAAGATAGAAATCTTCCTAATAAGATAGTGCGACCTGTTCACAGGTCAAGACGTTGAGTCACGCCTGTGCGCTCTATTCCGCATTCATCCGCACTCGGATGGCGGAGTGAGTGAACTGAGTTTCCATGAAGGTGAAAGTCCTTCTCCCTTGAGAACAGGGTAACAGCGTACCCACATGCGTTTGGAGTGGCATCCAAAGGTGTGAAGCTGGGTAAAAAAGGGATGAAGAACCCGGAAATTGTAAAGCCTTTTCCGTAGTCTTGGTCCCCCCCGGGGATAAGCGGGTTTCGCTCCCTAGGAAGTGGGGGACGAATAATCTCTAGCAAGGGCGTGACAAAAACCCTTTGGGTATTGTCTGGGTGAATACTACAGGGTGGTTATTCTACCTACGAAGGCTAATTACTGAACCGTAGCATCTAAAGCGTCGTAATAGGAAAGCGGGGTGGTATTGCTTCCTACTCCTATTATGTAGGAGACCTCCCGCGTTCGGAATATCAGACAGAGGCCAAGGGAAAGGATTTTTCTGCCCTTTCCCGTTCTTTGAGCGCGCCTCCGGCGTAGAGCGGGAGCCTTACGGCCCAATCCAAAAGGATGAATGGAATCTCGGAACTGTGTAATCCTGCGCACCTCTGAGCTTACGCTCAGGCGGGCTAACCTTATGGTGTGTAGGATTAGGATAGGGCAAAAAGCTCAAAAAAATTTTTTTTTGCCCGGTTGTTATGATCGGGATATGCTAAAGTGTCCATGCATCCGAAAGGAGAAAAAACAGTTAACATATATGCTTCAAAATCGAAGATGAGAGACACAACGTGTCTTTAAGTTGTAATAATTTTTCAATCTGGGTGCAAGGAGCCGTATGATGGGAGACTATCACGTACGGTTTTGAATCAGGGGCGTCAGAGGAAATTCCACGTCTACTGTAACCGTTATGAATATTTTTTCAAGTTGTCTAAGTTGCCAAGAAATAGTTCCAAAACACGAGTAAGAAACCGGTGTATTTTCACAGGGCGCCCTCGTTCCGTATATAAGTTATTTCGCATTTCTCGTATAGTTTTTCGTGAATTAGCTTCTAAAGGTTCTTTAATAGGCATAAACAAATCGTGTTGGTAGTCAATAGAACAAAGGTTAGCTTTTCAAGTACCCACAGGTGTTTTACTGCCTTTCAACTTGCCAAGTATACGAGGCGCTCAGAGAATAAAATACGTTTTTTCTCTCGGTTATGATTCGAACATTTGTTTACTACGCGCTAAACTTTCTCCACAGAAAATCTAATAGCTGAATTAGGAATAGAGCGAAAAACAAATATTTTTCCGAACCCTACGGTCGCCAAAGGCACGAGACTATAAGGAGAGGTGCTACGCACTTTGTGGCCCCGGGGGGCACGAGACCCAATAGGTGAGAGTGTCCGAAGTCTTAGCCGAAATGGCTGAGAAAGAAGGCAAGAGTGCCCGAAGGGCCCGCGACTGTCTGAAAAAAAAAAGGGTTTTTTCCCTTCGGGCACGAGACTCTAGGGAGAGGTGCTACGCAGTTTCGAAAAAAAAATTTGGAGGGCCCTGGACTTTGTTTTGTCGGACACCACAAAACCAAAATACTGTCCAACAAAACAAAGGGCCCCAGGGGGACTGTCAGACAAAAAAAGGAAAAAAACGGATGCTTTCAAAAAAAGAAAAAAACTGACAGGAAAACTGACAAAAAAAGGGCTTAAGCTCTCGACCCCAGGGAGAGGTGAAATCACCAATTTAGATATATGTCTCTTAATAAAAAAGAAATAAAACGCCCCGCGAGGCGCAAAGTGCTGTTCGAAAAAATCGAAAAAAAAATATTTTTTTTATGCATACATTAAGTAATCTTTTATCTAGTATAAAAAATGCGCAAAAAGCTCAAAAGCGTGTTCTTTATTTTTCCTCTTTCAAAAAAATAAGCAAGAGAAAAAAACGCTTTGTCTGCTCTGCTTGTAAAATGATGCCTCGTGTTTTCGTTTCGCGTCTTTGTTGGGATTTTTGTAGAATTTTGTACAATGAGGGTTATATTCACGGATTCTCTCAGGAAGCAGACGGAAGCTTGAGAATAGTCTTAAAGTATCATTCTTCTGGAATAGGTGTAATAAAAAAAATGAAAACAATATCTAAACCAGGTTTTCGAATTTATTCATCAAAAAATCGTTTATCAAAAAAAAGGGAAGGACTTGGTATAACCATCTTATCCACTTCAAAGGGAAATTTGATATGTGATCGTGAAGCACAAAAAACCAATTTTGGTGGCGGTGAGATTCTATGCCAAGTTTTTTAAAAAAATCAAGTCAAGTTTATGGAAGCTAAATTCTTTTGTTTTTTGGAAATAATTGGAGTTGGATACAAAGCCAGTACTAACGCACAAGGCTCTATTTTATATTTAAAATTAGGATTTAGTCATGAGATTCGACTTCAAGTTACACCTTCAGTTCGCGTTTTTTGCTTAAAGCCTAATCTCATTTGTTGTACTGGAATGGATCATCAAAAAGTCACTCAATTTGCTGCCATTGTCAAAAGTTGTAAACCTCCTGAAGTTTATAAAGGGAAGGGTATACAATATCGAAACGAAATTATACATAAAAAACAAGGAAAAAAAAAATAAATCATGTCATATATTTTAGGAACTAATTTAAATTCCAATAAACAAGTAAAAATTGCCTTAACTCGAATCTTTGGAATTGGCCCTAAAAAGGCAATTCAAGTTTGTGATCAATTAGGCCTCAGCGATACCATTAAGGTTAATAAGTTAACTAAGTATCAATTTGACCAAATTCTAAAAATAATAAGTCAAAATTATTTAGTTGATTCAGAATTGAAGAGAGTCATTCAGAGAGACATCAAACGATTAATTAGTATTGGTTGTTATCGTGGGTTTCGCCATAATGCAGGATTGCCCTTACGCGGCCAACGAACTCATACTAATGCTAAGACTTGTCGCAAATTAAGATACGTTTCGATTAGAAGTTGATAAAAAATTTATATATTTTTTTTCAGTTTGTACAAAATATCTTTGTAATTAGTAAACGGATTAGATGGATCATAAAAAAACAAAATCGATGATATCAAACAACACCAAAAACATTCAATAAACACTCATGCAAAAAAAGCACGGTATTACTAATATGCAAAAAAAACACTGTATTACTTATATTCAATCAACTTTTGGTAATACAATTATTACTTTAACAGATTATAACGGAAATACAAAAACTTGGTCCTCCTCAGGTTCAGTGGGGTTTAAGGGATCTCGTCGCTCAACCAATTATGCTGCTCAAGCAACTGCAGAAAATGCCGCGCGAGTTGCCATTCAACTTGGATTTAAGTTTGTTGAAGTGAGAATAAAAGGATTAGGTTATGGAAAGGAATCTTCGCTACGTGGTTTAAAACTAGGAGGTCTTATTATTACCAAAATTCGCGATGTAACCCCAACGCCACATAATGGATGCCGACCCCCTAAAAAACGTCGTGTTTAAATATCACCATAAAGTCCTATGTCATCATAAAATGGTAAATTGAGGTTCAAGAGTAAAAAAAATTTTTTTAGGGTCCGAAGGAGACTTCTTTGGCTTTACAGGGCTTAACCCTTCTTTCGTAAAGGCAAAGAAGGAAATCTACAAGCCATGTCTGGCCTTCGGCCCTTCGGACCCACAAAGTGCGTAGCACCTCTCCCTATAGTATCGCGCCCTTTGGGCCATAGAGTTCGGGCTTTAGCCGATACCAGAGCGCCTTCAGCCGTGACGGGCCGGGAGAGGGTCGAAAACAAAACAAAAATTTATATATATTTTTTTTCTTTCGTTTTATGCCCTATGGGCCTGCGGCTTACGGCTGCACGGTTATCTTAGGCTCTCGAATGGGTTGTTTTCGTTCGCGGACTGAAGGAGTCTCGCCGACTTCAGTCCTATTTAACCATCCGGGGGGGGGTTCAAGTCGAAAGACGAGAAGGCTGGGCGCAGCACAAAAAAATCATTTTGTTCTCCTCACTCTTTAGCAATTACTATGCTCTACGGGCCTCATGAAACTGAGTATGAGGGCGCTGCTTAGTCTGAAGGCCTCTATAAGCAAACAAATTAAGTGACAAAAATACTAAAAAAATAAAAAAATAAAAATGAGCTTTAGTCAATTATTTCCCAAATATAATTCTAGTTTTAATCCATTACGTGGGAGCGCTATACAATGTTCAGTGATACAATTACAACAAAACAAGGTCTTGGTGGATACAGGACTGAAAACTCCAATAATTTGTTTCCAACATGAACTGAAAAGAGTGCCAATCACCAAGCAAGCAAGGTTTCATTTTGGAATCGAAGATGTAGAAGTGTTTGGTGAACCAAAGATGCTTTTGCCAAAACCATTAGAAATAAAATGTAAAAGAAAACTAGTTTGGATTGAACTAACCAAGATTTGGCGAAGTGACCAAAATTTGGTCAAAGGATTTATTTTGAATTCAGTGAAAGGAGGTTATGCTGTAGCAATCGCAGGTTATATAGCTTTTCTTCCCAAGAGTCTTCTCAGAAGTAGAAAAGTATTTTATAGTCAATGGAGAATATTCTCCATTTTGAACATGAAACCAAAAATAAGTAATATCGTGGTAAAAGAGATTGGTGATGGCAAAATAGATTATTTTTCGCCGACAAAATCACATCAAAAACAAACAAAGTATTTAGGCGCGAAGCTAAAACACTGGCGAAACATGAAAAAAAACACCAACGTCAAAAAAAAATATATTTTTTCCGAAAAAGTTCCTACGACCAAAAAGACCAAACAGGGCTTTAAGCATTTAGGTCCAAAGCCTCTCGCCTATACTGAGAAAAAACGTGAAACTACTAAACAATCCACAAAAAATAACGTATTTCAACTCAAAGACCAAGGCCGGGGCAAATAATTAGTTTTTGTTGATGTGTTAACGCAGAGCAGCTAAAAACTAGGATCGAAGAAAGGATGTCACGCAAATAATCCATTAGTGCGACGACAAGCGATGTCTCATCGCCCCAAGCCTCAGGGAATGCGGGGGGGTCTGCCCACATGTATACTCAGGACCTCAGTAATGAAAAGGGGAGGCTGCCTGCGTCCCTTTAGCTAATCACTGAAAAATTATTTTCTTTGCGTTTTCGGCCGGCTTTACAATTTCCGGCCTATGACAGAGGACCCTTCTTCCCTTAGGGTTCGGGCGGGTCCTTTGCGAAGCGAATAAAAGCTCTGCTTTTTTGTTCTGGCCTGATACAGGCATGATTCCCCTGTGTCCCTCGGACCCGGACTACGCGCATGGCCTCAGATAAGAAAATAATTCTCTCCCAGAACGACTCAGAGCGCAAATAAAATATATATTTTATTTGGCTGGGCAAAGCGCGATTCAATAAGTATTGGAATCGGTAAAAAAAAAAGGAAAAAAAAATGCCTCAACTAGATCAATTTACGTATTTGACACAATTCGTTTGGTTATGCGTGTTTTATATGACTTTTTATGTATTATTATATAATGATGGATTACCCAAAATAAGTCGAATTATCAAACTAAGAAAACGACTGGTATCGCAGGAAAAAGTAGGCGCGGAGCAGAGCAATGACCGTGTAGAACAGGATGTGGTTTTCAAAGAATGTTTTCAAGCCAGTGCAAACTATCTGTACTCAAGTGTATCCGGAGCATCCAAGTGGTGTAAAGGAATGGTCCAACTCGCAAATGCTCATAAATTGCAACGAATGAATAAAGATTATGTATGTTCTTTGGGAGAGATTAGTGTATCACAAGTGATCAAAAAGAACGCACTTTCAACCTTGAGTCCCTCTACTTATCAAACCACTTCTCTAGCTTCACGTCAAACCACCGCTCTTAACAAAATCTATGTTTTACGCGGACAAAAGAGAACTCTGGCAAAGATAAAGAACGGACCAAGAAAAAAAAAAATTTCATGAAATGTTACAAAAAGAAAAAAAATGTTATGTAGAACTAACGTCCTACATCTTCGGTCTCAACTAAATAAATTTACGTATTTGACACAATTCCTTTGGTTATGTTTGTTTTATATTACTTTCTATTTTGTCTTGTATTCAGTATTGGTTTTTACCAATACTGAATGGCCTTTTATCCTACTAAAAAAACAACTGGTATCGCAGGAAAAAATACGCGCGTAGCAGAGCAATGACTGTGTAGGGCAGAATAGGGGGTTAACAAGTGAACCAAGTGGGAGGGTCGCTTGTTGGAGAGCTCTAATTTTAGCGTACCTGACTTCCATTTACTTCTTTCCTATTCTTGGTTCTTTTCCACGAGTGTTAAAAGATCAAGTGGATTTTGGGTATATTCCTACTGTGTGTATTTTGCTATACGTAATTTTTCTCTTTTTTTTTGACAGTTACAGGAAAAGTCTTTTTACTACGGCTCTCACACATTCTTTTTGGCTCTAATATTTTCCAATACCTGTTATTTCAATGTATTTCCATGGATCAATTATTCAAGGAGTCCGTTTTGATGTCCTTAATTATAGGATTTAACTTAGGACAACTGTTTGGTTTAGCTTTTTTTTAAAACCATGGATTTCTTCGTGATGTTCTATTCCGGGGCTTGTTTGCGTTCGTCATAGTATATTTTAAGTTAAGGCACATACTAAACGGACCGGCACAAGGTTCGAATTTATTGACCGATGCCCTGGAGGGCGAAGGCCTTCCACCCACATGGGAGGGAATTCCTCTGGTGCTCGAAGAGTACCTCCGGGCATTTGCTCTGCAAGAGCAAATAGCTGTTGAGCTAGCGCCAATACCTAACCATTATCCCAGGAAATCAGATGTGCTGTTTGGTAACTTTTATAAGACCAGCCGCCACTTCCATACTACTCCCCACGGAAATAAACCTTCTAGGGTTATATACCCACCGGGCACTACATTTGGTAGTAGCATAAAAGGGTGGCCCGAACGGCTCGGGTATCGGTGGCTGACTACATTAAGTCTCAACCTATAGAACATAAAGACCGTGGTGGGGGCGACAGCCGCGGCCGTGGGGAGCGCGGGCTACCGCAAAGTCGAGTTAGATAAAGCGAAGGCTGCTAACGAGGCAGCTCATACCCACTAATGGCTTGAAGTGGCAGAAGCTTAAAATAAGCATTTGGAGCCAACAACGCGATTATCTTAATAATAATGGAACACGCGCGGAACAGGAACTAAAGGATGCTATACCGCACGATGAGTAACTTGCGCGTAACAGGGGGTTTGGCTCTACAGTAAAATACGGGGCCAACAAATGGGAATCTGAGGCTGCTGTACGGTCACGTACCAAGGCCTTGGAAGATAATAAGAAAGCTTTGGACGACCATCTGGCAAACCTGCCACATGTACCTACCCCTGAAGTTCCTTCAGGCGTCCCACAGCCTTCAAAGGCACCGACCCCCCCGCCGCCTCTACCGCAACGTCCCGCCGCACCTGCTTCGGATATACCTCAGCTTTTTTTTAACTCGCTATTACCTCACATTTAGCTAAAAAGTAGGGGGTTCATAATTTATTACCAAACGAAAAATCGGCTACGAGAGCAGCTTCGTTTTTGGCAAAAGGGAAAGATTGGTGCTGTTGGTTTCTGGAGAATCTCGCGTATCTTTTTTAGGACTTCAAACCAGCAATAAGTTTATAGTTTTATTGGACATGTAGGTTATCTTTTCATTGGTTTTTCATGTGGAACCGTATAGATTTCTTAATGACCATTAATGCTTTTGCCATAGTTTTAGTATTACGTCAAAACAGTTTCAAACTATGGTTACAGCTTTTTTTTTGATTCCACTTAAAATCTCTATTCTTGTTCATTCCTTGATTGGTTTCACCCATCAAGACTTTCAGAGAAGGTGGTAACAAAAAAAATAGAATTTGTCGCGAAACAGAAAGCTTTTATGCGCTTTGCTTACCCCACCGTAGATATTTATGCTATGCCCTGGAAGGGCTTTTGCCATCAAGACCTAGGGGCCGTAGGGCAAGCACATACAATTGCTCAGACAATTTGGGCTATATCCGGGGCTTGAATGGTAAACAATACCAATGAATAAAAAAATAGGTCTACGCTAGCAATCACTGTCTTTTTTATTACTTTTTTCTTTCTATAACCCTCTCCTTTGTTTTTAGTTACTCATCAAATGGCACTTTGCCTATGTTTATGAGCTTGATGATTTCTCGATGAGGGCGCGGGAGGACGCATCACAAAAAAATATTTTGTTTTTTCAAAGTATAAATCATTTAGGTTAACACGGGCCGGGCGCTTGCGTTTAGCGGAGACATATATTCTATTAGCAAAGCCGCGCTGGGTGGGGCCTCCCGCTTTGGCCGAGCGCCCCGAAAAATTTCGCGGCTCGAAAAAAAAGGTGAAAGCAATGAAAACTCATAGAGAAACCTTAGGGCATTGGCTTCTTCAAAGAATTACTGCTGCTTTTTTAATCCCTACCATTCTTATAGCAAATGTATCCACTTTGATTCTGCTAAATATCTTGTTATTCTGGCATATTCATGTGGGAATCGAAGAGATTTTGGCAGATTATGTTCACCATGAAGTAACACGAAATTGGATTTTGATTCTTCTCAGAGTATTCTGTTTAATAATTATCAAATATGTTTTTGTGTTTTTTGTTTTTTAAAAGAATTAAAAACCATCTGAGAGTTCAGATGGCGCCTTAAATCAAAGGTAGGCGCGGAGGCCCGAAGTTCTTCTCTTACCGTAGGGGAGCGGGTCGGAGACATTAGACTAACGGCCCAAAGGCCACGAGACTATAGGTAGAGGCACTACGTGCTCTCCCCTCTCCTTATAGTCTTCGTGCGCGTAAATAAGCCATTTCCGGCCTTATCGGCCCAAAGGGCCAACGGCCCTTCAGGTACTCGACTATAGGGAGAGGCCCCGGGACTGTCAGACAAAAAAGGGAAAAAAAACTGACAGGGCTTTGAGAATTATTTATTTATTGGGTTGCATGTTCGGTGATTATTCCGGGCCCGGCGCTTCCCCGGAAAATAGGAAAGAAATATATTTTCCTAGAGCACTTTAACCGAGTTGGCTTTCAAAACAGAGACTATTATTATGGATCTAGTAAAATATTTAACATTTTCTATGATTCTTTTTCTTTTAGGTATTTGGGGAATTTTCTTAAATAGAAAAAATATTCTTATTATGTTAATGTGTGCGCCGCGTAGAGTAGAGTGTGCTCGTACGAAACGTACCATGAATATGTTCATCATGTAAAGCATCCCGCTATCCTTTAGGGGAAATCCCAAGGGGTATTGTAGCATGCTGGGAAAAGGGGAGCGAAACCGAAAAAACATTTTTTTTTGCCCCGAGCTATTAGGTGCTATGGATTCGTTTTCAAGTTAACTGGAGGGTGTAACCTCAGTCTGGTAACGACGACCCGTCGATCGTGACTATATGCCGCCAGCAAGAAGAGCGGCCTTCTTACAGCCACCGCCTTTGGCATTAGGGTTAGTTGAAAGAGTGGAAACATACTGCGGGACAGCTACCACAAAATGTGGGTAATGACTTGAATCCTAAAGAACCTATTTTGACACACAAACACGAAACGTGGGAATGCCTAAGGCCGGTGACGGCTAATCTACTTAGGGGGTGACACCCTATCTTTTTGGGGCCCCGTCGGAGAGAGGCATCGGGTGTTCCGTAGTAGCGATTATCGCGAAGGGATCAAGAGAGAGATAACTTACCAGGGACGACTGGCTCGTATGAGTTGTACCGTCTGTTGTAGGGAAGGCTCAGCCCGAACTAATTGGGACTCGGGAAGAGAGAACCCTGAAATCGTAAAGCCGAGGGGCTATAGGCACGTAGTGCGCGGGGAGCGTGTTCGGGTATCGTGCGCGGAAATTGTAAAGTTCTTCGGAACCTTCGGCGCTTCTTTCGTAAAGGCAAAGAAGTCTCCGTCGGGCCAAGGAGGACTCGACCAGCGGGAGAGCCCCAGGGACTTTTTTTGTCATTTTCTGCCCGTAAAGCAGATACTTCACGGTCTTCGGTCCGAAGGACCGAGAGGTCAGAAATGGCTTTACGATTTTCGCACACGAACCCTAACGGGGAGAACTCAAGCCCACAGGCTCATGGATTTTGAAAAGGAAGAGTTGTGAGAGACACTTAAAGGAGTCAATCCAGCCACCCCAGCAACTATCTAGTCATGGTCATTTAAGTACGGACTTCTTAGGAACATTGTGTGGAGCCCCGGGTCCAAAGGTTCCGAAGGAGACTTCTTTGCCTTTACGGGGCCTCTCCCTATAGTCGAGTGCTACGCATCTCTCCCCTCACCCTATGGCCCTTTTTTCGTAAAGGCAAAGAAGTTTGCGGAAATGGCTTATTCCCGCGCACGAGTGCTATAGGGAGAGGTGCTACGCACTTTGTGGGTCCGAAGGACGCTTAACCTATCGGGTCGAGCACTACGTGCCTATCGGGTCTCGCGCCCCCCGGACCTGCCGGGAGAGGGCGCGCAACTATCTCGAACCGATAGAGGATTTGTTTTTTCGTCTCGGAGAGCCGTATGCGAGGAAATCTTGCACGTACGGTTCGGAGGGAGGCCACCCAAGCATAAAAAATATTTTTTTCCCCTACGCACCCCCTGCCTCTGGTCTTCGCACTACGTGCCTCTCCCTATGGGTCCGAAGGTGCGTAAGCACTTTCAGACCCATAGGGAGACTTCTTTGCCTTTACGAAAGAAGCGCCGAAGGCCGGAAATGTCTTGACGATTTCCGCGCACGAACACTAGAAGGAGAGGGCCGAGTGCCCGAAGGCCCCTAAGGTTCGGGTCTCGTGCCCTTTGGGCCCTGAAACTTCAAAGTTTATGCCCGCAGGCTCGTAGTGCTCGACAAAAGGGAGAAGGTCTCTGCTATCGGGCGGGTGGCCCACCCCCTACCAATTGAGTTAATGTTACTTGCTGTCAATTTGAACTTTTTGGTATTTTCTGTTTATTTGGATGATATGATGGGTCAATTATTTGCTTTATTTGTTTTAACGGTGGCTGCTGCGGAATCCGCTATTGGGTTGGCCATTCTGGTTATTACTTTTCGAATTCGCGGTACTATTGCAGTGGAATTTAGGGCGACCGTTCGCGTCGCTTACAGTCATTGTTTGGCCATATGGAGAAGAATTGCTATTCTGTGCTCACCATATAGCAAACCACGCGAGACCCTATTCCGCGTGCCGGGCATAGAGCTTACCTAAACCCCGTGTAAATGGGTGGGAACCACAGCATGCTCTAAAAGCGTAGTTGAGGGGGATAGAAGAGAAGGCTGAACCCTTAGACTACTAAGTAAGCTCGCTATTGTACGAGATGAGAACCAGCTCTGACAAATCGAAGTCTCTTTCGGTTAAACTGGACCCGCGGTTAACCGTGTGAATGTGGTGACGCGCACGAATACACGCTGTCAAGCTCTCAGTCTGCTGTTGATAAATTACGGTAAGACCAGAATGGGAACTTTCGGCCTGCAGACATTGCAGAGCCTCAACGAGGGAGCAGATTACCCAAACTACTGGGGACAAGAGACTAAACGACATCTCGATGCAAAACGGCCTTGCACCAACAATCGGCCAAGAACTGTAGGCAACACCGGTGAAGTCCACTTCAGTCATCTGGACGAAGGTGGACGTCAGAGAGCCCGTAGTACTCGCCTACGCGAAAGGTCAAAAAAAGAAAAAAACTATTTTTTTTTTTTCGCTAATCAGCATAAGGGAAGGGGCTTAAGCGTCTGCTATATCTTAGCAGATCAGATTCAACCAAGTCCTCTAGGAAGGCTCCCAAGGATCCCGGATGGGATGAGTCAATACACGTAAAAAGAATATTTGGGCTGATGCGGATCTTTGGATTTTTAGATTTTGGAAAAAAAATACGCTACGTGCCTCCAATCATAAGAGGTTGCGGAAATGCAACATGTTCGGGGTCTCAAGGATGAGCTCATATAAGAGAATGCTTGGTTTTATTCTCTTCCACTAGAATCGCACATGATCGTTATAGTGAGAAAGCAAGTTACTTTATGTTACTTACGCCACTTGTAGGCTCACAAAGGTTACTGGCAAAACAAGCCGAGACCTTACGACAGAAACAAATCCAAAGAAAGGTTGAATTGGAGAGCCGTATGATGGGCGACCATCTCGTACGGTTCGGAGAGGGCTCGAGTACCAATGCATTCAATATGTGTCTGGGAAAGAACAAATATATATATATATATTTATCCACTCTATTTAATTGCATGAAGGGTTAAGCACAAAAATATGTGCTTCGCCTCTATTTGAAAAATACGAAGTATACTTGGGAGAGGCAGGATTCGAACCTACGTAGAAAACCTTCAGCAGATTTACAGTCTGTCGCTTTTAACCACTCGGCCACTCTCCCTATGATAAGTAAGCTTCTACTTTCCGGTGCCACGGGACTCTGGTGAAAAATAGGTCAATCCACGCGTGTAACGTTGTTCCTTTATACTAATTAAACAAGTAGAAGGATTACCGTTGGTATATATTATTCATTGTACACTTTACGCATCCTACAGGATTTGAACCTGTGACCATCAACTTCGAAGGTTGTTGCTCTATCCAACTGAGCTAAGAATGCAGTACATCACTAACCACTTCGCAAAAAAAGAGTGAACTCCAGAGAAGAAAGAAGCTTGCTTCTTTCTTCTCTCCCGCTTTATTCGCATCGCGAATGAAGGCTGAAAAAGAAAGGGTCGAATAGAATAAAACGAACAAAAAAAATATATATATTTTTTTTTGCTTTGCGTTTTATTGGTTTTGATCAGGTTCAACACACGACGAAATATAATGAATTTTGTATTAAAAACTATTTTGGAGGAAGTTCGAATTCGTGTTTTTTGGATATTGATTTGCTTTAGTTTTACATGGTTTACGTGTTATTGGTTCTCAGAAGAGTTCATTTTTTTATTAGCTAAACCCTTTCTTACTTTGCCTTATTTAGACTCATCTTTTATTTGTACACAATTAACGGAGGCCTTGAGCACATATGTTACTACGTCTTTAATATCATGTTTTTACTTTTTATTTCCTTTTTTAAGTTATCAAATTTGGTGTTTTTTGATGCCCAGTTGCTATGAAGAACAAAGAAAAAAATACAATAAATTGTTTTACTTAAGTGGTTTTTGCTTCTTTTTGTTTTTTTTTGTCACTTTTGTTTGGATAGTTCCCAATGTTTGGCACTTTTTATACAAATTAAGTACAACATCAACTAATTTACTTATAATAAAGTTACAACCTAAGATTTTTGACTATATTATGTTAACTGTTCGTATTTTATTTATTTCATCAATATGCTCTCAAGTACCTGTACTTGTGATCTGTTTGCTAGAATCAAAAGGAGTGAAAACCTTTATAAAAAATCGTCGTTTTTTTATAGTTTTTTCGCTTTTCACAGCAGCTTTTTTTACACCTCCGGATATCTGGTGTCAAATTGTCGCTTGTTTACCTATTTATTTTATAATAGAGTTGACCATTTTTTACGCATTGATTATACAAGTTTATAAAAGGCAACTAGCCCTTTAACCAACACTAAGCCATGGCCAAATTTTGCTCGCTACTACGCGCCAAACTTTCACCATTTCTCCTTCTTTTGTCTGGCCAATTTGTTTTGTCTCCGGGTTATGCAGGGAGAGGCGTGGAAGCCCCACAGCATCTGTTCGCGCTTCGCGCTTACCCCCCCTAGATGGTTTATCGTTTATACGTATCTCGCCAAGCGCAGCGAGGCAATGCGAATCCATCAAGCAACAAAAAAAACCAACCCACGTGTTTTGCGCGCCTGCAGGGCCACCGGAAAAAAATTTCTCTTGCCCTTGCACTCGCGTATTCGGCTTTTTCGCCCGCGCCCCGCGCATGTAGTGCTTATGGGTCATCTGTAATGGAGACTTCTTTTGTAAAGCCAAAGAAGTCTCCATTACAGATGACCCAAGATCAAAATTTTTTTTGTTTTTGACTCAACATCTTTTTTGGTTGGCAGGCCCTCTCGCGTTGGTCGAGCACTAGGGGCCCTTATATTGAACCCAGGGCTGGAGTAGTTCATAAAAAAACCAGAATATACCCAATGAATTTGATATGGATATTTCCAATTGCTTTTTGTGATGCTGCGGAACCTTGGCAATTAGGTTTTCAAGACCCTGCCACTCCTATGATGCAAGGAAGTGCGACATGATGACATTGAGAGCAATATGGGGGGGGGCCCCCATCTGGCAACGGTTTCTGCCGGACCCTACTCAAGCATGCCTTGACTCAAAAGACTGGGTTTGAAGCCTTGGGAATAGGATTAGCTGATAAAGGCAGCGTAAGCGAATGTATAGAAGCCTCGTCAATCGTAAGGCTCGACGTGAACGGATTAGCCTCTTTCCTTTGGGCATATCGAAACCGCAAGTTCACCGGGGTAAAGTACAGTCAAAAAAATCAGCAAAGGTTAGGTGCTATTAATGTAACATGGTAAGCCCAGATTTATCCACTCCCTATGGAGGTGCGCCCGTAAGGGCACATAACGAGATGTGGGTAGAGGAAGCCCCACAAAGCAAAAAAGGTGGCTGACTTGGGGCGGCATTCAGCACAATGAGATCGAAGCAAGTCTGAGGGCTGCTCGGCGCAAGCAGACTGACAAAAAACAAACAAAAAAGTCAACGATTGCCAAGAACCGATGGTGGTGGCATGGAAGTCTGGAGACCTTAAAAAGGCCTACAAACTCCAACGCGAATTAGTAACTAGTCCCGGCTATCAGGCCCGAACATGCTCCCCGCGCACTACGTGCCTGGCAGTAATTATGGTGCCCGGGTGTAGATGGTGAAAATTGGGCAACAAAGAAGACTGAAACGGTTCAGCCTATACATCAATATTCCGGGCAACCCCGAGTGAGAAGCGCCGCTCAATACAATATACCGTAATGACCATGTGTAGTCTTTTGGGGGGATCACAATGGGAACGAGTGTATCTGCACCACATGAAAGTAGGCGGCTTCTACCCGTGACACAAAATTTGCAAATGAATCTAGAATGCCCTCTCTCTTTGGTCGAGTGTTTGAAGGACACTCTTTGCCGAAATGGCTGAGAAAGAAGGGTCTTCGCACTACGTGCCTCTCCCTATAGTGCTCGTGCGTGGAAATCGTCAAGCCATTTCCGGTGCGTAGGCGTGTAAGGGAGTTTTGAGAATGAAATGGAGCTGTATGAAGGTAAACTTTCACGTACAGTTCTTAGGGGGGAAAGCCCGTAAGGGCCTACCTATCCAAACTAATTGACTTACATAATGATATTTTTTTCTTTTTAATCGTTATTTTGATCTTTGTATTATGGATGTTGGTTCGCGCTTTATGGCATTTTCACTATAAAAGAAATCCAATTCCAGAAAGGATTGTTCATGGAACTACTATAGAAATTATTTGGAGGGCGACCGTTAGGTCACCCATAGTTATGTCAATGGGGCTCAACACATGGGCTCTAAACCGCGCGAGCCTATCTTCCGCGCGCCAGGTATACGACTCATCCTTGCCACGTAAGTGGTGGGAGACCAAAGCATGTCGTAAAAGCGAGATTGAGGGGTCCTTGTCGTTCGCAGCTGGACTGTGGAAAGCCCAAGATCATCTTGCTAACCTGCCATCGCTATTCGAGATGAGGAGCTGTTCTGGCGAATCTAAGTTCCTTTCGGTCGAATTGAACCTGATGCTATCCGGATCCAAACCGGTGACACGCACGAGCGCACGCATTAAAGCTCTCAGCCTGACAATGGTCCAAAGTGTACAGGCCGGAGATAGTGCGGTGCCTATACCCCGCATGAGAGCAGATTACCTACATCACTGGGGACAGGGAACTAAAAGACATCTCGTGGCGACACGGCCTATCGGTGATACCGGTGAGATCCCAGCGTGGTCACACGTCCTGGGAAGTCAGAGGATCCATATGACCTGCCTACTGTTAACGCAGCCTCGTAAGAGGAAAGCGCTTTGCGAACACAAAGCAACGGGGAAGGGATCTAAGCATCTGCCATACCTTTGCAGATTTTACTCGATATCGTCTACAAACTCAGCCCCCTGGGATCCCAAGGTGGATGTGTCCGACTATGTGCGGAATGGGGTTGATGCCCTTGTGGACCTTTGGATCTCGTCTTTTCGAAGGCGTGACTGGATATACCATGATCTAAGCAATTACCTAAAGAGTATGGATATATGGAGCATAGCCTACCAAAAACTGAGACCTAATCCAGGGTCAACGAGCCCTGGGACTCACGGTCTGACCATCGATGGCACGTCTTTCCGTAAGCTTCAAGCGCTGAGAGATGCAGTCCTGGACAGCGAAAGCCCATATGAATGGGGAGGCACGAAAATCATTACCAAGCCGGGTAAGCGCGAGAAAATATCACTTGGAATTCCCTGCTTCCAAGACCGTATCGTGCAAGAGGTACTGAAAATGCTTCTAGAGCCTATCTATGAATCAATATTCTCTCGGAGATCCCACGGCTGGCGACCTGGGCGTAGCGCGCACACGGCTCTACGAACCATACGCAGCGACTTCAAAGAAACTAATTGGATTGTACCAGGCAACATTAACAAATTATTCGACACCGTGAACCATGGCATTCTCTGCCACATCATGAGACGTAAGATCCGAGACAAAAAACTGCTAAAACTCATTGCTGGCGGATTGAAAGCGAAGATACACATGCCCTATGGGAACATTGAGGAATCAAACTTGGTAACCCCGCAAGGCAGAATACTAAGTCCAATACTGTCCAATATATATCTACACGAGTTCGACATATGGATAGAAGAGCGCATCCAGCAATACAATCTAGGAAGGAAGGAGACTCGTGGCTGGGTGCTGCTTCGGAAGCAGGGAAAGATGCGTAAAGCGCGCCTCCACAGTGACCCATTCGACCCATTGTATCGAAGAATGGAGTACAGACGATACGGAGATGACTTCCTCATAGCTATACGTGGCCCCCTGTCTGATGCTAAAGCCATTCGTCAGGAATGCGAAACCTTCCTAAGAGAGAAACTCAAATTGCTACTGAACATGGAAAAGACCCATATAAAACATATATCCGTGGGAATTCCTTTCTTGGGGCACCGTATCGGACGCCGAGTAGTACACACGAAACAAAGATACCAGACCCAAGAGGGTTGGCGATGGAGGATAAAAAAAAAAGTTATCCTCACCATGGACGCAGACATGAACCAGTTGAAGCTGCGATTGCAACAGCAGGCTTACCTTGCTGGGAATGGAGATCCTTTACCAAACTTCGGCTTGATGAGCTTACCTCAAAGCGAAGCAAACCGACGAATGAACTCAATCTTGCGCGGATACGCCAATTGGTATCAGTTTGCCGGAAACAAACGCAGGGCCATCGCCTATTTGGCTTACGTCTTGCGTTCCTCCTTGGCCAAAATGTTTGCAGCGAAGTTTAAACTGCACTCTTTGAAGAAGGTATTCCAGATAGCAGGTAACGACTTAGGTAGGGCGCTCGAAGCCCGATATCCAGTGGGAGTCACTGACTCACAAGTGGAAGCTTGGCAACAGTCTGTGAGTGGGAAAGGTACGCCTAGAGACATCCTGGGCTTTTGGGAGATCAGTCAACGGAACAGGGTCCGAAGTAGACTTCTCGGACACACGAAAAAGCGTTGATTGGCCTGAGCGATAAAGCAGAGATGTATTAACAAGAGTGCGCGAAATTTCGGAAGTACGTGTACAGTCGTGTAGTTTCAACTGCCCCAATGACGCGCTACTCGTGTGGCGTTTTGCTCAAGGAGTGAAAAGAATCCCCATGTGGACGATCTCCGGACAATGTCAAAATCATGTGCGGGGCCCGGCCCCTCACCCGAACACGCTCCCCGCGCACTCCGTGCCTATGGGTCCGAAGACTTCTTTGCCTTTACAGGGCCCGGAGGCCCGAAGAAGTGCGCGGAAATTGTAAAGCCAAAGGGGTTCTACAAGCTAAAGAAGTATCCTTCGGACCCTTCGGCCCAAAAAAGCGCTACGCGCGTAGCGCCGCGCCTTCCTTCTAGGTGCCCACCGGGCAACTGGCAGACTAGGCCAGCCCCGCTATCTGAACTCGGAAAGTAATCCGAAGTAAGTCGAGTTAGTGAGCCGTAGCACGGTGACGTGCTCATACGGTTCGGAGAGCACTTGAGTAATCTTATAATGAGGTGAAATTTTTACTCTATCTATTTTTCCAAGTATTATTCTTATGTTTATTGCAATACCTTCGTTCGCCCTTCTTTATTCAATGGACGAGGTAGTAGATCCAGCTATTACTATCAAAGCTATTGGACATCAATGGTATTGGACTTATGAGTATTCAGACTATAACAGTTCTGATGAACAGTCACTAACTTTTGACAGTTATATGATTCCAGAGGATGATTTAGAATTGGGTCAATTACGTTTATTAGAAGTGGACAATCGAGTGGTTGTACCAGCAAAAACTCATCTACGTATGATTATTACTTCTGCTGATGTACTTCATAGTTGGGCTGTACCTTCCTTAGGTGTAAAATGTGATGCTGTACCTGGTCGTTTAAATCAGACTTCCATTTTTATTAAACGAGAAGGTGTTTACTATGGTCAGTGCAGTGAACTTTGTGGAACTAATCATGCCTTTATGCCTATTGTCGTAGAGGCTGTTTCCTTGGATGATTATGTTTCTTGGGTATCCAATAAATTAGACTAGAAAGCAAACAAAATACCAATTATGTGTGTCCCTCAAAAACATTCTTTTCCAAGCAACTTTTTCCAAAAACTTCCAAGCAACTTTGAACATTTTTTATAAAGGTTGAACTTATTATTCTTTGGTTCTTCTTAAGCAACACTTGGGACTACCGAATTTACATACTCATGATTTGTTTCATTTTCACTTATAAAGACTTTATTATTAAAATGAGTACTTTTTGGCAAAATTTGTGGTTAATTTCACTTTTTATTGTTTTTTATGTTTTAGGTATGTCTTTTGTTGTTTGGCTATTGTTAAGGTCGGCGAGCATAAAAAACTTTATTTATACATTGGTTGCGGGAGTCGCTGAAGCTGCAGCGCAGGCGACCCAGACGGAATTCAATTATCACGCATGCAAACGATATACCAAAGCCTGTAACGACGCCGACATTCCGGTTAACCCCCATAAAATAGAAGAATTAACTACCCCGCGAGGGGGCCCGGGACGCAATTGAAGCTGTCCGTAATTTATATTCCAAAAAATAGATGACTTAAAATATTATGTCACTATTGGAAAAAAGCTTCTGTTTTCTATTTTGCTTTTCTGTGCGTTTGATTCTCTTCGACTTGCTTGACTGTTTTATCTCTTAAAACCTACGGGGTGTAACTAATCATGCTTTTATGCCTATTGTCGTAGAAGCTTTTTCTTTAGATGATTATGTTTCTTGGGTATCCAATAAATTAGACTAAAAAGCAAACAAAATACCAATTATGAGTGTCTCTCAAAAACATCCTTTTCATTTAGTAGATCCCAGCCCATGGCCTCTTTTGGGTTCACTCGGAGCTTTGGCAAGCACTATTGGTGGTGTTATGTACATGCATTCTTTTACGGGAGGCGGAACACTTCTTTGTTTAGGCTTGGGAATGATCTTATATACCATGGTGCGCCCGGAGATACATCGTACGACAAGAAGAGCTATCCACTCTTTTTTGTGCCATTCAGGCTAGCTCATAAGCTAGGACACAGGCTCAACTTGCAGAGGAGCCATAGTAACATGGCTTACTCGGGAGCAGCAAGTTTCAATCAGAGAACTGTGGGGCTGCCACCGCTAAGACGCTCTGAAAGAGCAGAAGGTAGGGCTAGGATAACTAACTTGATACGCAATGCTCGCGTCACATAGCTCCTCTTGTCTCAAGCAGAATATTACGGCAAGAGCACGGTAAGTAGGCCTCCTTAGAGGTCGAAACAGTCCACAATACATGGTGTGTGTACAGTACCTGAAAGACCGTGGGGCACTCCGACAAGGAACTAGCTGAGCGATCAGCTAATTGCGCAGGGGCCTAAACCCTTCTGGATCGTTGTCTTCCTAAAGACACGAAAATAAGTACTATGTTGAGTCGGGGAAATAACCCATCAGGTGATGGGGTTCGGAGGGCTCGTAATAGCTTCGGATTTGGCAGTCCAGCCTGGCGGTTAAGGAGCCTAGCTCTCGATCGTACTGTTCTACCGTAGAGGTCTTGGATGTCGAGACATTGTCTCGTCTCAGCGGCGGGGCCAATCAGCCCATAAAGTCGAATGGTCCGTCCGCGTTCGTATCTCCATTATTCGGAGCAGAATCAAGCTTATTCTGGGAGTAATCCCGGCCTTTAGTTATGAATCCATCCCAGGTAAGCCAGGAAATTGATGCTACAACGCCCTTGGGTGGTCTCTCTCATAGAGATTTGAATCATAAGATTGAAAGTTCATAGTTATAAGTGGAGATCGGAGGTGAGAGCCGTTTGAGGTGAAAGCCTCTCGTACGGTTCGGAGGGCAGCTGTGTTGAAAGACCCGACTGACCCCTACTTTGTATGGTGGCGCGATGTTATACGTGAATCCACCTACGAAGGACATCATACATTTGTGGTCCAATTAGGACTTCGCTATGGTATGATTCTTTTCATTGTTTCTGAAGTCATGTTTTTTTTAGCTTTCTTTTGGGCTTTTTTTCATTCTTCTTTGGCACCTACGGTTGAGATCGGAGCTATTTGGCCCCCAAAAGGTATTTCTGTTTTAGATCCTTGGGGAATTCCTTTTCTAAATACCCTTATTCTACTTTCATCTGGAGCTGCCGTAACTTGGGCTCATCATGCTATACTCGCAGGTTTAAAACAACAAGCAGTTTACGCTTTAATAGCTACCGTTTTCCTGGCTCTAGTCTTTACTGGGTTTCAAGGAATTGAATATATAGAGGCCCCTTTCACTATTTCCGATGGAATTTATGGTTCTACGTTTTTTTTAGCTACAGGGTTTCATGGTTGTGCGACTTGAAGGACATAAGACAATGCGTATAGTCCACCGAACTATATTGCCATCCCCGCCCACGGGATGCTCCTACCTCACCCTGCGCTCCTGGAAACGGAGAGGGCTTGAAGCGTGAGGGACAAAGTAAGAAGTTTATGATACAGCATACAACCCGCTAGGAGTGCCAAGGCTACTGATCAACGCAAGTGAACTGTGCAAGGACGTTTCGTAAAACCGCACCTACGATGAGTTTTCATTGAGTAGGGCCGGGTGTGATTTGGGACACGATGAATCGGTGCGTGCCCCGATCGGCAAAGGATCACCGGAGTATAGCACAGGATCTAAAACCTTGCATTAGAGTCAAAATGTCAACAAGGTAAACCCAATGGGCTCCCCGGCGTCGGGAGGTTTGGTCGTGAGATCGGATACCGTCCAGTGGGCAGAAGACGATTCAAAAAGCCAAGCGAAGTCGGCCAAATCTATTTTTTTGAACCTCCCCCAGTCCCTCCTTTCTCACCCATTTCGGCTCCCGGCGGGTCGGCCCCGTAGGGAGCGGGCGCCACCCCAAAGAAGGAGGCCCGGAGGGCTGGTTCTACAGGTCTGGAACAATCTACATTTTGTCTTTGGTGCTGACTTGAATCTTGGGTGACGAAACACTAAAAAAGGCCACTCACCACGCGAAATTCAGGTGAATAACTGCAAGCAGTGCGCGCGTAAATATTGGCCAATCGCGCAGTTGCGACATAAGCAACTCGCAGAGTTACAGAACACTTTAGTGATAGCATAGTGCATCATGGGCGCAAGCGCACCAACAGCCGGAGGTCAAGTCGCGGCCCCATGGCTTGGTTAACCGGGGGCTAAGCTCTTCGTTGCTTGAGCCGCATGCGGGGAAACTCGCACGTGCGGTTCTTAGGGGGGGGAAGCTTGAAAGAGCCTACCTATCTCAATTTCATGTCATTATAGGTACTATTTTCTTAATAATATGTGGGATTCGTCAATATCTGGGTCATTTTACCCCAAAGCATCACTTTGGCTTTGAAGCAGCTGCTTTTTATTGGCATTTTGTTGATGTTGTATGGCTTTTTCTCTTTGTTTCTATATATTGGTGGGGCGGAAATTAGGGCGAAGCATATAGCTTCGCCCCCCCCTCCTTATGTCGGGGGGAAAGCGCAGAGCGAAAAAGAAAAAGGACCCGGAGCCCATGTTATGCAAAAAGCTCAACATCTTTTTTTCCATAAGTTTGGCGTACATATCACAAGGCCATTTGTCTGTTTTAGCCTTAGCCATGAAGATTTTTCGCTCTAACTATTATGCTAAAAGTTCCCTCCTGGGGAAGACCTTGGAAGCCCAATTTCTAAGAAAGGCTTTTTATGGTGGACATACGGATGTTTACAAGCCTTATGGCGAGAATCTGTATGTTTATGACTCTAATTCCTTATATCCTTTTTCGATGACAAAAAAATGTCCGGTGGTAAGCGGACCGATGATCGAAGCCAGCACCAAAGGGAAGAACGTTTTTTTTGAGGCTAATATAGAATGCCCCTTAGATTTCAATAGACCTTTTCTACCATTCAGGCTCCCTCAGCTAAAGTACCTTATTTTTCCTACCGGAAACTGGAAGGGTACTTATTATTCAAAAAAACTAAAATACGCAAAAAGCCTGGGGGTATAACATAAATCCCTTAAGAGGTTATGTATTCGATGAAAGCCCATTTTGGATTTTGTGAAATGATCTTTCAGCTCCACAAACCCAGCGCTTGAGCGTACCCACATAGCGATTGTGAGCAAATAAGTGTTGTGATACCTCATATTCAGGGGAAACTCGTCAGAACGCGAGAGCATATTGTCAAGTAGCGTATATATCGGGCTACGTATGTAGCCCGACCCCGGTTCCCAAATGCCTAAACTTCTCGTAAAATTCGACTATGCACCTCCGTTTTACGCCGTTTACGCTTGATAAAATCCTCTTTTGAATCGTTGAGGCATGTTCTGGAAGTTATTAGTTCATCACCGGGGCGACGGTTTTTGACTTCGCCCCACCCCTTGTTCCTTATAAACCACTTTCCAATTTTAAAAAGTTATTTATGGTGGTTTTCCATATTATTAGGGAATTCGTCCGCCAATATATTACGAAATAGCTCATAAACAGGATGATTTTTGAATTGAGGATCCTCGAATTCCCGAGCCCTTCGAATTTTGTAAATAATATCATTACGACTTAGCATAAAAGCATAATGAGCCTTTTGTATATATGCCGCTTTGATTAATGTTTTGTCCAACTTATGTTCTATCTTAAAAGGAAATTTTCAAGCATATGGTTTACAAAATTCTTCGATATTAATCGTCGCCAATTGGTCTAACTGTTGTACTTCTGGCGCTTTACTTGGCATATCATACTTCTCAAATATTGTTTTTTCCAATCTATGTTGCTTAAAGAAGTTTGGTAATGTCCTCTCTTGGAGTTATACCATTGACTAATATCACTCAGTATTCCTAATCCGGGTTTATTTGCTTCGCTTTTGAGGTAAGGGATCGTGGTTAATCCCCCCCCCATCAGTAATAGATTGGCGAGTGTGAAGTGCTTTATTAATCATCCATGCACCCATTGGAGCCTTTGCTGTTCTATTATTGGCTAAAACTGTATTACTAACCACAAAGTATGGCGAAGCCAGTACGCCGTAAGTGGTGTTTATGAACAATTTAAGGATATTCTGAAGTGCTTTTGCATGAGAGCGCTCCAACGCGTTGACGTCCTTCAGGAGTCCTTTCAATTCGTTACGCTCGTCCACCAACTTACCAATGAAATTTTCTAAAGGAAGTCCGACCCATTTTCTAGAACGTGAGTCTATGTTTTGATGAGTTCGATTGTTTCTATAGAAATATCCTCCGTCTTCAACTATTGTCTTTAACCATTCATCCATATCCGCGCACTTATTATCTTTATTCCAACTCACCGCACAAAGTAGTTTAAGATTCATTAATGCGTGATATTCTTGGCAGGTTGCAACTTTTCTTAAAACTTCAAGAACATCCGAAGTAATAATGCCATTATGTATTTCCTTTCGAAGTAGGACGAAGTCGCTAGGAATGTGTTTGATGTCCTGAACGTTTTCCTGAGCATCGTTGAAAACAGTTTTATTAATTTATCTGTGAGTCACTAACTTACTATAAATGAGATCTTGTGGGCCGGACGGGCGCTGTCCGACAGGGGACTTTGTTTTGTCGGACACAACAAAACGAAAAAACAGTCCGACAAAACTTTGGTAAATTGCCCTGGACAACCGCCATCCTGTTCAGCAAATTGAATTCGTTTTTTCTTAACCAAGCCCCTAAGGTAAACGAAACTTGGTTTGGTTGAAAACTGTAAATGGTTGGTAACCCCATAAGAAATAAAATATCTAAGTGCGGTTCCATAACAACTCTGCAAATCAATATCCGCGTCATACTTTACCGAATATTGGCGGGGCCATTCATTGTTACATCTCCCGCCCTGAACCAACGCAGCAAATGCTGAACTATCCATAGTTTGACGTGCGAAAGATTTCACTCCCGCTTGGTTAATTGTTCGAAATTTCAATTTAGCTTACAAGAATGAATGAAGTAATTTATCTTTGTTTTCAGAATTGCATTCTAATTCTGACATTGCTGAACACAAATCTGAAACAGTTTTGTATTTTTGAATGCTGTGGTTATAACATTTTCGAGAAAATGCATAGAATTTGTCTGATGTATCAAAAACACCCAAATTCCTCATGGCAAAATCGATTACCTTCTTATTGGACCCTTGACTGTAAATCCACTTTCCCAAAGTAAGTGCCACCAAACTACCAATGGTCATTGGAATATCATTCTCGGTAATGCGATCTTCTATTGGAATTCCAATCACTTCATTCTGAACCCGACGCACCAGATTCACAAAGGATATATAGATTGGAATCAGTTTATTAGCGTCATCCATAGAATATTGAACATACAAATCGGGCAGTTGCTCAAGCGCGTCTGGGGATTTTTATTGATCCAAGTCAGATTTATTTATCATTTCTATACTCACTGAATCGGCAAGATTTTTGAATCCTCCAGTTGACAAACCTCTTAAATCTTTTATTGAAAGATGGTAATAGAACAAATTGAAGCACTTGTTTCGCTTTTGTTCAATTTGTTGGTTAATATACATAGATTGACAATTGTTCCAGCCTATCGCAAATTAGAAATCTTTTGGTGAGTTGAACATAAAAAGGTCAACTTTTGAATCCTTTGGAATTCTCAGAAATGAAAAACCCTGTCAGACAAAAAAAGGCAAAATTTATAATCACATACATAGACGAGTTACAATTGATTGGCAATCGGAGATTTTGAACAATGCGGCAGCGGCCCAACTCAAAAAAAAAGGAGTGTGTCCAATGTTGCTATTAAAATAGCCGCTCGCGGCTACAACGGCACACGCCCGTATTCATATGTATCCCTACATTAGGGATGAAAACTGCCATTATAACGACACGGACTCCTTTTTTACTAGCAATCCTATCCTTGAGGATCCAGTTTCACCAGCTTTAGGTAATATTCATTGATAGGATTCTTTTGAGGTAATAGCCATAAAAATGGCTCCCTTTGCAAATAAAAAAAAAGAAAATCAATATGAAATTAGACATAAGGGTCTGGCTCAAAATCTTGTTGACTGGGGTTGGTTCGAGCAACAGAATAAAGACCCACGTCGCGTCACACGCACTAGAAAAAAAAGTTTCAATACAAGCGATTTGAAGCTGTCTGCTTCAACCTGAGGGTTCATGCAAGCCCCATCGCGCGGGTCTCAGGAACCCGTAAATAAAATGTAATATAAAATGAATGTTTATTGGTTTTTCATTTTGCCGATTCTTGGGCTGTTGCCTAAGATAATCTACGTGTCTCCGGCTGGTATTTTTTCATCAGCCGTGTTTGTGGTTTTATCTCTAGTAAACTACTTTGGTTGGTTAAAAAGGGATTATGGGTTTTTAACCTTTTGCAAGACTCGTTTTTTTCATTATTATTTGTTTTACTGCCTTCAAATGGAGGAATGGTTCCGAATGCCCGCAGTTATTGAAATTTATGGCGGATTTCACGAACAGCGATCCCGACCAAATAAGATTCCTACGAGCTTGGATTTTGGCCGTGATTAATCGGATTAATCACGGCCAAAAATGCTTCAATTTAACAGGGCCGGGGGCTAGACGCTTGCCCTTATTATTATAGCATGTATTGGTACAAAAAATACCATTACCACAACTCTCAGGGAGTTGAATATGAGCCCCTTCGAACCCACCAACCTGATCGGTAAAGCTCTTATTTTTATTTCCGACAGTGAGGTTTACCATTTATCCACGTTCAAACAGGTAGTCGGGGGCGACACGGGAAGAACAAAATTGAAACAGGGCTATGTCCGCGGAAATGTTATGGTAGTTGGTAACGCCCGCTTATTGGCGCTTCCTCCACCGGCTTGAGCCGAAGGATCTTCAACGACACAGCGGACCGGATAGTCCCGGCTTCCCTGTCAACTCCTGGTGGAGGTTGTGTGGGGCCGGGATATCAAACTGGACACGGCAAATGTCTCCGGCGGCAATGTACTAAAATTTATAGAGCGGCTGTGACCCCCTCTGGGACCAGATATTGCCCAGGGTGCTGTGAATCGATTAGCCGATTGGTTCCAGGACGAGCTGGTAGTAGGTATTGGTGCTTAGGTGGGCGTTCACGCAGGATCCAGAGAAGGTCATGACGTTGAACGTCGTAGGGCGCTTTCCCCGGCTTATGAGCGTTGGTGTACCCGTCGGACTAATATTCTTTTCCTACAAAGTGCAAGACTCATCACCTAGAATCATACCCCAAGCAAAAAAAAATAGCTTGAATGCTATTAAGCAAGCAATCCGGGACACTAGGGAACTAGGCACCCGGTTATTAGACCTCGGTTACCGATTGATCCACGCCCTCCGGGCCTCCTGTTTTATGGATATTATAATTGGGTTATATCCATGTAAAAGTTATTCAGTCTTTAGACCGGGTACAATCTTGGATCTCATTATCAAGCAGATGGAGCGCGATAGCTTTTTCGATAAATCAGCGGTCCGAGCTGCCGCTTACTCCGCGATGCTTGGGGGGTTTGTAACGCGATGATCGCAGCTATTTTAGAATCAAAACAAAAAGGGATAGGGATCAAAATGAATGACTTCAAGTCTTTGCCTGACTTCCATAATAGGCTTGAAAAGGCTAAAGAAGTGGCAGAGTGTCTCACATTCCGGACTTGAGGAAGGCTGCCAAGGCCCTGCTTCTACGGATAGTACCTTCAGTCTTACGAATTTTCTCTTATAGCCGAAGCCACCATTCGGCTGAGGGAGAAGGTGCGCAGCACTTGACCAGAGGAAGAGGGCTTGTAGAAAGAAGGGTCGAGTTTCCGAAGGACCGAGAGGTCGGAAATGGCTTTACGATTTCCGCACACGAAGACACTTCTAGAAATGGCTGAGAAAAGAAGGCACCTAGTGTTTCTTTAGTCGCGCGCTCCAACCGTAAAGCGCTCTCCCTCTGGTCGAGTGCTACGCACCTCCTTTCGTAAAGCGCTCCAATCGTAAAGCCCAAGGAGTGCGGCCATTTATCTCTTGAATATTTTAAGACTTTTGTCTTACCCCTGGTGAGTTTATTACGTAATTTTATGGATAATACAAGATGACCAATCTTTCGGTTATGCCATTACTACGTAATTTATTTTGGTCACAATAAAAAAAAAGCCAACAAATATGAGAATTTATCTAATTGGTCTTGTCGCTAAGATACTTGGAATTATAATACCCCTGTTACTGGGTGTCGCGTTCTTAGTACTAGCAGAACGAAAAGTCATGGCGTCTATGCAAAGAAGAAAAGGACCGAACGTAGTCGGCATTTTAGGATTGTTACAACCTTTAGCAGATGGTTTGAAGCTCATGATAAAAGAGCCAATTTTGCCTAGTAGCGCGAATATTTTTATTTTTCTAATGGCACCCGTTCTGACGTTTACACTGGCTTTGTGCGCTTGGGCTGTGATCCCTTTCGATTATGGTATGGTTTTTTCAGATTTAAATATTGGGGTTTTGTATCTATTTGCGATATCTTCACTTGGAGTGTATGGAATTATTACGGCAGGCTGGGCAAGTAACTCCAAGTATGCTTTTTTGGGAGCATTACGATCTGCCGCTCAAATGGTTTCCTACGAAGTTTCCATAGGATTGCTTCTGATATCCGTCATACTATGCGCAGGTTCTTGCAATTTTAGCGAGATTGTCCTAGCGCAAACACGGATATGGTTTGTTTTTCCCTTGTTTCCTGTGTTTCTTATGTTTTTTATTTCTTGTTTAGCAGAAACTAATCGAGCTCCTTTTGATCTACCAGAGGCCGAGGCAGAACTCGTAGCGGGCTACAATGTAGAATATTCGTCCATGGGGTTTGCTCTTTTTTTTTTAGGGGAGTATGCTAATATGATCTTAATGAGTAGTCTATGTACATTGCTTTTTCTAGGAGGTTGGCTGCCCATCCTGGATATTCCTATTTTCCAGGTAATTCCGGGCTCTATCTGGTTTAGTATAAAGGTTCTTTTCTTTCTGTTTGTATATATATGGGTCCGCGCAGCATTTCCACGATATCGTTATGATCAATTAATGAGACTTGGCTGGAAAGTCTTCTTGCCTTTATCATTAGCATGGGTAGTCTTTGTTTCTGGTGTTCTAGTAGCCTTTGAATGGCTTCCTTAATTCATTTAGCAATTTCACGCCACAAAAAAATATATATATTTAGGGCCGAAGGCGCAAAGCGCAGAAAACGCAAAGCGAAAAAATCTATAGATTTTTTTCCTTCAGCTCTCTCCCGGCCCCGAGGGTAAGCCCGAAACCGGCAGGGGACACTCTTTGTTAGTAGGATCCTCAGAGATTTAATGTGAGGCTGCGCAACTTTCTGTATAAAGATATTTCAACATAAACGAGTGAAACAAAAATCTAGTGATAGAAAGTGATGCATAAGTTCGCGATTTATAAATAAAACGAACTTCGGCCGACGAAGTCCTTCCCTACTTGAAAAAGAAGGGGGGAGGGCTGCCCGGACAGCGCAAAGCGCTTTCTCGGGCCTTTCAAGAAAAAGCAAGCTTGAGAGGCCAAAAAATATATATTTTGCTATAGTTTCCGCCTACTTCCTTCGCGTTCGCGAAGCGCTGAAAGGACCTAATCTGTTGTGGGGGGGGGGCGGATAAGGGCAGACTGCTACAACTTAAGCTCTTACACGCTCTGCCCTCGTTGGACCTAGTCCGCGCCGTATGTCCTAAGATTATCGTAGAAGCTTTTTCTCGAGATTAACTCAATTTAGCCTTTCTTTTTTACTTCCTTTTATAGGTACTACTCTTCTTCATCATGTTATTATTGGACAAATAGCCTCAGTTGGTTTTCTCTTTTCTTGTTATTACGCCCATGCTTGTCAAAAAAGTAGAAGCCAGATGAAGGAATTCTCGGGATTCCTTCTTAATGAATTTGAATTGGGTAAAGGCTACTGCTGAGTTTTCCATACGCAATCTTACTTGGATTTTCCCAATTATTTGGTGTTTGATTAGTGGTTTCTATGCGCCTCTCACTACGTCCCGCGCACTGTATGCAGGACGCGGGGTCTCCTGAAAGTAGCGAGTTGACTGAATCTGAGCGTAAACGCGCTCATTCTGAATCCGCTTCAGCCCCTGTCCGGGATGTACCGCAACTCAACGGAGAAGGGCTACCAAGCCCCTGGCTTAGAAATGGCTCCTGGCTTAGACAAGGGGCCAACGATAACAGGGTACGTACAAGGGCCAAATAGTTAAAATGGAAGTATTAGTTGGTCAAATTTACTAGTATCTATAGAGCAACTAACTAACGTGTTTAATACGACCCTACACGGCCTCGATTGGATTTTGGTTTGGGCTGCGGGCCATGCACTGCGAGCCCTTACTAGGAATGTACCTGCTGCAGGAAGATCCTTAGTCGCAGGGACTGCTCTTGTTCTCATATTAGGTACCCAGGGGTTGGCAACCCGGGGACAACACCAGCAAGCCCAAGACACTTGGGAAATGGCCCAAATTAATAGGGATAATCAGCCATTACAAAACCATCATGACGAGACTATTCCTTTAATAGCGGCCCGACGTGAGGAATATATGGCAATGCTACAAAGACGGGCTGGGCCGACTAATGATGCTACTGTCCCTCCATGATTCCCTCTCCATATGAGGAATTCGGGAATTCCGTTCAATTTTTGTTGTAAATTTTGGAGCATCCAGAGACCATCGATACCATGACAGCCTATATTTTCTTAGGTAAATTTTTGGTCACTTGTAATTTTTTACTTTTATTTGCTTTAAGTTCGCAAATTTTCGGATTGATCTTTGTCGAAAGAATCCAGGTGATTGTGGCCAAATATCCAACACCCCGACTACAACGGACACTGGATTGGTGGGCCTCGAAATAGGGATCATTTGTTTGAAAAATGATTACAGTTCTACTCCTATACTATGAGTTATCTCTAATCTGAAGCACCCTGAAATGGGGGTTAAGCACATATTTCATTGTAGGATAGCATGAATCGGACGCCATGAGAAGCAGGCCGTGTCAGCTCAATGGATATCGTCACAGAGCATCTCAAGCGGGGTCGTTATTACGCTCCTGGAAAACATGCTGGCCCAACGTGCTTTTCGAAAAACACAAGCAAGAACAATGCATTTCGGGCCAAAATAAAAGACTTAAATAGAAAAATAGAGAGTGTTTTTTTTGGTTGCGCCCATAACCAGCCCTTAATCGCATTAGTATATTATAAACAGCGTGAACAAATCGTTCGAGAAAGCAAACTACAAGGCAAAAATACCAGAATTGAATTGAGTTTTCTATTGCGTAATTTGACTTCTGAAGATCCTAATTCTACTTATACCAAAGAAAAGATTTATGAACTAATAACGGATTACCATGATGGCAGGCAGGAGCTCTTGTTTTTTTTCTGGAACCACTTAGTTGATACTGTTAATTTCACAGAAATCCTGGTTGATCGAAAATCTGGAAAAGAGGTTTCAGCAATTTCGGCAAATTAGTGGCGCTGCTGGGTCATGGCTTTCGAAATAGAAGGCGGATATATAGAAAAAAGCTTGTCGATTTACGAAGATCCTATGAAAACATCAGGACCTTTGGATATGATATTTTTTGAGGTATCATCGATCGAAGATATTCCCCAAAAACTAGGGCCAGGGCGAGGCTCTAAGACTAAAAAAACATGGCTCACTAATATTTTTGGGAAGAAAACTCGACAAAAAACGGGATTGGGGTGTTGGCTTTTTACTTAATTTAATGAAGTAGACTATGAATTCTTTTTTTTCATGATTTTGACTGTTCTGTGAATTATGTGAATTCATGATTCTTACTGTTCTGTTTGATTCTTTTGTAAGGGCCTTGCCGGCCCGAGGCGTGAACTAGCCAAAGGCGACTAATGGGTAACATGTTGGGCCTTTGCTTGGGCCCAAGGGGCATTCGAAATGGCCGAGAGGTCCTTCTTACATAAATACTTATTTGGTTTTACGGGTCCTCTAGCCGGCTTTACGATTTCCGCCCTGAAGGCCTGCCGGCCTTGGGCTTTCGGCGGAGGGCTTTGGCCTTCGGCTTCGGCCTTGGGCAGCAGGCCTGCTGCTTGTGGGCCTAGCCGGCCTAAGGCATATAGCCAGCCGAAGGCTGCCCTTGAATGACTGGGGGTTTACAAGCCCTCCAGCATTTGAAGCACAGGAGCTCGCCGGAAGTTTCTATTTTCATTTGAAACAAAAGTCAAAAAGAGCCAAGCTATCCCGGCCCGCCATAAAATTGCTTTCAATAGATATAGTACCCCAAATCTCCTCGCTAATATGAAGGAAGCATTGCTAAATGACTAAATTTCGCTAATATGACTAAATTCCGAGGATTTGTAGATAAATATAGATAATTAATACTCTGGAATCCTCATCGCTAATGACACCTTCGCGAAATGACGCATATTTAGCTAATATGACTAAACTTGTTGAGGATCTGTAGTATAATATAGAGGAATACCCTTTAATATGGAATTAAAGGGTCGGGAAGGGAATATATCATAGAATTATATATGGAATATGGAATAATTCTATAGAATTAAAAAGGGTTAATCAATTAAATTAAAATAAATAGAATAAATTAATAAATTCATAAATAAAAGAAATTCAAATATATATATATATATATTTATATATAATAGAAGAAATGCATAAATAAAATAGATTCTATTATTTATAGAAGAGACTTTTCAATCCATGTTTATTCTTCGCTCATCTTCCAAAAGAAAATGAGCTACTATTTTTCTTCTTCGAAGAAGAGGATGAGCTGCAATAGATATAGAGATATAGATATATCTATATATATCTATATATATAGAATTGATAGGTCAGGGAAGATAGCCTTGACCTCTAACCTTTGAGGATACTGAAGGCCTAGATCTTCCCCTACTTGGGTTACCATGTTTTTGAGATCTGTTATATAGGCCTCTAGTTTTCCTTCGGGAACGCCCAAAGACTTCCATCATGGAAGTGACATAGGAACTCCGGGCGGGGTTCATGGCACTTCTCATAGAACCTTAGGGACGCTTCCGCCAGGAGTCCAAACTAATAGGACTGAAGATAGGAAGCATAGACCGAGGAGAAACGTATTTTCGGTTACGCAGTACGTACGGCCTGTAGGTCCTGTAAGCATCTTGTCCTTATGCAGTTTGTAAACGGTGTCCGCTATATTCCGAAGATCAAGAATTCTATTTGTTTGTTGGAGGGCGGAGAACTTGGTTTTGTCGGACACCACAAAACCAAAATACTGTCCGACAAAACAAAAGCCACTTATGACCTCTACAGCCTTGGCATACCTTTTAGGATAATCTGGCAAATCCTTGAACTCATTCATGGGAATTCAAGTAATTTCCTTTCGGATTCAAGAATTCCTTGAATCATAGCATTATTCCCTCCTCGGAAAAGAGAGGAATGGGTTGCACTCTTTACAGCTGGCTTATCATAGGAATCCTCAAACCCTTTGTCCTTAAATTACCCATAGTCCCAAAGTGATCCTTGCGTCAAGGCTTCCATCACCGAAGGAAGAAGGTCTAGAGCCCTAGGAGTATCGTCGTATAGCACGACGCTAAATCGACATCTACAAAGCGATACCCCTCTTTGAGCAATTCTGGGCCTAAAATTCTTAGGGACTTGTCCCTGATACGCCGCTTTACCGAATTGAAGGAGTCCTTATATAGTTAAGGGTGGCGCTGATTGCATTGATCGAATAATAGAACTGGATAACAACTTTTTTTATTATCTAATGGACACTTGGAAAGAAGAAAAGATTTGTAAATTAGACCGCGTAGATTTTTGTATTGATTTTGACTACGATTTGAAGGGCCGGGGACTGTCTGACAAAAAAAGGTAAAATGCACATCGCCAAAGAATTCTTTTTATTCGCTCTATGGACTCCGTCAATGCAGGCTTAAGTTGGCGTTCTAGAACGAAAAAAAAATATATATATCTCTATTTTTTTCAACCCTGTATTGATGGGTCAATCCTGCCCATGATGTATGACGTCAATCATGAAGAACACAAAGTTTCCATGATCCGCGAAAAGGAAAAAGCACGAAATTTATGGCAAGACGACTATCGATTCTTAAACAACCTATATTTTCTACATTTAACAATCATTTGATAGATTATCCAACTCCGAGCAATATAAGTTATTGGTGGGGTTTTGGTTCGTTGGCTGGTCTTTGTTTGGTTATCCAAATACTTACAGGTGTTTTCTTAGCTATGCATTATACACCTCATGTGGATTTAGCTTTCTTAAGCGTAGAACACATCATGAGAGATGTGAAAGGAGGCTGGTTGCTTCGTTATATGCATGCTAATGGAGCCAGTATGTTTTTTATTGTGGTTTATCTTCATTTTTTTCGTGGTTTATATTATGGAAGTTATGCGAGTCCTAGAGAATTAGTTTGGTGTCTTGGAGTGGTAATTTTAGTGCGCCTAGGAAGTCTCGTTCAAAGATGCGAAGGTTGAAAGCGATCGCCCGGATAAGACTCCTAACCTAAAGCGGGACCAGACCGCAGGGAACTAAAGCATGGGGCCTATCCGTTGTTTCGCCGCACGGCAAAAAAAATTGGTTTTTTCGTACGCAACAGGGTCAAGCCACAGCCCCCCCCCAACCACGGGTGGTCCGGAAGGCCAGAGGATCCATGAAATATTCTCGCGCGAATAACCCTCCGGAGGTAACTGTAACTAACAGGAAAAGTCGTACACGGTCCTAAACGGCGAGCAAACGAACAAACGTGAAACCTAGGGATCACCCAAAAGGACTCTATAAGGATCATGATTAGAGAGAAGCGGGAACCAGTCCCAAAAGCACAAGGCTTTGGCCAAAAATGTATGGGTGACAGATCAGCCATAAATGTACTCCGAGAGAGACACCGGGCAATTAATGTCGCATACGACGAAGCCCCAACGAGTGAAATGCTCGGAGGAAAGGGCTGTAGATGATAAAATGCTATGCTGGAAACACGCGGAAGGGCTCTCTGCAAGTTATAGTAACTGCCCCCTTCTACCTAGTGAGGGGTGAGCGCTCGCCGCGCCTGGAAAGCACAGCGGAATCAGAGAAAGCGAAATAAGAGTAGAGGCTGGCTTACTGGGAATTTCGGTCGAGTTTCGTGTGAGATAAACTAATAGCAAACCTCGAGGCTGGCTATGTTTGAGCCGAGAAATTGACGATGGACCCCAGAAACTCAAAGGGCAAGAGATAAAGGTACCTTATGAGGTAGGGAAATAAAAAAAGATTTCTCTCAATTATTCCCTACAACAGCTACAACTCTAACCTGGGTGGCGTATAGCAGGTTACTCTGGTGCTGTCTGACAAAGGACTTACAGGAGACGTGCCACTGAAATCTGGTTTCCTAGGTGTATGCCCTGGACATGCTTAGTAACTCCAGAATCCAAGAGAACGGCCTACTGACTGGCCATCTGGGCATCTCGGCCTACCCGGACAGGACCTTTGGAGGAGCCTAAAGCCCCAACGTAGCAAACGTGATGCTACAGCCTAGATGCTTATGGCCGGTCCCCTAAAAACTCCAATCCGTCCACGCTGAATGTCCATTTTGGAGCCTTCAAACGAGGCTTACTACGTCAAAAAGTCTAACCCTGTCAGACAGTCCCGGGGCCTTAATGAAGGATTAATGCAACAGCTGGTAAGCCGTTACGCGCCCTTCTCCTTCATTTGGACTTAACCACTATACCCCGAATCAGGTTTTGAATTTACGGCGGAATGCCTCGAATACCGTTGGAAATATCGCTTATGCGGGCCACGAAGGCCCGTAAACCCTGAATAAGTTATCATGGACGAGCCACATGCAGGGAAACTTGCACGTGTGGTTCTGACCGGGGGGAAGAACCCTATCGGTATTTATTAATGATTGTAACAGCTTTTATAGGATACGTATTACCTTGGGGTCAAATGAGCTTTTGGGGGGCCACAGTCATTACAAGCTTAGCTAGCGCAATACCTGTCGTAGGAGACACTATAGTAACTTGGCTTTGGGGTGGCTTCTCCGTAGACAATGCCACCTTAAATCGTTTTTTTAGCCTTCATTACTTACTTCCTTTTATAATAGCAGGTGCTAGTATTCTTCATATAGCTGCATTACATCAATATGGTTCCAATAATCCATTGGGTATCAATTCTTCTGTAGATAAAATAGCTTTTTATCCCTATATTTACGTAAAAGATTTAGTAGGTTGGGTAGTTTTTGCAATCTTTTTTTCTATTTTTGTTTTTTATGCACCTAATGTATTGGGGCATCCCGACAACTATATAGGGCGACCGGTCTAGATCCCGCACGATAAAAAGCACAAGTCCATTTCTGTGCAAAGGCATTGCACTCATTCTTGTTCGGCAACGAACACGGAGACCTTAGCATGTGCAAGAAGCTCTGTTGAGGGGGGTTCATTTACCCTCCCCGGGGGGGGTAACCCAAAAGTATGGAGCAAGCCGGTTTTCTTGTATTTAAGATGAGGTTCTGTACTGGCGAATCGGAGACTCTTTCGGTCCTTGTCAACCAGCAACTAACCATTGGCACCTGAGCTCTGCAAATGGCGAAGCGCATGAACGTACGTTGCTCGCTCCATGCCTATTGATGGTATATATCAACCAGGTCATAAATGGTTTGTCCTCTACCTACTCTCTCGTATGGAAGGATAGAGTTCAAGATGGAGCGGATTACCTATATTACTAGGGACAGGAGTCTAAACGACATCTTAAGCACAGGGCGTTCAAAAACGAAGGTTTTTGGACAAGCCGTGTAGGAAACAACGGTGAGGTCCTAGGGGTCGCTTTTATCCCTAGGAAGTCAGAGGGCCCGTATTACCTGCCTACCTGAAAGGGACCTAGCAATAGGAAAGCGCTTGATAACAAGCAGCAGGGAAGGAGCCTATGTACTTACTAAATGGTTACCGTTTGGCAAGTTTCACTTTGACGAGTCTATCAGGCCATCTTCCAAGGACCGTGTAATAGGCGCTCGAAAGAGAGGGAATGTGCGTTAAATAGACCTTCCGGGTTTGAAGAAGCTCCGAAGAAAGTCAGGTTAGAGAGCCGTGTGATGGGCGACTATCCCGTACGGTTCGGAGAGCACTTGAGTAGCCCAGATCGGTGAACGGGGTAACCCTGGGGCCGCATAGGGTGGATTCTTGACTCTATCCCGCAAATCCCATGTCAACCCCGGCTCATATAGTGCCGGAGCGCGGTTCGGACCCAACAATATCCGCTACCGACGGAAATCGGTGCCTTGAGGGCGTTAAGGCTAATCCCTACCGAAACTGGGGAGTGAGTGACCTCCTCCCCAGGGCAAGCTCTTTGGATGGGAAAATGCTCTTTGTGGTTCCTGATACAAGCCCAAGTCGCCTTCTTACTATAAGGGGCTGCCGCCTTCGCCTAGGCGAGCCGGCGGTCACGTCGTTTTGCCGGACTCACGCGAGTACTCCTAATTCCGGGGGAGGAAAGGGGCCCTCTGAGGAAGGACCAAACAAGACGGCGTCGCCAAGTTCGCAGACTGGTAAATGCTTAGGGAGGACCACACTGAGTGCTTCGGATTGGTTGGGACCGAAACAAAATTGGCCGGGGGGAACCCCGGAACTGATAAGCGAAGCCTCGAATAAAGCCTTAGGCCTTGATGAGGTACGGGCCCAAGATGAGGCGAACCCGATCTATGGACAGATGAGTGGAGCGATTAAGAGTTCGAATCTTGACGTTCCTCTTAACCCCTTGGAGTTTTCACATCTGGCCCAACTTGTAGAGAAACAATTCATCGATGGCAAATATCGCCATCTGGTAAGGGAGATTATATCTAAACCGGAAGTGCTGCTTACGGCCTATAACAACATCAAATCCAAACCCGGGAATATTCCCGGAAGTCCAGAGAGCGACACGCTCTTCCTTCGTCGAGTGGCTTCGCCCGGGATAAGCCTCAAATGGTTTCATGAAACGGGGCGTAAACTGAGGGAGGGTACATACGAGTTTGAGCCGATTTGGAGGTCCGAAGGACCGAAGACGGGTAGAGCTGAAAAGCGCCCCCTAACCATAGCGAACCCTAGGGACAAGATAATACAGGAGGCTTTCCGGATGGTACTGGAAATTATCTACGAACCAAGGTTCAAAGATATATCCCATGGTTTCCGAAGGAACAAGGGTACTCACTCAGCCCTGAGGGACATCAAAATGCGGTGGAAGAACCCATCGTGGTGGCTCGAATTCGATATTCGGAAATGCTTCGACACTATCAACAAGAAAATACTAATGTCAATACTAAGCGAAACCATTCAAGATAATAGACTCGAAAGTACCTTGAACCAAATGTGGAACGCAAAGATTATGGATGTCGAATTGGGAGGCCCCGGGGTTCCTCAGGGAAGCCTTATATCTCCCATCCTGACCAATTTATACCTCGACAGACTCGACAGGGAGATCCTAAGGATCCGAAAGGAACTCGAAAAAGGCTCCCCGAGGCATCGTCGAGCCAATCCCGTATATGAGCAACTGCTGTACATCCCGAAAAACTCGGTGATGCATATGGGACCGGCAGCCCTGCTTCGAGAGAAGAGGAGACGGCTTAAAATTGTCAGAAGAAAAGGTATACCCTTTGCGGATCCCAAGGACCCTAAATTCGTGCGAATCTACGCGTGCCGCTACGCCGACGACATTCTGATGGCAGTTTCGGGGTCGAAAGCTTTGGCCCGCGAAGTCATGGAACGAGTCTCCCGGTTCCTCAAAGACGTTCTCCACCTGGAGATAAACCCAGAGCAAACCCGTCTGGGACACGTAGTGGAAGAGAAGGCAACCTTCTTAGGGATGAGGCTCTTAGGTCCGAAACCAAGTCAATTGCACGTGAGGTCGGACAAAGCGACTCGGGCCAGGAATAAATATCGGGGCCGCGTCCGAAAGGCCGCGTTGGAGCTTTCGAATGGGTGGGAGAAAGGGCTTAAGAAGCTCGGAGAGAAGTTACTGGTGTGCGCCCTGAAGAGGGCCTTGAAGGAGGCCGGCAAAACAGGGAACCTTACACTTATGAAACCTGACCAAGAGGTGCGGAAAATGCTAGAACAAATTTGTCGAGAAGTTGTGAATGAGGTACAAAGGCCAACGGGGATTGGTCAGGATGCCATGTTCCGGTGGGCACGTGAATCGAGTAAAGGGGACATCTTCACGAATATTCTTGAACGGGATGGACAGGGAGTGGTGAGAAAATTCGACGAATTCGTCGTATCGGTGCACAAGCTCTTATACCCAGAGTCCAGGGTTGAGCGAAAAGAATCCACGGGTCCAGGCCCGGAAAGGGACGCCCCCACGAACCAAGGCCAGGCGTTCCGAATACAGATATACGCACCGCTTTCGCGGATACTAGACAAGTTAAGGGCCAGAGGAATCATTAACGCTGAGGGAAGACCAACCTCCGTACCTCTCCTCGCGACCCAAGACGATGTCACTATCACGCAATGGTACGGAAGTGTGGCGCACGGGTTCTTAAGTTATTACCGATGTTGTGATAACTTCTATAAGGTCAAAAAGGTTGTAGACTATCAGCTCAGATGGTCCTGCCTACACACCTTATCACACAAGATTAAAGCCAAGGGCGTGGGTAAAGTCATAGACAAATATACCCACGAGCTGCGGGTGGAAACGGCGAAGGGCCCTAGGGTATATTTCCCTACACCTACTGAACTGAGGGTTATGGGAAAACAATTCTTGGTGAAGAACATCAAAGACCCGGAGAGAATCCTTGGTCTGATGTTCTTACGCACCACTAGGCACCCGGCCGATAGATGCTCAGTTATAGGTTGCCTGGAGAGTAAGATCGAAATGCACCATATCCGTGCGCTGAAACGCAGCGGAGCGGGCGGCCCCAAAATGTCCATAGTAAACTCTAGCAGCGACCGAATCAGTGGGCTAGAAGCTCTTCACGCGGCACTTAACCGGAAACAAATTTCCTTATGCAGGGAGCACCACAAGGCGATGCATGCGGGGGATATAAGTCTGCAGGATATAGATGTATCTGTGGTTCTGAACCCGAAACCAAGAAGGGGGCAGGCCTGTGATTCTCGATGATTAAACTCTACAACGAAAAAGATTGGGGTTGGGAGCCGTATGAGCGGTAACGTTCACGTACGGTTCTGTGAGAAGGGTTGGGGACGGAAATGGCCCCATTCCCTTACTCTCGATGGTATTTCTTACCAGTCTATGCGATTCTTCGAAGTATACCTAACAAATTAGGGGGTGTAGCCGCCATAGGACTAGTTTTTGTGTCATTATTGGCTTTACCTTTCATTAACACTTCATATGTACGTAGTTCAAGTTTTCGACCAATTCACCAAAAATTGTTTTGGTTGCTTGTAGCAGATTGCTTGCTTTTAGGTTGGATTGGATGTCAACCCGTGGAAGCACCATATGTTACTATTGGACAAATTGCTTCAGTGGGTTTTTTCTTCTATTTTGCTATAACGCCCATTCTTGGCAAATGTGAAGCCAGATTAATCAAAAATTCTAATGCTTGCGAGGCGCGTAGCGTCCTAGCAAGCTTTCTCACTTCTATTGGCTTGCTTTGGTGGTGAAATCCAAAGCTACCAGCCCTCCGGGCCTTACGCAATTCTCCTTTTTTTATACCAATAATAATATACTTTTCCTAAAGGTTATTAGTTGCACCAAGTATATCGCACTTTGATGGGAGCTGCCGAGGGATACAATGAGATCCCCATGAGAAACCTGAGGGTGACAGAACTAGTGAACGTAGTACTGGTGACAGCAGTACTACTGCTGAATCCGGAGGCAACGATAAAAAAAGGATGCCTCGCTCATCTTCTGGCCTTCCTCTCCACAGGAAAACAACCTTACGGCGAGGGCGATATAACCGAGAATAAAAGCACTACGGGACTTCGCCGTTCGTCGTCTGCAAAATATTTGACTCCGGATCTGGAGCTGGTGATAAAAGGTTCAGGGCCTTTTGCAAATCGTGTCTAATCCAAGCTTGGTTCCCGAGCATCGTTCGAACGTTTCCTTCCCTACTACATTGGGAAATAGCAATAATGTACCTTCGGAACTTCCCAAACGTGATGGGGGTTTCTTAAATTATTGAAACTGTATGGCTTTTATACGCTGTGTTATTTCGAAATTACCACTTTTCCGTAGGACCGACCTCGACCCGGGCTGTGAGTTCAGGAATTCGCGCCCTCTGGGCCTCGTGGAGAGTGCCAAAGGGGGGGTGGTAAATATTATGCCCGTTGTCCGGTGAGAATATAGAGTCTACACCAAGGAATTAACGTTCTAATTCTTTTGACTCCTTTTTTGAGTCAAATTGTGTGCGGATAAGGTGCTAATTGATCCACAGCGGACGCTTATTGATCAATTAACTGACCCCGAGCCTAGTTTTAGGCGGTTAAGAAGCTCGTCATATGACACACAGCAAAAAGCCTGGTATAGGGGGTTGGGGTAGCGAGCCCCACGAGCCAGTCCTCAGACTCATTTGGCGGTTAGGCACGTAGTGCTCTCGCTTTGGTCCGAAGGGTCTGAAGGAGACTTCTTTGGCTTTACAGGGTCCAAAGGATACTTCTTTGGCTTTACGAAAGAAGCGCCTAAGGCCGGAAATGGCAGGTCCGTACACGATATTGGGAAGAAGGCACGTAGTGCTTCTTTGGCTTTACAGGGTACGAAGGCCCGGAAATGGCTTTACGACGCACACGAAGACCCGATAGGCATATCGTGTGCGGAAATCGTAAAGCCATTTCCGACCTCTCGGCGCTTCTTTCGGCCTTCTCTTGTTTACGGCCTCTGCGCTGCCTTCGTCCAATGAAAGCCAGTGAAAGGAGGAGCCGGCCTCGCTTTTCACCTATCAGGTTGAAGGCGCTTAAAAATTGATATATATCAATTTTTGAAAAATATATATATAAATGAAAAACAAATATATAAATATCTACCAGTTTTACGAAAAAAAAAGATACGATTTATGGATAACCAATTGTTTTTCAAATCTCTAATAGCTACTTTACCAAAAAGGATACATAAATGTCAAACAGTATCTAAAGCACCTGAAAACTGCGCGAAGATGCCCAAAAGCATCCAATTTCGAGGATTCAGTGGAACCGGTGAACCATTTGGACGTTTGGATTTCCGAATGGGGCAGAGGGCCTTTAGCTATGAAAGGCAAAGGCCAAAGGCCTTTCTAAGCTTTAGCTCTCTCCCTGGTAGAAGAGAAGGTTCGGCTTGGACCGAGCGTCTTCGTGCCCTTTGGAAACACTGTAAAAAAGAGCAGTTCAAGGCAGAAGGCCTGTTTCGGCTCATAAAAGACATAAATCTGTGGATAGCGGCCTATAAGAAGCTGTCACCAGGCTCAAAGAACGATGGTGAAAGGCCGAAAGGCACCTCGATCAAAGCACTAGAAACACTGAGAGACTCGGTGATAAACCCCCCCCCTACTTTAGGAGGGGGGAGCTCTACGGGCCGAAGTTGGCCCAAAGGGCACGAGACTCTAGAGAGAGGGAGCAAAGCCCTGGGTCCGGAGAGTCCGAAGGAGACTTCTTTGGCTTTACAAAAGAAGCGCCGAAGGCCGGAAATGGCTAGTCCGCACACGATATTGCCCCGTGTCCCCCGGACCCACAAAGTGTCTCGTGCCCTTGGGGTCGTAGGTCCTTCCGACGCTTCTTTAGCTTTACGGGGGCTTACCCAAAAGGACAAGGATATACTGGTACAGGAAGTGATTCGCAGCATCCTAGAGACGCTTTACGAACCGTACTTCCTTTCGTGTTCCCATGGATTTCGACCGGGCCGCTCCCAACATACCTGCTTGAAGCAGATACGCCGTGACTTTGTGGGGACCGTCTGGTTCATAGAAGGTGAAACCTCGCAATACTTCAATAAAATAGATAAGCAAGTGCTTATAGGCCTCATGCGGCGAAGAATTCGAGACAACAGATTCTTGAACCTAGTTCAAAAAGAGATAAAAACGAGCCTAAGGGCCGGAGCCGAGGGCACAGGGGTTGGCCCCCTTTTATGCAACATAGTGCTGCATGAGCTGGACCTTTTTGTTATGCGACTGAAACGTATTGTTGACAGAGGACGGCGTAGGGCAGTCAATCCAGAGTCTAAGGAATTGTGGCGTCAGTCTGCGGCTTTAATCGACCGCACTACGGCACACAGAGCCAGGGTGCCCTTCCCCTCCAGGGCCTTCGGACGCGGTCTAGGCCACCCGCAAGAAACTCGGCAAATAAACTATGTGCGCTTCGCAGATGATTTTCTTATTGGAGTCATTGGTCCAAGAGCTCTGGCAGAAAGGATACGCGGCTTGGTTACACGATTTATTGAAGTGCGGCTTAAGCTTAGGCTTAACCTGGATAAGACCCGTAAACCCATTCAATCTCGCCCGAACACGCTACCCGCGCACTACGTGCCTATGGGTCCGAAGGCCGAAAATGACTTTACAATTTCCGGGGCCCCGGGCAAAAAAAAAAAACAAATTTTTTGCATAACAAAAAATAAGAAGATTCCTTTCCTTGGATACCTTATTAGTCGCGATTCAAAACATACCTACAATTTGGTACGACGAGGACGAAGGTACAGAATAGGTAGATCTGGTGGGCTTAGTTTACTTGTAGATATGCAGAAAGTTATAAACCGTCTGGCAGAGAAGGGATTTTGTGATAAATCGGGTCACCCGAAACCTAATTTTGCTTACTTTCAGTATCCTCAAAGCTACTCGGTTGCGCGCATAGCCTCCATTCTACGCGGCCTTGCCAACTATTACCATCTGGCAAACTCTAAACGCCAATGTGTGACGCGTTTAAGCTACATACTACGTACGTCATTGGCCAAAACATATGCGGCCAAATTTAAACTAGGCACAGCAGCTAAGGTTTTTGCCAAGGGTGGCAGAGACCTGTCAAAACCAATTAAGGCTAAGAAGGGCCGTAGGCCTTTGCTAAACAGGGTCTTGGGGTCCAAGACCACTGCACATCGAAGGAGGGGGGCGGGGAGTGAAGGCCACTCCCCAGCCATTCCCTACACGCGATATGGTCAAATAAAGCTACCCGACACGAAACCGCTAACCAAAAACTGGCAACCAGGGCAAGCCCGCTTGAATTGCATAGCGAAAAAAAATTTGTACCAAAACTGTCATAGGGAGGGAAACGATTAGAGGCTTACCATTGTTCATAACCACAGGGAAACTGGAGTTGGAGAGCCTTGTGATGGGTAATCATCTCGCGCGGGGAGCACTTGATGATATCGTGAGAGTGCACGGGGAAAGGCTCCGCAATTGAGCTCTTGATTCTATGTATTCTGTTGTCCGAGTGAAAGAAAGAAAAGTAATTACGATGATAAAAAAAAGAATATTTTGGGCCGAAGGTGCGAAGCTCTCGACCAACGGCCCAAAGGCCACGAGACTCTAGGGAGAGGCGCTACGTGCTCGACCAATGGGAGAGGGGAGAGGCGCGAAGACCCTTAGGGAGGGTGTCCCTTCGGACCAAGACCATGGGGGTTCTACAAGCCCGAACCCTATGGCCAAAGGGCTGAGAAGACCTGAAATGGCTTTACGATTTCCGCGTACGCATCCCTATCCCGCTGGTCGAGTCCCCCTTGGGTTCGAAGGAGACTTCTTTGGCTTTACGAAAGAAACGCTTTACAGGGTCCGTAAGGAGACTCTCGTTTCCGGCCTCCGCGCTGCCTTCGTTCAGTGAAAGCCAGTGAAAGGGAGGGGGGGCCGGCGCTGCTTTTCACCTATCAGGTTGAAGGCACTTAAAAATTGATATATATCAATTTTTCAAATATATATATATATATAAATGAAAAAAATATATATATCTACCGGTTTTACGAAAAAAAAGAGACGATTTATGGATAACCAATTGTTTTTCAAATCTCTGATAGCCACTTTACCAAAATGGATACATAAATGTCAAACATCAAAACATGAAAATATATTATATACCAACCCGAACAGTCTATTTCAATTATTATATTTTTTGAAGTATCATACCAATACGCGTTTTAAAGTTTTAATTGATATTTGTGGAGTTGACTATCCTTCTCGAAAACGAAGATTCGAAGTAGTTTATAATTTACTTAGTATTGACTATAATACACGCATACGTATATTAACAAGTGTAGATGAAATCACTCCAATTTGTTCGGTAGTCAGTATATTTCCATCGGCCGGCTGGTGGGAACGAGAAACTTGGGATATGTTTGGTGTGTATTTTTCTAATCATCCTGATTTACGACGTATATTAACAGATTATGGTTTTGAGGGGCATCCATTAAGAAAAGACTTTCCTTTAAGTGGATATGTGGAAGTACGGTATGATGATTCAGAGAAACGTGTGGTTTCTGAACCTATTGAGATGACTCAAGAATTTCGATATTTTGATTTTGCAAGTCCTTGGGAACAAATGTCGCGTAGTGACGAATCAAATCAAAAGTAAGTCAGCGCCAAAATCTTTTATATTGCTTAAAGCCTTCTTGAGAATATACAATGACTACGGAATTGCATGCTTGGCTCGGTAGGCATCCGCTTTGTCTTTTTTTCGCCAAACTAGGTCTTTACAAGTTGAAACAGCTCAGCGAAGCTAAGCTTTTGGGTCCGAAGGGTCCGAAGGAGACTTCTTTGGCTTTACGAAAGAAGCGCCGAAGGCCGGAAATGGCTCGTAGATTTCCGACAGCGGGATATTTATGCGCTTCGCGCCTTTTGCCATATGGGCCTGCGGCCTGGAGCCTTTGCGTTTTATTGGCCTTAAGGCGCTGGGGCCCCTGTCTCGATTTATCATCTAAGATGATAAATTGGTCACAATCTTAAGGTTCAGATTGCGGAATTATGGATTAGTCGATGTTTTCATTCATTTATGAACAAATTGGCTGGAGCTGAACTCTCCACTTTATTAGAACAAAGAATTACCAACTATTACACCAAATTGCAAGTGGATGAGATCGGTCGAGTGGTTTCAGTTGGAGATGGAATTGCACGTGTTTATGGATTGAACAAGATTCAAGCAGGGGAAATGGTTGAATTTGCCAGCGGTGTAAAAGGAATGGCTTTAAATCTAGAAAATGAAAATGTAGGAATTGTTATATTTGGTAGTGACACTGCTATTAAAGAAGGAGATATTGTAAAGCGCACTGGATCTATTGTGGATGTTCCTGTAGGAAAGGGCATGTTAGGTCGTGTGGTTGATGCGTTAGGAGTACCCATTGATGGAAAAGGTGCTTTAAGCGCTGTAGAACGAAGACGTGTAGAAGTGAAAGCCCCAGGGATTATTGCACGTAAATCTGTGCACGAACCAATGCAAACAGGATTAAAAGCAGTGGATAGCCTGGTTCCTATAGGTCGTGGTCAACGAGAACTTATAATAGGAGACAGACAAACTGGAAAGACCGCTATAGCTATTGATACCATATTGAACCAGAAACAAATCAACGCACAGGGCACCTCTGATAGTGAAAAATTGTATTGTGTATATGTAGCGATTGGACAGAAACGTTCAACCGTGGCACAATTAGTTAAGATTCTTTCAGAAGCGGGTGCTTTAGAATATTCCATTATTGTAGCAGCCACTGCTTCGGATCCAGCTCCTCTGCAATTCCTGGCACCATATTCAGGTTGTGCTATGGGAGAATATTTTAGAGATAATGGAATGCACGCATTAATAATCTATGATGATCTGAGTAAGCAATCAGTGGCATATCGCCAAATGTCATTATTATTACGTCGACCACCAGGTCGTGAGGCGTTCCCAGGAGATGTGTTCTATTTACATTCTCGTTTATTAGAAAGAGCCGCTAAAATGTCAGACCAGACTGGTGCGGGTAGCTTGACTGCGCTACCTGTTATTGAGTGCGCCCCGACGGGACGTAGTATGATTCAAACAATGGTTGGAGGGGAAGTCGCTGGCAGGTACTACCAAACCACGACGAGAAGCAACCCGAAAGACCAGAGCGCTAGGAGGATAGGAAGAGCGGATATTCACGGAGTCCAGAAGCCAATAAATAAGCCTTCTTCGCCTGTTATTAACCTTGTTCAATGGGTGAACGCAGCATCGTCGAAATACGATGAGAGCTCTGGGTATAAGCATATACCTTACCCAAGAATCCACTCCGGCAGCGCTCACCTTACGAGACAGGGGCGTCTACTGCGTCCGAGCGGGGTTGTTACTGAGGGTGATAAGCCAAAGGCTTACGCTCTCGGTACGAGGAATTATTCCAAAGACAGCTTTCAGCCTCCGTTAACTGAAGGCGTCCATACGAATGAAGGTACTGGAACGAATTTCGAGCTCCTAACAGGGCTTCGAAACAGATGGAAGGTGAAAACGGGAAAATATGAAGACATCTTTTCGCTTATCGCGAGGGAAGATAATCTAATCCTGGCATGGAACAGCATAAGAAGCAAGCCAGGTAACTTAACCCCCGGGACAACTCCCGAAACTCTAGATGGTATCGACACCAAGTGGTTCCAAGACACTAGTTCGAAACTAAAGAGCGGGACTTACAGGTATACCCCGGCGAGGAGAGTTGATGTTCCAAAACCCAACAAACCCGGGGAGACGCGTCCCCTAACAGTTTGTAACCCCCGAGACAAGATCATTCAGCAAGCGTTCTTAAACGTATTGCAACCCATCTTCGAAGGCGGCTCCGTCTGGCAAGAAAGCGAGCAATCGACCTACGAAAACCACTCCCGGGAATACACCCAATGTCATCTCTCCCTAACCGGAAGGAAAATATCACACTTCAAAGGTGAGGACGGTAGCTATACCAAGAAGTTCCTGACCAGACATTGGCTATTACCCCCTATATTCCTTAACGTAGCCCACGGGTTCAGACCTAACCGAGGCGTTCACTCGGCGCTTAAAGAAATCAAGCAATTCTGGGGCGCCCCAAATTGGTTCCTTAAGTTCGCTATTAAGAAGGCCTTCGACAATACGAACCATAACCTGATTCTAAATCTCTTGAAGCAACACGTTGCGGACCAACGTGTGGAAGACGAGCTTCGGAAAATGTTGAAGGCCCGCGTCATCAACTTCGTGCTTGGAGAAGAATCAACTATGACCTTAGGTGTGCCTCAGGGTTCTGTCTTAAGTCCCTTCCTATTCAACGTAGCCATGCATCATCTGGACGTGTTCATGATCGATCTCAAAAAAAAACATCAGGTGCCCTCGGAAAAAATACCCAATAAGGTGTACGTAAGCGAAAGACGTAAATTGCTAACGTTAGCAAAAAAACAAGAATGGGGCATCAGAAAAAAACTGAGAGCCAACAGGGACTTAAGAAAAGACCTCAAGCGCAGGGGGGTTAGCCTTTTTGAATACAAGGTTAATCCTCGTAACATTTATTATGTCCGATATGCGGACGATTTTATCGTCGGGGTCCAGGGAGATAAAGCCTTTACCAAGGACACGGCTACGTCGATCTCTAATTTTATTAAGAGTAGTATGCACTTTGAAGTCTCAGAGTACATATTTCACACCAAAAGCGGCAAAACTCCTTTCTTAGGGTTTCACCTATCGGTCGGACTCCTTGGCCCCTCGGTAAAGGGTAAAATAGCAGAGCGCTTTGCACGGCTCAAGGCACGAATTCGAGGCGCGCGCAGGGGAGAATATAAGCAATACCTAAAAATGGTGAGCAAGACGTACACCAAATACTATAGGAAGGTCCTAGAGGGTCACCTCCGACAGGCCCATCAGACTATGTTGTCTAGCAAGCTCTTGAAATCCGGAGGCTTGACTCTGGCGCGCCAAAGAACTATCGACGCATTGGAAGAGACGCTGAACCAGATCAAGAAGGAAGCGCAGCGAGGCTCGGAGGGCCGAAGGCCGGAGTGCTTTCCGACGGGCTTTTTAGTATCAGACCCAGCGGCAGCCCGCAGGGCTCTCGGGAATCCGCCTGCTAACCCTAGGTACCAAGAGGCAGAGGAGGAATGGGATAAGGAATGGGAATTCTTGGTCTCGGCTTGGGGTTCGAGGGCCCTATCACTAGCCAGGATTGAGCCCGACAAGGAGGCCGACCTGTTCAACATCATGGGGAGGGAAGACCTTAGCAAACTGATTAGTCTGAGGGAGCAATACCATAGCGCGCTCGAGGAACTCCTGAGCAGAGAGACCTCGGGCAAGATGGTAAAATACGTTCAGGGTAAGTTCGCGGCCGCAGGCAGAGGAGAAGGAAACGCCAACGCTATTTTGGCTTCACAGCTCACTAACAATAGATATCGTAGTACGGTTTATCTGGAGATGCCTTATTCAAAAATTAGAGAGAAGCTGCGATCGGTTGGATTCATTCGGGACGAACAGGGTGCATTCCCTAAATCCCTGCCCCAGATCACAGAGCTTGAGGATATTCAAATAATCGATTTTTTTAAGCAGAAGGCCTATGGTCTGCTTAACTTCTACCAATGTGCGGACAATCGATGGGAGCTTATCAAGATCGTGAATTGGATGCTTAGATATTCTCTCTTACACACACTAGCGCACAAGTATAACACTACTGTGTCAAAAATAATGGGCGTATACTCCAAATCTCCGAAAGTCTTCATTGAAGCTGGGAACCCTGGCGAATATTCTATGCTCACTGGGTTTCCCACCCCACTGGAGATAAACACTAGACGCAAAGAATTCCTCGTTTCGGGGGATGAAACCCCCGAAAGCTTGGAAAAACTCCTTGAAGATAGGCGGACCCTTCTCACCCAATCGAAGGCGAAGTTCGATAAATGCTGTGTCGCTGATTGCCCTGAAACTAACATAAAGCTCCATCACATTCGGAAGCTGGTAAAAAGGTTCAAAGGCAACATCGTCACCATCAACGTTAAGGGCAAACGCACCGGAAAACAGGATCTGGACAAGGTGCGTCTTTCAGCCCTATCCAGAAAACAAATCCCCCTCTGCCCCAAACATCACTCCGACTTTCATGAAGGCACCATAACATTGGAAAACATAGACAGCAAGTATTCGTATCCTAAGACCTTATATGTGGGCGGAGAACAAGGGAAGTTGGTGAACATAGAAGACGTCACCAAACAACGTTTTCTGGAACAAAAAAAACACTAGTTTTTTTTACCCCCCCTTTTATCCCCGTCAGGGGATAATTGCAGGGCCTCGTTTTCACCCCCGGAATGTTCCAGTAGGAGCCGTATGATGGGAAACCATCACGTACGGTTCGGTGACGGCCTGCGGGCTAGTTCTACAACACAAGCTGGAGACGTATCCGCTTATATTCCTACCAATGTGATTTCCATTACAGATGGAGTGCGACGTGACGTGTGTGGGATCGGTGAGTCGGGGGCGCATCGTCGTCCCCTGCGACAGAGCCAAGGATTAAGGGGTAGTTGGACTTTTCCTACCCCAAGTAGCAACACCGTAGGCGATCTTAACAGAGCTTCTTCGGGGGAGTCCTCCGAGATTCGAGTGGAAGCCCCCTACCACGGTTTGTCTGTTAGCACTAGGCCGTATCCTTTTGATACTGTTAGTCCTAGCCCCGATACAAAAGCCCAGGTCCATGGGCGGTTTTCGGGAATCGGTGGGCGGTTGCCCGCAGGGATTAGAAGCTTGGCGTTAAGAAATGTCGATCCTCGTACGAGCGCGGCGAGCTCCTTCGGCGGATCCCTCCAAAGACACAACTACAGTTCGCTGTCAAAAGACTTGAGGGCCGCCGCGGGCGCGGAGATGGAGGTGGAAAACCCCGAATTAGCCGGTGGATGCGCGGAAAAGCAGAACCCGGTCAACGCGGGACCTAATACCTTCTGCATAGAAGATGTGCAGGCTAAAGCGAGCGTAAGCTCGTCCTTTCACTTGGAGTCTACGGACTCCATAGCAAAAGTTCTAGCCTCGAAAAGGAGTGATAAAGGCAAATACCAAGATCTTTTTAGCCTTATAATAAGCCCAGAGAATTTAAAACAGGCGTGGCTAGAGATAAGAAACAAAACAGGCAATCTGACGCCCGGTGGCACGGGCGAAACCGGGGAAGACTGGTTTACGGAGACCAGCATAAGTTTTAATAAGGGAATCTATAAATACCAACTAGCCAGAAAAGTTGGCATACCGGGCGAGCGCCGCCCCCTTACTATAGCATCTCCCCGGGACAAAATAATTCAACAGGCCTTCAAAAGAATTTTAGAGCCTATCTTCGAAGGTTATGTTGTCGGGGTTACAGTCCCTCGGAACCAGGGCAACGACATGGTTAAACACTGGATCCTCCCAGTTGTCTTTAGCAACTTATCCCACGGATTCAGACCCGGAAAAAGTGCCCACTCGGCGCTCCAACAAATGCAATTTGGTTGGAGGGACGTACATTGGCTTCTCGACTACGACGTGAGGAAAGCTTTTGATAACGTTAACCACCACGTACTGTGTGCTGCGCTGGAAGAGCAGATAGCGGACCGTAGGGTTATCGACGAGATTCGCAAGATGCTTAATGTGAAAGGGATAAACTTTGACATCCAGGAAACCCTGGGAACCCCACAGGGGTCCGTTCTATCCCCTTTCCTCTTTAACGTTTACATGCATAAATTTGACCAATTCATGCATAATCTTATAGCACACTACGACCGTTCGGGCAAGAGGTTAATAAATCCCGAATGGAAAGAAGTTAGCCGAGTCAGAGCTGATGAGAAGGGTCAGCTGTCGGACCAGGCTACTAGGAACCGGCAGAGACGTTTAGCCGCTGCCCGCAAAGGTATCAAGCGATACATCTACCATCCGGCCAATATCAAGATCCGATACGTTCGCTATGCTGACGATTTTTTGGTAGGTATCGAGGGCCCGAAGGACCTGAGTAAGACCATTAGAGGGGAAATCAACGATTTCCTTCAATCTGCCCTGCACCTAGAGATAAAGAAGGACAACTTGGTCCACGCGCGTTCCGATTGGGTTCGTTTTATAGGCTTCGACATTCAAGCTAGAATGACAGGTTCCTGCTTTACCAAGGGTAAGGAGCTTGAGGCTATTAACAGATTTAAACAAAGAGCCCGTAGGGCCAAAGAGAAGTCACACAAGAAGTACCAATCTATGATGAACAAGGTGGGAGCTTCGATCCAACGCCGAACCATAGAGGATACCTTTGCTAGGGCTGAGCAAACCTACCTTAAGCAAGTACAGGTCGCAGTGGGAGCCGAAACCCTTAGTCGATCGCAAGCTTTGGACGCTCTGCAAGAATCACTCAATGTACTAAGACATGAGTACTCATGGGAACAGGGTAACGGACCAGCCCAGATGCCTGAGAATTATCGGAACACCGATTCGGCAAGCATAAGGGAAGTGGCTGGGCAGTGGATTCGAGAGGCTAAATCCCTTGGAAACCTCAGGGTCGAACAAGAAGTTAGACAAGCCCTGAAAGATCTATACGGGGTAGACATTGTGGAGAAGGTGGAGGAACTCAGTAAGTTCCTGGACAACTTAGACTCTGGTCGAGGTAAAATAACACGGTACATCAAAGATAAGTATAAAGGTAAGAGTGCAGCTATAGCCTCGGTCAACCTTTATATAAGATGCCCAATATCTCACATACTGGAATGTCTGCGGTCCCAAAATATTGTAGCCAAGAATACCCGAAGACCTATTGCGGTCACTACTATTTCCAATCTGGATGATCTAACTATTATCGACTGGTTTAAATCCAAAGCCCATGGGATCCTAAGCTATTACAAATGCGCACACAACATCTGGGAAGTCCGAGACCTGGTCAACTACCATTTAAGATATTCTCTCCTTAGCACCTTAGCCCTCAAGCATAAGTCCTCAATTTCCGGGATTATAAGAGGGTACGGTAAAGCCCCGAAAATACGAACAATTAATGAGAAGAGCCAGGAGTCCACGGAGTTCCCCACAGTACACAGAGTGAATAGCACCCGCAGAGGATTTAACACCAAACCAATAAGCCTAATAACGTTACAGGATTTTCAGGATCTCCTGATGAGACCGTGCGTGGCGCGGAAACAGTACTATGACCCGCTTCATGCAGCTAAACGCCAAAATCGGTAGTATCACCCGATAAAACTACTGCAGAACTGGGAGACTAGCCGCCACTGGTCTACCTAGATGCCTTTGATCATTCCTCTAGTCTCCTATGGGAGCCGGATGAGGGAGAAATTTCTCACGTCCGGATCTTTGAGAGCCTCCGGGCTACTCTCTCAAATCTTTTTGGAAACAGAACTCTTTTATCGTGGAAGTCGACCTGCTATTAACGTGGGATTATCTGTGAGTCGCGTCGGTTCTGCGGCTCAGTTGAAAGCCATGAAACAAGTATGCGGTAGCTTAAAACTAGAATTGGCACAATATCGTGAAGTAGCCGCTTTTGCTCAATTTGGTTCAGACCTTGATGCTGCGACTCAGTATTTATTAAATCGTGGGGCTAGGTTAACTGAGATACTTAAACAAGCACAATATAGCCCAATTCCTATTGAAAAACAAATCGTGGTTATTTATGCAGCTGTCAAAGGTTACTTAGACCAAATACCCGTCGCTCTCATAACGCACTATGAACAAGAGCTATTGAAATCTATTGACCCAGGTCTACTTTCTGCTATTGTACAACAAAAAAACATCACTGAGCAAATTAGTAGTCAACTGGCTACCTTTTGCCAAAAATTTACGCAGAGCTTCTTAGCAACTCATCAATCATAAAAAAAGAAGAGGGGCGAAGCTATTTGCTTCACCCCTCCCCCCTCCGGTTACCGAGTAGCCATGGCTTATGCAAAAAGGTAGGGCATGGGCTGGGGTGGGCGATTGCCTGCAAGGATTAGAAGCTTGGCGTTAAGAAATATCGATCTTCGTACGAGTGCGGCGAGCTCCTTCGGCGGATCCCTCCAAAGACACAACTACAGTTCACTGTAAAAAAAAACTTGAGGGCCGCCGTGGAAAACCCCGAATTAGCTGGTAGATGCGCGGAAAAGCAGAACCCGGTCAACACGGGACCTAATACCTTCTGCATAGAAGATGTGCGGGCTAAAGCGGGCGTGAGCTCGTCCTTTCACTTGGAGTCTACGGACTCCATAGCAAAAGTTCTAGCCAGGAGCGTCATTTTGAGCTACAGATTCAGTCTTTTTCGAGTCTTCGGAGCTACATTTATCTTTTTCATTTTATCTTCTTCGTGTGATACACGTGCCTGCCGAGCCTGCTTCAACTTTGGCCAAAGAGTCTTCCAGAGCCCGAGAATTTACTCGGAGAGCCTCATGCGAGGAAATCTTGCACGTCCGGTTCGGGGCCCTCTTATAGGTCAAGAAAAGGAACTTCAGGCGATGCAGGGTAACACCTGTTTAGGCACATAGGCTCTTTCCCTTTATTTTGTCGGACAGTTTTTTGGTTTTGTGGTGTCCGACAAAACAAAGTCCGGGGGGCCGGCTCCAACCCTGCAGTGAAACACAAAAGCTGTTAGAGCAAGTGCAAGGGCATCGGTGCGCGTAGCGCCCCTTGCACTTGCTCTTTTTAAGGGCAAGTGCTTCGATAGGAAATAGGAAATGCTAAGATTCCAACTTAGATTGGTTAAGGATTTGTTACGAACCAATAAAGCCTTCCATGCAATGGCTTCTAACTTCCGGGTTATATCAAAAACCCTATGATTTTTTATATAATTTTTTTTTATTTCCATTATGCCATCCACAAAAAACAATAAATTAAAAAATTTATTAGTGTTGACGTTTTTTTTATGCTATGCTTTGAAGAAAATGAAAAAAAAGCTTTGAGTTTTGAAACTTCATCCTTATCCTTACGCTGCAGGTTAAACGTTCTATAGACCCAAGTCCATTTTCCATTAGGATCGGTCTGTACTTGATGTTGAATTTTCATTTTTAATGTGTCAAATCAGCTAACCAACGTTGGATCTAAGGCCAAGTCTGACGACAAGTCTGGCAATTCGCCCGTAAGCCAGGCAGATTGCATAAATAATTTCCGTATTTCATTTACTCGAATTCAAGAAGTGGCTCTTTCTTCCTCAGACTTATCTTTTTTGCCCTTCACGTATTTATCTTCCACACTATCTAATTGAATTAGATCTACGGTATGGAAACTCTGCTTTACCACTTTGAGAATGAGTTTAAAAAAACCGGGATTTTTAGGCCCAAGCAATACAGCAATTCTGCGCCTTTCGAATTGTTCCTTTATTTCCGTGCGCCTCGCGAACCTCCCCAAGTTCGTAGAAATAACGTCTAGGCGTTACTTAGCCCGTAGCCGCTCCAACTCGAAATCACCTGCATCCGTATACCAAAAGGCTGATTGAGGTTGAAAAACGTTAATATTAATAAATATTAACATCCTTTCTGGCAAGTTTAGCCCTATTCTTAGAATTTCCATAGAACTTCCAATATGTGTTTTTATCGGAGTGAAATCAACTCGGTCGTTCTTCAAACTTTGCAATTCCAGTCCGGCGTCCAACGAATTCTCGTTGCGGATTAAACCTATAGGGAACTGTCGTACGTATTCAAAAAAATTTATTGCATCATACTGAGACTTGTGAAAACCAAGTGTATAAAAGTGAGTTTTTGGGTTGTTGGTTAGGTTAGTACAATACTCTCAAAAATCTTTATCGTACTGGGCAACCCAGTTCGAATTCGAAGTTACAAGTTTTCAAAAATCTAACTTGCGCTCTTGTTGTCCTTGCACACGCGAAATAGTCAAAGAGCCTTTGGTTATATATTTAAGACTTGTTATTTAAAAATGGGGTACGGCTGTAGAAGCAAATATACAGGTGTCCATTTGGCAGGCAGCTGTAAACAAATTAAAACATATCCAGTTGGAATTCAAAGAAACATTATCTGGGTAATAACATCTTTTTTTTTAATCTCTTCCTCGTTTTCCAGAAATGGTTCTTTGAATTCGTCTGCATATTTTATTTTTTTGTTTTTTAATATTGTCACGAAATTCATTAAAATTGAAAGCTGCTTTCTCTTTTACGCTGTACGGAAAGTAGCTAATTAGGCTAGGTCTAAAACTGGCTAATATATAAGTGGTTATCCAATGTTGGACATTAATACGCACATTGTTTCAAAATTGCCCTATACCCTTTTTCTCTTCTAAAAGCGGAAGCGGTCGAAAAAAACGAACTTCTGTATCATAAAAATGTTGACAAAAATCTATAGGTCAATGGACTTCTTCTAAAATCAATTTAGCTATTTTCGAGGTAACCCCCAAAACTTTCTCTGGTCCTATGGGTGGAATATTAAAATGATAATTCGTCGACGTTAGTTCGTGTGATATTTTTCAAATCCCGGTGTCTCCCAATTCTTTAACACTTACCCTACCATTACAAAGTTCCAAGTCATTTGAAGCTTTAGATTCAATCGATTTCAAAGATCGAGCAACAATTTTTTGACCGTAACATTTGATAGAAATTCGGTTCCAAGAAATCATTTTCACATTTTGTTGAAAGAGGGCCTCGTCTATGAATAACTATATTTTTTTTTTAAAGCACATCATAAGTGATATATAGGAAACTCAATTTGTAGAATCTCCGAAAGTAGGAGTGTAGCGTTAAATGAATTTGTGGCTTTTCACTCTGAAAGTAGCTGTATAGCGTTTCAGGGGGCTTCATGGTTTGATGAAAAATAGGTCTAATTTCTATTTTATGGTCATCTTTAAGAATATGCTTTATGAGTACGTTTTGACTTTGTATTAATAGTTGTTTTGTCGGAAAAGTGAAAATGGATATTTTGCCCGCTTTCTTTACAGCTACTAGGAGAGCTTCGTAGGGTTTACCACTTCCTGGTGGAGCTGTAATTAATGCGACCTTAGCCTTTTAATAGTATTCAGAAAGGGTTAAATTATCCGCCGAACTATCTTCCTGTTCCTCTACGGCCATTATGTGATGGTTAAAAATAGTCAAAATTTCCGAATTGCGGTACTTATTCTGACAATAGGCATGTTTGCATTCCAATATAGGTATAGAATAAGGTGGTTCTAAACCCAAATAAACTTTAGTATTATCTCCATCTTCGCGAAAGATACAAGGTCCTACGAACTCTGTATTAGAGTTTTCTTTCGGTATAAGTGTTAATTGAAATCGAGTGTTTAACCATTTTGCTATTTCCGACATTATAGCGGAGGCCCAGGAAATACCCCAGCGAGTTTCCTGCTGTGTTTGTTCCTTTGGTGAAATAGGGTAGCCCTTGTTTGTTCTTCTGGTGAGGTAGCCTGTGGTTGTTATTCTGGTAAAATAGGGGTAGCCGGCCAATCTATATTAGCAAAATATGTGCCTTCAACCCTGTATTGTACGTTTGGGGTTCCACCTTTTTTTTAGTAACTCAACCCTGGAAAACTCTGACTTTTTCATTTTGATACTAGAAGTGCCAAGATTAATAAAAAGCTTAAAGCCCCTAAATCCATAAACCGTCTAACACCCCCGTTTTATTACGTCTTGCGTCCACGCGGAGCGGACGGGTGTCACTTTTTGACGTTTTCTGGCGAGTCTATGTCTATGCATATCGTCTGAGTCGCATCTCCGCACGAAGCAAACAAACTAGTGGCTGTAGTCCAGGGTTTTTTAGAAATCTCAAGGCTGTGATGAGATTTTGGATTTTAACGAACCTTTTTGACATCTTTGAATAATTCCTTTCCTCTTCCTGGCAAAACCCAAAAGCTTTTATCAACAAATCCATAAGCTTCTTTTATTAGAGGAAGACAGTCAGGGCCTTCGTGATCAAATAACAAATCTGGATATTCCAGATTTGTTTTCAATTTCATGTTATGCAAAATTTTTTGCATATCTATGCTATACGCTGCGAAGCAAACATGTTCTGTAAACATAGGCATTGTATCTAAGGTCGGGGTAGTATTAAGACTTTTAGCCATCGTGGAGGTTTTTCCTTCAGCACCATTCGTCAAACTCAGACCTCCATAGTTAGTTGGATTTTTGGAAATATAGTATCTAAGTATTTGGGTGTCTTGACTTTTGATATAGAGAAAATCCAATATATCGAATTTCTTCATTTGATGGAAGAGATCCCCGGGCTCCTTATAAGGTGTTGTATCGATCAAACCCATTATGACTTTTTGAAAGCAAGCTGGGTTGGAAAATCCTGAAATCCTAATATTGCCACTGGTTGCTTCTCTAAGAACATATTTATTGACATGCCCTAATGAGAACAAGGTCAATTCTTTTTTATCCCCAAAAATTATGTTAAATCGTTGCTCAAGAATTTTCAAGTTGTTAAAATTCAAATGTTTGCGTTTTAATTGTACAACGAACTAATCGGTATTACACCATAAAAGATCATCAGACACCATTTCGGTAAAAACTTCTAGCATAATAAGTTGCCCGCAAACACTTCCATGTAAGCTAGGTTCATAAAGGGCAAAGTATATAGAATTAGTTCGACCAAAAATACCATTTAAAACAATTTGAAAAGTGAAAGCCCCAAGTTTGTTGTTTTCTTTGAGCTTTAGCCTATATTTTATAAACTGGTCTAACATATTTGGAAACTCTGGGAATCTCCTTCGGACCCTTTGTTTACTAAAGCATGAAAGATCGTAGATAACACGAGCTAATATCACAGTAAATAAGGGTTTGCTCTTTATTACTGTGAGGAAAAAGTCGGTGGAATGGATTCCTTGGCAGGGTTGTATTTTTGATGGTTATTTGTGGTATATCCGTCAAGTGGTCTATGAATGACTCTAATTCCTGAAACTTACAAAAAAAATCGATATAGATTTCCCGCCTATAACAGTATAACAATAGCCATGTCTTTCCAATTGTAAGATTTCTCAGGTCTGTTTTAGCCTTTTGGAATAGTGGATTCCTCCTTACAAACATGCTCTGCCAATCGTTGCCGGGTAAGAGGCGCGTAGTGCTCAGATAAATCATAGTTGAAACAAGCTTTCAAAGCAAAAAAGAGTCATACCAGGATTGGCTACACCCATCTTCCCTATTTTCGCAATGTAATTGGCAATCGGACTCGGCCATAATCCAGTAGACAGAATAAGTCTTTCTCTTCAATAGCATTGCGAAAGTCCACAGACATTGACGTTATTGGCATACCAAAGTAAGCCGCAAATTTGTTCAAAGAAGTAACTAGCTTATCACCATTCCACGTGATTATCCATTACTCTGCGATTCTAGAGGCATCACATACTTTTGACTACCAGACCCGACCAATTTTTCTTTTTCATTTCAAAAACTCGCGATACAACCCAATATATGTATATTGAGATTCCTTATATATGATTAATCTGATTCTAATTCTCTCTTTTGGCAAGTGCAACAGGCTGAAGCGGGCCTTCGCCCCCTTGCTCTGGGATAGTCTGGTGCCCGGTCCTTCTTTCAAGGGCCCGAAGGCCCTTTTTCCGCGGACTGCCTAGGGAAGGCCCGCGGAAATAGGGCCTCTAAGGGCCTTTAGTGGTGACGAGCCGAAGGCAAGGCCATGGGTAACACTACAGTACATAGGCCGCCACGCGCCTGCTGCTTATGCGCTTTGCTATCCGGCAATTCCGTTAGTCGAATTAGCAAACCCGATAATAACAGAGCATACTGTCTAAGTAAAAAAACTGCTACGCACCTCAGAAAAAAACGTTATCGTAGGTATTGTTCTATGTGTGTGTGAAGACGTTTTTTAAGATTTGCAAAGCAGATAGTCATCGTCGAGCACCGACCCCCCAAGTCGCCTTCTTTCGAAGAAATTTAGCTAAACAATCTATCTCGAGTATATACATCATCTTTTATTCGTACTCCTTCTATAAATATCCCTTCAGCTTTCCTTGTCTTAGTAAATGAAAACTCTTCATCTTTGAAAACTCGGGCAAACCGTCCCAAAGGCGCGTAGCGGAAGTAAAGGAAGGTATACGGGCATAGATTGGAAAAAGATATGATAGATACATAAAATATGACATTGTCATCAAATATACAAATAGAACTCGAAGGAATGCCAAATACAGGAAGGGGTAGGCGGGGCAGGCTGGCGCCTACCCCGAAAAAGAGGGCCTGGCTCGGTCAAGTCCCTAACTACAACTTTCGGGGCGGGCTCCGCCCTATAAGGACTAGGTCTGTATAGGGCGGAGCAGGTCAGTGCTTAAGTTGCACAAATTGCTAAGACGTCTAAATGCTTTCCTTGATAGCTGGAAGTTCTTCAAAAGTATGAAATGCCGGAGGGCTTGGGACCATCCATTCAAGTGTCGTTGAATTCTGTTCAACAGCCCAAGGACTTGGAGCACACTTGTTTTCACTAGTTAAAGTAAGAAAAACCACTACAAAGAAACAAAAAATCCCTACTACAGAAACATATGAGCCAAAACTACTAAAGGCATTCCATCCAGCGTAAGCATCTGGATAATCAGGAATGCGACGTGGCATACCTGCAAGCGGTTTTTTCCTTATTTATCAAATGTTAATGGATTGTGACTAAATATTTTTCCTTTGTAAACTTCATCTGAAATTAGTCTTTTAGACTTTTCAGTGTGTTTAAATTCCAATGTTGAATCAGTTCTTTTATTGATATTAAGAACTGGTTTATAAAGATCTAAATAGTACTGTTCTCGAGCTAAATAATCCTTTTTAGTAATAGTACCTGTTGAACCACATAACTCAATAATAACTAAACTAAAATTGTCATGACCATATTTCCAAATAGAATTCTAAATATATTTGTTATCAGATAATTTAGAAGGGTGATAGTATTCAGCAAGTCTATCGCTTTATTTATAACCACTACCTACATATTGTTTACTATTAACTAAATTATGCCAAAGATAGATTCCAGTTTTCGTTAGATAATCAGAAACGATTTGCGTTCTATTTAACCAAGCGTTATCATATACTGGAAGTGGTTCCCCTGGTAAATAATCAATAATTAATTGGTGATTAATCGAGAATTTATGATCTAATTTGACTGTAATTAGTCTGTTAGAATTAACAATAGAATGATTTTCAGAACCTTTTGGCTCTTCTGAATTATCATTAGACCCAGACTGATCGCCAGTTTCAAATCGTTTTCGCTTTGACACTGGATAATTATAAGGACTCTCGAATGTACTAGAATTTACGCTTGAGTTAAGGTTATCCTGAATAGTATATCCTATTAGCAGCGAGTTACTATTTCAAGAGTCTACTACTAATTCTTCCTTTCTGGCTTAAAAGGCAAACTAGTCCAATGATAAATAAGGAATCTCCTTGATATTTCTAACGAGGCCGGACTATATCTTCACCCTAATTGTATAGGGGCACCACGTGGAGTCTCTGAGGATCCTACTCGTCGGCGTTGAGCTTCGACTTTGGTTTCCTGCTGATTGTCCAATCCCTAAGATGGTTACTGCTTGAAGTGAGTACCAAGGGCTCTAAGGAATTTCCAGCGTATAGTGATGTTTCACTTCAAGTTTTACTTTGGAAGTGGGCCTAATATTGACCTAGGAAATGCATAGGAAAGAAAGTCAAATTCACACCAAAGAAAGTAATCCAAAAATGAATTTGACCTAAAGTCTCTGGGTATTGAAGACCAGTTATTTTACCTATCCAGTAATAGAATCCCGCAAATAAAGCAAAAACGGCTCCCATAGAAAGAACATAATGGAAATGTGCAACCACATAATAAGTCAACTTTACCTAGATATTTTCATATCTACTTGGACTATATCATCACTCCGTCGATCCTACTATTGACCAACAGATGTGTTTGGCCTATAGTCTCTGAGAATCCTACTCCCCATAAAGCGCAAAGGCCGTAGGGCCCGAAGGGTCCGAAGGAGCCTTTTTTGGCTTGTAAGGGCCCTTCGGGCCTCTCCCGTTGGTCTCGGGGAAAGCCCGGAAATCGTAAATTTCCGGAACGTCCGCCCTTTTCTGACAGTGCCCCGACCTGTCGGACAGTCGCACGCCCTCCGGCCCTTTTTTTTGAGTTTGGTTTCCGGCGGATTGTCCATTTCAGTAGATTTTAGATCTACGTCATACTTAGGATTATTACTGAAGCCCAAGGAAGGCCGTAGGCCGCAGCTGAAGCCCGGAAAACGTAAAGCCAGAAACTTCACAGTATCTGCCCTTTTTTTGTCAGTTTTTTTTGTCAGTTTTTTTTCCCTTTTTTGTCTGACAGTACCCCGCCCTACGCGCGAAACGTTACGGCCTCCGGCCCGTAAATCGTCAAGCCGTTTCCGCCCGTAGGTACGAAGAGCCGAAGACCAGAAATGGCTTGACGATTTACGCGCACGATATTTAGTCAGCGCTACGCGCGTAGCGCATAAACTGTTAAGTTTATGGCCCCGCAGGTAGACCCCCCGATAGGTTATAGGCCCGGAGGCCCATAGGCCCGGGGGGCATAAAGGGTTTTACTATTTACGGGTTTACGTTTTCTGGGCGCCTTCGGCGCCGGAGCGCAAAAAATAGATTTTTTTTGCTTGCTTCTTCTCTCGACCTTTTTTCGCTTGCGAATGAAGTGAAAGGCCTCTAGTACTCAAGTCTTTAGGAATTTCCCGCATACAGCCAAATTTAGCCATGACACTTTTGCACAGGCTAAAGCCCCTTTTTGTTTTTATAAAAAGCTGATATGAATTTATGAAATTGTAACAACTTCTCTCCACCTAAACTAATAATGTCATTACGACTAAAGAAGTCTATAACTCTTGCTAAAGAATTACGATTATAGGTCTCTATTAAATAAATAGGTTTCTTATTTTTAACAGCGATTAATCTAACTTGATTAGGTAGAGTAAATTTGGTTTTTATAGCCTCCATAATATAATGATCGGAAGCTTGAGATATACTAAATGAATGTGAACCATTCAATCTAATACAGAAACAACCTTCAGCAGTTGTAAAACCTACAAACCAATTATCGAAATAAGATAGGTTAGTTAACTCTAATGGAGTTAACTTTCTAAATACAGGTTCTAAGAAATGCTTCATAAACTTATACTCTTTTAAGGAAATTCTATTTAAAAAGCAGAATCGCAAAAATAAATAACGAGTATAAGCATTAGTAGTTAATAAAGGATAATCTGTTAATATACCTAAAACTACCTCTATTTCAGTTTTGTGATCTATTTGTAAAAAAACATATTTTTTTTGAATATATATCTGACCTATATTTAGAACTTTTGATAGTTGTTTTAACATAAGATGGTTGCCTTCTGTATATTTCAATTTAATAATAATCCTAAATTGTAATATTGTCTCTCTCCAATGATTAACTTGAATTGAGCCGTCACCGTCAATAAGACCTACAAAAAATTGTTTCATAGCTTCTGTATAATTGACATTCTGCTTAGGGTAAGGTTCGAAGAAAGCGATAATAGTGCATAATAGTTTATCATGTAGAGCAATATCTACCCCAGAATTGGCCAATACTATTCCAGTAAGTCCCCCTACCGTGAACAAAAATATAAACCCTACAGCGAATAACATGGGTGTTTTGTATTGTATTGACCCCCCCCACATGGTTGCAATCCAACTAAAAATCTTTATTCCAGTAGGCACAGCTATAATCATGGTAGCCGCGGTAAAGTAAGCACGTGTATCAACATCTAAACCTACAGTAAACATGTGATGAGCCCATACAATAAATCCAAGAACTCCAATACTAATCATGGCGTACACCATGCCTAGATAACCGAATACGGGTTTTCTTGAAAAGGTAGAGACAATATGACTAATGATACCAAATCCTGGCAGAATTAGAATATAAACCTCAGGATGCTAATGGACTATATCTTCATCTCCAATCGATTGAAACAATTTAATAAAATGAAACAATTTGTTTTGTTTAGCTGGATCTAGATAATAACCTCTCTCCAGATATCTTAAATAACGCTCAAATCCTTTTTTTGTCTGACAGTGCCCTGGCCCTTTCAATTTAGCTATCTTATAAGGGTTGTGTAATGGATAAACGTATAAATAAGAAATCATTAGCTTTAGCTGAGTAATACCTGAATACCACAAAATCCACCCATCCCGGCTTTTATCATAATAGATAGATCCACCCCTGGCTATATTTTTCAGTATCTTTTTCTCTTTTTGACCTATACCCAAACTACGTTGGAAATTTATGTGGTTAATCTTAAAATGGCCATCTCCGAATCCTGAAACCCAAGCATTATCTACCGTTAGAGGTTTTGGTTCAATAAATTCTATTATCATAGCAGAACAGACTCTTTGCTTTTGTTTTTGCTTGCTTATTGTTCTTATTCTTCCATTCACCAAATCGACTAATCTTTCTATAGCCGATTTATTATGCAATTTCCAACGAAAGCTGCTGAAGTTATCTCCAATCCAATCTGATGGACCGAATAAAGATTCTTTTTTTTAAGCCTGGGTGCCTTTTTGTTTGAAAAAGTATAGGGTTTGTACTTCTTTTGTATGCATTGTTATTTCACAGCTTATATATCCAGCCTTTTCAATGGAAAAACCTCCATCCCAGCTAACCCATTTTTAAATTGATCCTCATCATTCCTTGTTTCAATAGGAGATGCGCTGCGTGTAGTCTCTGAGGATCCTTCACCTGTTTGTAAAGTCAAAATATTTGTTTCATTCATTTACATTTTTTTTTTTGAAGTTTCCTGCTGATTGTGCATTGCCTATAGAACTGAAGATCTAATTCAGATCTATATATAAGCTTTTCACAGGTTCGGGCGTAAAAAAAGAGATTTTTTCGCGCACTTATGAACCGAGTACTTAATGGCATTTAGCCTTTCCAGCAAATAGCGGCATTATTCAATTTGGGATTGCTCTCAAATGCGGCCATCCTGTGGTTATTTTTTGACCGAAGAACCAAAAAAGATGCTGGTATAAAATGGGATCCCCGCCACCAGCAGGATCAAAAAAGGTTGTATTAAAGTTTCTATCAGTTAATAACATGGTAATTGCCCTTTTTTGTCTGTTTTTTTTTTTTTTCAGTTTTTTTTCCCTTTTTTGTCTGACAGTCCTGGGGCCTTGTCGGACAGTATTTTGGTTTTATGGTGTCCGACAAGACAAAGCCCGGGGCTCTGTCTGACAAAAAAAGTGCTTACACCGGAAACTAATATTTTTTTTCATGCCCGGCGTGGTTTTGGACTATATCTTCATCTCTTTCTATTCATACCTGCTTTGATGCGCACAATTTAAGCAAACTCCGCATTGGTCAGATGTGGTTTGTGTAAGATCATGTCATAGATGCATCGCCAGTCACGCCAATCCGCGGCATTTGCCCGAGGAAAGGCATCAAAGTAAGCAACCACATGGGCATGCCTGCCATGCTGCATGTGCGACTACGCCAATTTACTCTAGAAGCACTAACCTTGTAAAGTATAACTTGTGCCCCAATTTGCTCAAGCGTCGGTCTAGTATCTATTTTCGTTTGTTTCTGCAGCTTACTCTATTCTAGCTCAAACGAAATGGAAACGCGCCAATATCTACTGGATATGGTGGTTCGAATCTGGAAGCTATCATAAAATCCCTAGGCAAACCCGCAAAGCCAAGCATTGGAAAACAAAGCATTCGGATCCTGCGGCAGAAAACATAGTGTTGTGTCATATGCGTGCAACCAATCCATCAACCTGTAAAGTGTTTCGTGTTTGGAAGTACGCATAAAGGCATTGATTTCATGAATAACTCGAGCTATACCATCTAACGCATTGATAAAGAGCACGAAAGCCCCCTTTTTCGTTTTAGTCTGAATCGAGCCTGATCGAGCCGGCGCCTAGAAGCGCACGCAGCGAATCGGCCCGGACATTGTCAGACAGGGCCCCGTCTTGAAAACTGATTTCAATGGAAGGGTATCGTCTCTGACCACCAGGGGTTCGATTTGCATAAGGTATGACCATGCAGCCATCACTCTCAATCAAGCCCGCCGACACCAAACTAATGTTTGGGTGGCAAAGGCACGAAAGGGGTTTTGGCCAGAGATGTTTGGCGTATAGTCTCTGAGGGGGAACCGTCATGGTTCGTTCCCTGCTGATTGTCCTTGCGGAGTTTCCAGCATATAGTCAAATTCGACCAAGGCATCGCTACCTCATCAGGCGCAAATACACCTGCCAGTACTGGAAGGGATAATAAAAGTAGGAAAGCTGTTACTAAAACAGACCACACAAATAGAGGTAATCTATGCATGGTCAATCCAGGGGCCCTCATATTGAAGATAGATAGGGTCAGTCAATGCTGCCCTCCGAACCATACGTGACAATTTCTCGTCATACAGCTCTCCCTCAGAAAACTGAAATTGCTGAGTTTATTGTATCAAGTCTATTTCTATAACAGATGGGTTACTTTATAGAGAGGGCCAAGCTCGGGGGTTAACCGGGGTTACTGATAGGATGATATTATCTGAAATTCCTCCCGCCCCCCCGCATGATAAGCTTCGTGGTGAGCTCCACATAATGGAATCTGTTTTCGTTTGTACGCCCCTAACCATTCCTGGTAAGTTGTCTTATTTATTCTAATTTTGGCTCGAACGTCTCGAACAGCCCTTAGGTGAAGGATCGCCACGTTCTTATCACCACAAATGGCGCAAACCTGCCCTAACCCAGACTTGTAAAGTTTCCCAGCCCAAGAAACCTAGATAACCGAATCCGGAGTAGCCATTGGACTCTTCATTTTGTAATGCTGTAGAACCTTATAGTTCTTTGGAATGTTCAGGCTGCTCTTGGTATTCGGTCACAGAAAATTAGCTCCAAATTTATTGAACGTTTTTTTTTTAGTTCGGAGCTTCTATTTCAAAGCTAGGGTTAGAGCGCATGAGTTAACTAGGAACCATATCACTTTTTGCAGATTTCCTCTATTACCCGCAAAGGAGTAATAGTTAAGCAGCCCTCTAATCTTATGATTGTAAAAAGCCAGGATATCAGAGTGCGATAGTCCCACTAGTCTTCTCATCGCAGTTGGGTACATTATAGTCATATGGGTTTTTTTTAAGAATCCCCTTGCCTTTAATTTGAACAGCAAGTCGGGAGCAAACATCATCGTTCGGGTGTGAGCTCTCCGTGTGATATTGGAACCTTTGATTGTGTAGAATGGCCTTTTCCTTCTGGGGGCTTTTTGACATTTAGCTCCTAGAAATCGAACCATTCGCTACTCAAATATGTGATAAGAATCTTATCCACATTTAGCTCTAGACCGCACGCTTGTTCAAGGAAGCTCTGGATCTCCGCTCTTATTTTCTCGGCCTCATTTCTGGTGCCGTAAATAAGAACTACGAAATCGTCAACGTATCTTATGTAACTTAATCGTCGGAAATTAGGATCAATCACATCATATTTAGGATTTCTCCTCATTTCCATGAGCATAGCTCTTCGAACTGCTGGATTATTAGAATATTTTCTTTTTTTACGGAAGAACCTGTAGGTGGGATTTTCACGTCTATTAATCCCTTTCTTGAATCTGTTTTACATACTGAGCATGAATTGATCCAGTTCGTGTAAAACTATGTTACATAGGAGTGGACTCAAAACACTACCTTGGAGAGTACCCGAATGCGAATGGATGACCTTGCCGTTTTCTAGATCGATGTAACCTGCTTTCAGGGGTTTCATAACCAGTTCTAGGGTCCGTTGACATTTTATCAAGGCCGTCAGCCTTTTCATGATGGTGGAGTGTGGTATTTTGTCGAAGCAGTTAGATAATCCCCTTGAATAACCCATGAATGGTGACTGTCTATCAAATAGTGAAAACGTGGGGCAGAGTGACATGATCTACCCGGTCTGAATCCATGAGAGCTGTCTAGAAATCGTTCTTCCCATATGGCTTCCAAGACTAATTGGAGTGCTTTTTGCACTATCTTTTCTCTTGGAGAGGCGATAACATCTCCCGGCAGGTCGAGCACGTAATGCCTCTCCCTAAGGTCTCGTGTCCTGTCAGGTTTTTTTTGTGAGTTTTTTTTACCTTTTTTGTCTGACAGTCCCGGGCCCTGTCGGACAGTTTTTTGGTTTTGGGGTGTCCGACAAAACAAAGTCCGGGCCCTGTCTGACAAACAAAGTCCGGCTTTAGGGCCCGTCGAACCCAGGGGCCATTTATATTTTTTACCGGGCTTAGGTATAAGTACTCTTCGGGCAGGTTCAATTTGGGTCTGCCCTTTGCTTATACGTTACGCAAGTTGTACAAACCAATTCCAGTCTAGCCCGTCTAAGGTTTGACCATCTGATCCTGGAGTCATATTGCCAGTCTTACCTTTGATACTCTCATAGCAGTGAACCAGAAACATTGGATCCGATATAATTCTTATAAGTCCATTATAGTGTCCCTGGTTATCTTTACAATTGTTCACCACTTTCTTAGCATATGTACTGGCGTCGCTCTGCCAACAATTCTTTCGGGTAAGCTGGCGAGAGGATTTGCCCGAGACATCTGAAGAAGTATGGATCGTGTTCTGACTAGTCGCCTTCGTGGCCTGGCTGGGTTGGGTTCCCTTTCCTTCACTACTACGGGACCTCTGAGCCCGCGCATCGTCTGTTGGACGATGTGAAGCGGTTACTTCCCGTGGTTGCTCTATTTTCGTGTTTTCGCCCTGACCATCCTCAGGGCACCTAGTGGTGTAAGGTCCTTGCGCACTTCCTTGATTGCTCAACTCAGTTCCTATGTTGGAATTACTTGTGACTGTCCGACAGCCCTGACCGCTAACAACATCAGTCAAAGCTTTCGCCCAGAGAGATCCCTGGGTTACTCCGCCACACACATACCGACGTATTCTGCTTGGGATATGTAGCCCCTTATCAGGCAGTGAGTGCGTATCAAGTTGGTTAACCTGACCTTGACCACCCCAGCTAAGAGACACCACCAAGAAGGGCAGTCCCCTTTGGCGTCCCCTTTGATCAACTGCTCGCAAACATGATAGATTATTAGCTCAAGATGCCGCATTGACCTGCTGCACGTATTTCCCTATGGAAGTCAGACATACGCGCAGGAATATGGGTATTATTCCTAACCGAAAACGAGCCTCGCACGGCGCACTTGTTATAAAATTAATAGAACCTAAAATAGAGGAAACACCTGATAAATGAAGACTAAAAATTGCTAAATCAACAGATCCTCCAGAATGACTGGTTATACCACTTAAGGGTGGATAGCATATGTGTTGGATAACCTCAGCGTTGTGATTGCTTAACGTTATACGCCATACATCTCTATATGGATCGGACTATACCTTTATCTATCATCTTGCCATGAAGCCTTTGGAGAATACTTCGGATCTGCTCAAGCTTTTCTCGATCCTTCTTATAGTAGACGGCTCTCGACCAGAGCTTCAACTCCAATGATTTCATACCCTTGAATCGGCCTTGGAAGAGTTGGCTTATGCCAAGCACAGCCCTACTGTGCGTAGTCTCTAATCGATAGAAGTGTGGCCTTTCGATGATCTGAGTAGGTATGTGTAGCCTACGTCTTATAACCTCTAATAAAGGCCTGTCTAACTTTTGAGTTAAGCCAAACGCGATAGAGATCCGTTGTTTGCCGTCTCTATTATACAAGAAGAAGGACCCTTCTGCCTCTATAAAGCCAGTAAGCCAATCGATGTCAATAGCCATATTTGCCGTCCAAACAGGATTGACATATGTCTCCGGAAGAGTAGCACTCCGCAATTGCTCACAGATGGAATACTTGTGCTCTGTCAATAACTTTGGATCCTCCAAAATCCGATGGGCTTGACGAAACCTCTCGTAATGGAATTGCTTGCTTGTTAGGCATGGGTATTGGTCAAAGATAGGAAATATTATCTCTGCTAGCTTCCTTCTATCCCGGATCCGATACACTCCTATGGTCTTATGCATATTAACAGACCCTACACCAAGTATCTTCTTGATGTAATACAAGATCCGTAGATTGTACTTGCCTTGAGCAATGGAGAAGTTAAGGTTGTACTTGCCGTTTTGAAGCACAATGCTAAAGCAGCCATCTCCGTCTGTCATACCAACAAGCCATCTGCAAAATGATAGATATTCTGCGTTGAGTCTCTGATGGGGGGCCCCCCCCCAGGCGGGTTGTCCCCTTGTAGAAAAGGTTTTTGCTTTTGGTCTTAATTGAAAAGGCCTGCGGCCTGACTGAGCACTTTTCTCTGTAGTGAGGATGTTCCCGCATCGAGCAGAAATATTGTTCCCTATGTTTCCACAAGGCACGGCCTCTTTTTTGACCGTCCACCCTGAACCGCACATGGAAGCTCCTTATGGAAGAGTCTAATCGGCATTTAGCCAGTACAGCTTTGGAAAGCTAAAATCTTTTCGACCAGTATTCATAGTAGCTTTCAAAGCTATTATTTTTTTGGTACCCGACGCACTCTTGTGAAGTTTGCTTTTATGCAAAAAGCAAACGCGTGACCAATCACGAAAGTCGAGATATTTGGCGCAGGGAACCCTTAGAAAAAAAGTCTCTAACAGCTTTCTTGATTCCAGGTTGGTGCCATAAACACGGAAGGAAACCCCGCAATCCCCCGGGTACTCACGGGTTTCAAACTTCGGGGTGGTGCAGCGCATTGTCCAAGCAATGGTTGTCATAACATGTTGCAACAAAGCGAGATCTGATACGCCTTTCACACAAAGTGTGAAACAAAACCGTATATGCATGCAACAGCTTTTTTTTTCACTGATGTCGTATTGAACAGCAAAGTGGTCGTCCGCCTCGAACATCCCCGAAACCCACCATTGGACAAGATGGGACGCTGTTACCGATCTCTAATAGAGGCCGCGGAGTCCCCGTCCCGTGTATTCACGACAATTGAACCATTCAATCATACGGTGAAGCGCTTCAATTTTGGGGGTGCGCATCTTGCCGTTGATGCGGGTGACTATTTTGAATACTGCAGGCATATTGTGCACCCGATCCATCTGCCTAAATGGTTAACATCGTATAACACGGTACCTCCAATCCTTGTGCGAAGCTTTTGAGCAAAGGGCTCATCTTCACAACGGAACACAATCTTTACGTTGGGAGACCGACCCCCACAGCCCCTATCGCTTTCAGGAGTTATTAGAGAACCATCCCCTTAACCAGCCAAATAAGCATCAAGCTTATCGCCTGGTGCCTGATATTTGCCCGAACTAGACTCTTCTGGAGTTTCTTGGACTATTTCTTTAAGCTGGAAGCTCGCTTCACGTATAGTCTCTGAGGGGGTATTTTCTACTTCCCTGCTGATTGTCCATAGGATTTCCAGCATATAGTGAAGTTTTTGGGGTGGGCTGCGGCTTTAGCAACCCACCTCTACTAAGGCTGAGCTTAGAAGAAGTAACAATGACGGTGGCAAAAGCCAAAATGAAATATTATTTAATCTAGGGAATGCCATATCCGGACTTCCTATAAGAATAGGAACAAACCAATTACCAAAACCACCTATCATCGCCGGCATAACCATAAAGAAGATCATTAAAAAAGCGTGAGCTGTTATTAACAGTAGGGGTCAGTCAGGTCTTTCAACACAGCTGCCCTCAGAACCGTACGTGAGGCTTTCACCTCAAACGGCTCGCAACTCCGGTCTCCACTTATTGCTATGAACTTTCAATCTTATAATTGAACATCTCTCCATGGATTGTGTACAAAGACAGTGCTAACATTTCCGACTCAGATAACTGGCCGTTGTGATACGCACTGTGATGGTGAGAACAGAAGGGGGTCTGCTTCCGTTTCAAGGCGCCCTTCCACTCAGAATAAGCGCAAGTGACGTATCGGATCCTGGCCTTAACGTCTTTGACATAACGGATATGATGCATCTCGACTTTCGTTGATCCGCAAAGAGCACATGTTCTAAAAAGAGCGGATCGGGTCGACCTCTAGCTAATATCAATAACCTGCTCAGCCCGGGCAATCGGACTAGGATTGTATAAGTGTATGGCTTTGTAGGCGCTTGGTCGAAATAGAATCATACCCGTAGCAGGACAGGTAAGGCACTTACCGAAGCGGTTAAAAGTCTTACTAGCTGTCTTCAGTTTGTATTTTAAAGCAAGAGTCAGGGCACAGGACATATGCAACACATGTACAATCTGATTAAGACTACTGCGATTCGACGCGAACGAGTAGTAATTCAAGGTTCCCCGGACTTTCTTATTGTATAATTCTAAAATGTCTGCATGATCCAATGGGGTTAGATTCCTCCTCGCCGTGGGTACATATTTCCCCATTTCATTCCGTTTTACAAAACCTTTCTCTTTTAACTTGTAAAAAAGTTTCGTAATGGGGGCACAAACCCGAAGACGTTCTGTTGAACGCTGCTTAATCGTCTTGCCTCTTACCGTGCGCACATGGAAGATCCGATGACGAGATCGGGTACGTTTGCAGTATGTACCTAAAAAATGGAATCCCTTGTTTGCAAGGTGTGAGACCACGGTTTTCTCTAAACTAAGCTCTAACCCAAGACTCCGGTGCAGAAAGTTTTGTAACGACGCTTGAATCGCGAAAGTTTCTAACCGAGTTCCGCTTACTAAAATGACAAAGTCATCGGCATATCGTACATATAAAATTCTTCGAAAGTAAGGGTCCAAGGGATCTTTCGACGGGATTAATCTGCGCTTAATCAGGAGAGATCTATCCTGTCTGTTCGCATTCATACGACGAGTCAATAGCTTGTACTCTGGGTTAATTCTTCTACTTTTGCCCTTGTTAAATCGATCACGAAGTTTCATCACAAATTCGTCGAGGTAATGTAGTATGATATTGCAGAGGAGCGGACTCAGCACCGAGCCCTGCGAAGTGCCTTCGTCTAAACTTATGACCTGACCGGAAGTAGGATCCTTGTAACCCGCACGGAGAGCCCTTTGGAGTAATTCGAGCGTACGATGACACTTGACCTTTTGCGAAATTTTGTGAAGGATCACTTTATGAGGTATCGAATCGAAAAATTTTCGAATGTTTCCCTCCACAACCCAAGGATAGTGACCTCCCTCTAAGCAGAGCCTCTTTAATGCTGTGTGACAGCTTCGGTGGATACGAAATCCATGCGAGCAATCTAGAAAAATAGGTTCATAGATGGCCTCAAGCACAAGCTGTAAGGCTTTTTGTACGATCTTTTCTTCGTAGCACTTTTTTTTTTTGACAGGGCTGTTGATGCCTAAGGGCCGCTTCTCCTTTTTGCCGGGCTTTGTAATTCTTCGCGCGGGCGAGAACTCAAATTGGCCCTTCTTAAGTTTCTCACCTACTTGTACAAACCATTCTGGACCATCCAAAGGTTTCGCATCAGACCCGGAGGTCCCTGGCTTACCTCGGATGGATTCATAGCACAAGGCCAAAAATGTAGGGTCTGATATGATATGAATCAGCCCATTGTACCTATTGTCCGGGCCTAAATAAGCTTGAATCTGTTCCGAAACGGACATACGGACACGGTCGGACCAGGCAGCTTTGGGGGCTGGGCGGGCGGAGCCGTTGGAACGAGACGATGTTTCGTTATCCGAGACCTCCGGGATAGAACAGTACGATCGAGAGCTAGGCTCCTTAACTGCCAGGCTGGATTGCAAAAATCCGCAGCTATTACGGGCCCTCCGAAACCCATCCCGATTAGGGCGGGTTATTTTCCCGGCTCCTACATAGTCCTTGTTCTTCGTGTCCGGAAGACACTTCGATCCTTTCTTCGTAAAGCCAAGAAAGATCTTAGATCCTGAAGGGTTAGGCCCTTGCGCAATTAGCTGATTACTCAGCTGGTATCTGTGTAGAGTGCCCCACATTTTTCCAGGGACTGTGCACACACAATGTATTGTGCACAGTTCTGACCTCCGTAGAGGCTTACTTATCGTGCTCTTGCCATAATGTGCTGCTTGAGACAAGAGGTCTACTGTAATACGAGCATTGCGTGTCAAGTCAGTTATCCTGGCCCTACCTTCTGCTCTCTCAGGGCGTCCTAGCCGTGGCAGCCCAGCCGTTCCCCGATTGAAACTTGCTGCTCCCGAGTAAGCCATATTACTATGGCGCCTCTGCAAGTTGAGCCTGTGCCCTAGCTTGTTAGCTAGCCTGGATGGCACAAAGAAGAGTGGATAGCTCTTCTTGTCGGACGATGTATATCCGGGCGCACCATTATAAAGTTGATGATTTCCACCAAGAATTTGATTGCCGGGTTGTGCTAATTCCATACGAATTAGTACTGAAAAGCATGTACCCATTACTCCAGCAATGGCACCGAAAATTAAATATAGAGTACCTATATCTGTCGAGTAAAGGATTAGCCCTTCTCGTGGAACCGTGCTTGATAGTCTTCCATCACACGGCTCTCCAAGAACCTACTCTCGATTGGACGTATACACTTGGAATTTTATCGGTCCTACTCCCAATCCAGTCCCCCGAACTTCAATTCCCTCTTGTGCAATTTATCATGATGATACGTACACAAAGGTATTTGCTTTCTATTTATGGCAACCTTGAACGCATCCATTCCCGTAACCCCTCTTTTTGGTCACTACTGTTATCCTCCCAAAAGCATCCAGGAGCCTCTTGCGCACATGGTGCATTTCCACCTTATCCTCGAAGCGCCCCTTCACAGAGCACCGCAATGCACGGGAGCGCCTGAACGTGGCGTAAATACGGTCCAGAGTCCGCATATCAGAGCCACACGGGATGCCCCTCAAGAACATTCTTCCCATCCGTCGAATTTCGTTGGAGCTTAGAAAGCTTATTATTTTTTCCCCCTCGTTATCCTTTATGACCATATCTATCGATAATGCCCTGATGAGCTTCGTCGCCGATGTCTTATGTTTCCCGGCCATTGTGTGTATCAAGGACCAGCGTAAGAAATAATCCACGTAGTCTCGTACCTTGTAGAAATTAGCACAACAACGGTAGTAATTCAATAGGTCTCGAGCTACGGAGTTAAACCAAAGCACAATGTCTTCGTCGTTGAGTTGAATCAATCTAACCACACAACAAGGTTTGTTATTCTCCGTAATAAGGCCCCACAATTTAAGCCTTTTCCTTATCTCCTTTAATGGGGCCAAAATTTGCAGAGGTAGCGCCTCGTATCTTCCCACGTGTTCTCGTCGAGCCTTCTCCCTATCTTTATCAAAAGGGGTTCGGACTTCACACTCATCGCACCACTTGTCGAGTTTCCTCTCAAGGTTCTCCATGGCTTCCCGCGCCTCATCCGGGGCAAAGTCTATCCTGCTCGCTAAAGCCAGGTGGAAGTTTTTCTGCGAGTCCCGAATGTCGGTTACTAGCTCGTTATCGGCTCGCATCTCTCTTAACAAGGCTTTAGCTAACTCCGCCATTTCCGGGGATTTGGGACTCAGGAGTTTTGCCAGCCCCGCAGAGTTATGCTTCCTCGACAATTTACCCAGCGCCCTAACCAAGGCATCGTGGACCAAGGAGTCTTGGCGTTTCCGTTTTTGTACTTTTAGGGTAAAGATACGGTTCCTAACCCTGCGTCGCTTCTCCATGGCCTTGCCGAATCTCCTTCGAAGTTTCGAGGAGGGCACAACCTTTATTTCCATTCCCAGAAATTTCACGCTTTCGGCGCTTATGTGGGATATAGAACCTCCGGTGAGTTCCAGGTGCAGCTCCGAATTAACGAACTGCACAATCCTACTCTTGACCGTGGCTACCAGTTCCCTGGGTCCGGCAATACCTAGGAGGAAATTCCCCGCATATCGAACGTAAAATGCGCGTGCGTAGTTGGGGTCCTTTCTATCAGTCGGGGACAGTCCCCGGGCGGCCTTTCTACGGACCCTCATGATTTCCGCCTGCGGGGTCAGCGCTCTGAACGCCTTCGTTCTGGGCGTCCTCGTAGCCGCCGTGGTCCTTTTGTCGACTCTTCGCTTGCGGCTTCGTGAGAGTTCATTAGCCATCTTGGCCACTTCTTGGTCCAATTCGTGCAAGTAAATATTACAAAATAGAGGGGCGAGGGCCCAAGGGGGACTCGACCAAGGGGAGAGGACTGATCCTTGAAGGGGGTATGGACCACCAAGCTCGCCGCCAACAAGTCCCGCGGTGAACAGTTTATGCACGAGATCCATCCACCTCTGATCTTCTATATCCTTTTGTAAGATGAAGACCAGCTTGTGTCGATCCATGGAATTGAAGCACCTTTTTATGTCAAATTCAAGGAACCACGACGCTCCTGTCCATTTCAGGCAAATTTGTTCTAACCCCGAGTGACACCCTCTTCCGGGACGGAACCCGTGGGAGGTGTCGAGGAATTTAGGTTCGTATATATGTTCCATGACTATTTTCATAGCTTGCTGAACAATATTGTCGCTCCCAATAGTTAAAGGTCTGAATTCCCTGGGCTTGTTAGGCGTGGGTATCCTAATCCTACGTGCGGGTTTGAAGCGAAACTGTTCGCTTCGAAGTAATTCGGCGGTTCTTTCGAACCAAGCCCGATCTAGACTTTCCAGGGGCGAAGCCACTTGACGAAGAAAGAGGTTTTCCCTTTCCTCGCCCCCCTCCGGGGTCATGTTACCCGTGTGGGACTTAATCTGTTCATAGGCTGCAATCAAGAAGTTCGGGTCCGTGCATATGGAGTAGATGTTTTCAAATTTCCCGGATTTTTCGTTCCGTTCGAGAGTTTCGAGTTTCCGCCTCCAACCACCACCGTCCATATGGACGGTTACAGCAGGGGGTTCATTACCCGACCGGTTCTCAGTTGAGTCACTATCCCGTCCGCCATTGGCATGGGGTTTACAACTCATCCCGGGGCGTGACCCGGCCCCACCCTCGCCGCCGTCATCCCTAAATCGCGCAGAATGGCTTGTCTTACCTAGCGCATCAGGTGAGCTTGTAGCATCACCGCAGTACGAGCGTTTCGTTTCGGTTCTCAGGGACGCTCCTTTCTCCCCACAAAGTAAGATATTCGGATGAGAACGGCACTCGTAAGCCGTAGGCAGAAAACCGCCTACGCTCCACAGAAACGGAGGGCGCATCGTTAGTATTCGTTTCCCTAGACTTACCAGACCGTCTACCCCAACGCAGGACATCACTCTCCTACTAACTTTCGGCTGAGTTGCGTGGGGTTTAGCACCAGTCGTCCCGGCGCGGTTTGACCCAGCGATTATAGCATGCATAGCGTCGCACTTGTGGTTCGTGGAAAACAGCCATCTTTGTGCAAAATTGTTCATTTCGGAACCCCATCTTTCAATAATACCATGCTTTGTTGAACTAGTTTTGACTGATGTTTTCGCAATTTGGAAAAGCGAAATTCGTCACAAACTGTTTCGCGAAAACAAGTTACTATCTTCTCCTGTAAACTGATACGAGAATGCTCTTGAATAGCTAACAGTGTTTTTAACTTTTGCTCTATTTGTTGGCATAACACAGATTTCACTGTCTGTTTGCACTTTGGCGCACAGCGCGTAACCATATCATTTATACATGATTCTCCAATCATTTGTGTACTTGAACGCAAGCTTATACTACGTAATTCATGCTGTTTTTTTAATTCGGACAACATAGCTTCTTGATAACTCATCCATTGTTGTAAATCGGAAAGAAGAGCTTCGCTTCTCGCATCAAAAATAGCTTTTATAGTTTCACCAAATGTTTTTTGACTAAATATAACAAAACACACAAAACTTAAAGCTACAATAACTTCTTCATTATATATTAAGATTTTTTTTGAACTTAAAACGCTAAAGCTTAAAATTGCAAATATTAATATTTCACGCATTTGTATTTTTCCTTTTTTTTATTGCAATAAGGATTTAATTATAATAAATCATCATAAAAAATGTGTCACCACGAAACTCCAATAAAGGAGTTTAATGGATGAGAAATCAGAACTTATCAATATATATCGTCCTACAGTTTTGTGTACCTGACCCATTATCATTTGCATGCCCGAGAGGGGAGACATAATCAAAACCTTTGTTTTGTCGGACAGTTTTTTGGTTTTGTGGGTGGGTTGTTCCTTTTTTGCATTTTTTTTTTCTCACCCGTTTTATCACCTTTTTTGGCGGGAGTCGGATTCGAACCCACAACATTCAGATTATGAGCCTGACGAGTTACCAATTACTCTATCCCGCGAACAGCCAACAAAAAAAGAAATATATTTTTGTTTATCGCCTTTTATTTATCTATGATGATTCATCATTCTTTATTTATGATAATTCCTTATTAATGAGGATTCATCATTATTTATCTACGATAATTCATCCAGATTTTCTATTAGAAATTATCCTAGATTTAACCCAGATTTGTCTAGGTTCAAAGGGAAAAAGGGGGCGCGCTGCAGCCCGCGCCAGCCCACTGAGTTGAAGTGACGAAGAAAATTTTGGTGTTTACCCAACCAAAGCAATTGACTAGAGACAAAACCACAACCACGGTGGCTT